TGCAGAGAGGTTTTATTCAGGTAAAATTTTAATTATTATTTCAGCTATAACGTTCTTAGTTAGAATAATATTAATAATATATTCACCTAATTGCTTAATTTCAGGTATTTGCAATTGATTTTTTGTTATCTCTATAGTTCCGACTTTATTTTGTATCAGTTTCAATATCTGTTTTTTAGTAATTTTCCCGAAAAATTTCCCATTCTTAGCTACTTTCTTCTTAATAGTAAATTTTTCGAGGTTTTCTAATAACTCTTTTATAGATATACATTTTTCCATAAATTGGTTTTGCTTTATTAATACTTCCTTTTGTTGTAAATTAAACTGTTTAACCAATTTTGGGGTAGCTATTTTCCCAAGCTTTAAGGGAATTAAATAGTTTCTAATATATCCGGGCTTAACCTTTACAATTGATCCTTGTTTTCCTAATTTTTGAACATCTTGAGTTAAAATTACTTGAATTATTTTTTTTCTCATTATTTATAAGTTATATTAATTTCTAAACTACTAATACTAATACTAGTATCTTAGGTTAATAACATTAAGTATTAAAAGAACTTAAGAAAAAAGTCAATTTACTTAGCTTGTTTTTTTTCTGAAAATTACTATATATTTCTCATTATCTTAAGTTATAACTAATATATTAGGATTATTTTAAAGGAGCGGGATTATTATGAAAACTGTAATACAATTTATTAAAGGTATTGATGAAATTACAATCCCTATTGTTGATATAACTCGTTCGAGAGATGGTAGTACTGGTACAGCAACGTTTAGATTTGAAAATGCCAGCATATTTTATAAAATGGCTGGTACAGAAAAAGAAATTGCTGGTATGTTTCTGATTGATAAAGAAGGGACCTTAAGTACAAGAGATATTAATGCGAAGTTTATTCAAGGAAAACCTAAAATGATTCAGGCAACTTATATTATAAAAAGCTCGGAATCTTGGGATCGTTTTATGAGATTTATGGAAAGATATGCGGAAGAGAATAAATTGACTTTTATTAGAGCCTAAAGGGGGGGGTTAAAGCCAAACTAGGCATAAATTTAAATCTATAAAATTTATAATTATTATATATATATATATTTCCTGATGGCGAAAAATTTTTATGGATATTTCCTTAAAATGGATAGAACAGCTAATAGGGCTCAAATCATTATCATTAAATGATTTAGTAGATAGACTGACTCTTGCAGGGTTTGAAATTGAGAGTATTAGTAATAAAAAGATTCTAGAAAGCAAAAGTAATGATTTTATTTTAGATATTAGTTTTACAGCAAATCGAAATGACGTTTCAAATATTAAAGGATTTGTGTTTGAATTATTTTCTCTTTTCAATTCTAGTTTACATTCACAAACCCCAGCAAAAATAAAATTGTTAATTTCTTTAAGTAAAAGTAAAAAAAACCTAAAATTTTTACAGAGTCTTTCTAATGAAAACTTTGGTTATAAATATTTATTAGAAAGTCCAGACTTTAAACTTTATAGCGACTATAAATATATTTTATTTAAATACTGCTTGTGGGAACATTATTTACAAAAAAAATATTTTAATAGGGTAATAAAAATTTTAAGTTTAGATCAAGATAAGCAATCAAATTTTATTTCAAATTCTTATACCCCGTTATTCAATATTAAGAGTAAAAAACTTACAGTAGCTCAATCTCCACTTTGGATAAAAAAACGTTTACTGATAATGGATTTTAAGCCTATCAATAATGTAATTGATACAGTTAATTATTTACTAATAGAGACCGGACAAGTTTTTTTTACTTATGACATTCAAAATCTAAAGAAATTTACAAGGACTTCAAGTATAAACTTTGTGCCTCGATATGCCAATAATAGGTCTTTATTTTCAATTACAAAATCCAAAGTTATAAAATTAAATGAGAAAATATTAACACTCACCCTCAATAATAAAATTATATCAATAGCAGGCTTAATCCAAGATCTTAATACTCTTGTCAATAAAGATACTTCGCAAATATTAATTCAAAGTGGTTTATACGATTCAAAAAAGGTAAAACAATCGTCAAAAATTTTAGGATTACGAACAGAATATTCGATAAGATTAGAGAAGCAAACAGATCTCAATTCACTTGAGCAAGCTTATTTGCGTTTAACGCATTTATTTTGGGTTCAAGGAATAAAATTTGAAACACTACAACCTGAAAAGATTTTATTTACTCCAAACAACACATCATATTTATTCTCTAAATATATAAAAGGATCTCAGGCTAATCTAAAAATATTTTATAAAAATATAAGTAATTTAATAGGCCCCTATAAAAATCTTACAAAAATTCACAACTTACAAGTAATAAAAAGTTTAAAACTACTTAATTTTAAGATTAGTTATAAAACAGATCAAAATTGTTATATATTGGTTCCTTTAACACGACAGTTGGATTTGGAGCGAGAAGTCGATATAATAGAGGAGATTGTTAGAATTATTGGGTTTAATAAATTTAAACCAATATTACCACATATAAACGGATTTGGTAATATAACAAAACTTGAAAAATTTAAAAGGCGATTAAGGATCGGTTTTGTAAATTTTGGATTTAATGAAAGTCTACATTCCATATTATCAAATCAGGTTCTCATCCATGAAACACAACTAGAAAATCCTCTTTTTAACGAATCTTCAGTTTTACGAATAAGTTTATTAGAGGCATTAATTGAAAAGGTAAGGTATAATAAAAATTATGTTGGCAAGACTTTTGAAACTTTTGAATTGGGAAGGGTTTATAAATTTTTATCTAATAGTAAAAAAGAAGAATCAGAACTACTTAGTGGAGTTTTTGGCGGAAGAATATTCCGATCAAACTGGGAAAAAAGCACCTCAACCATAAATTGGTTTGAAGCTAAGGGGATTTTGGAGAATATTTTTAATAAAGTAAATGTTTCAGTCAATTGGATGCCAGCGAGATTTAAATGCCCAACTAATTTCCATCCTAATAGAACCACTAATATCTTTATTGGTCAACAAATTATTGGGACATTTGGTCAAATACACCCAAGCTTAACTTTAAAAAATAATTTAAGTAGAAAAACTTATTTATTTGAATTAAATATTGAAGTATTAAATCGCTTTTGGCAAAATAAAACTTCGATTAATTATGTACCATATTCCTCTTATCCAATTTCTTACGTAGATTTAAGTTGCATAGTAAAAAAAAGCTTAAGTTTTAATGATATTAGAAGTAAAATTTATATAGCAGGGAAACCTCTATTAAAATCAATTGATTTATTTGACTATTATTCTAAAGCACCTATAAAAGAAGGATATTGTAGTTTAAGTTTTAAATTACAATTTAAATCAAAAACTCGAACTTTAGTTAATTCTGAAGTTAATCAAGTAATTGAATCGATTATAATATTTTTAAAAAAATCTTTTGATATAGAATTCCATTAATAGAGTTCTATACCAAAAGATTTTTTTAAAAAAATATTATAATAATAAGTATTATGTCTCCTCCTATTATTTCATCAAGCTTTCAGTTTAATAAATTTGCTTTACTTTTATCTAAATACGATTATAAGGTAAAACTTTATGATATATTAGCCGGTGTTATTATAGGGTTAGAATCTAAGCATGCTTTGGTTGATATTGGGTTAGATAAAGTAGCTTTTTTACCTTTAAAAGAAATTTCTATTCACATAGCAGACGACCCAAATAAAATGCTAAACAATAATTATATTGGTGAATTTTTAATCCTAGAGATCGATAGGAAAACGGAGCAAATACTTGTTTCATTAAAACATGTACACTCAATGTGCCTATGGGACCGTTTAAAGCAAATTAATTTTAATAGTACTATTATCTATGCTAAACAGGAGCAATCTTTAAGTAAAGGAAAAATTTTTTTTTTTAACGATTTAAAAATTTTTGCGTTAAATTCTCATATTCCAAAATATTATCGTCGACAAAAAGAAAAGACTTTTTTCATGCCCTTTAAGTTTATTGAAATTAAAGACTTTTTTCATATTGCTCATGTAAATTCGAGGTTAGCGATTTTTAGTAAACTAAGCCAAAATATAAAAATTGGATCAATTTATTGTGGGAATATTAGCGCTATTAAGAATTTTGGTGTTTTTATCAATATTTTGGGATTGCAATGCTTATTACATATTTCTGAGATCTCACACACAAAAATATTAGATATATACAAATTATATAAACAAGGTGATCAAATTAAAATTCGAATTATTTATAAAGATATAGAACAAGGTAAAATATCAGTCACATTAAAAGGAGTTTAATTTAGCCTCCTCCAACTATTGTAATAATTTCTAAATTATCTAAATTATTAATTTGAATAGAATTTTTATTTAGATTATTATAGATTTGTTTATTATGTTCAATTATGATTATTTGGTTTTGGTAATTATAAAACTTTATTATATCCAAGATACTAAATGGCTTATTGGTAAAAATTTTATATTTTTGTCCATTTAAATAAATGCAAGAAGAAAAAAATTTTAGTTTCATTTATAATATTTTGATTAATTATGTAAATATGGGTATAGTATATTATAGATGTTAAGGTGGATGTAGCCAAGTGGTTAAGGCAGTGGGTTGTGATTCCGCCATCCGCGGGTTCAAGTCCCGTCATTCACCCTCTACTGTATTAATGCTTTTTTAATCTATTACCTTAGGATATATACTAGGATATTAAACGTTTAAATTTAATTGGGAGGAGAACAATTATCAATCAATTTATATATTATTCATAATAAAGAAGCTACGGCTGGTGTAGCTCAATTGGTAGAGCAACTGATTTGTAATCAGTAGGTTGAAGGTTCAAGTCCTTTCACCAGCTTTTTTATAGTATTTTATTTATTAAAATATCTATGCAGATAGCAAATAATAGATATTATTGTTCAAAACTGCCACAAGAATTAGTTAATGTAGCTTATAAATTTTATTGTAATTACTGAATACACTAACAGATAATATATGATGTATACTTGTAATATAAGTAGATAATGGGTGGTTAGCTCAGTGGTAGAGCGTCTGCCTTACAAGCAGGGGGCCACTGGTTCAAATCCAGTACTACCCATTAGAGGCTACTGAGTTAAAGCTTTAATCTAATACTCACTATATTTAATAGTAACTCTAATTGCTATTCAGGGCCCATCGTCTAATGGACTAAAGGCAGGAACCTTCTAAGTTTCTAATGTAGGTTCAATTCCTACTGGGCTCAAAAAATATTTAAATAAAAAATACTTGACGATAGATTTATAATTTAGTAATATATTTTAAGGCAATTGATTTTTAATTTTTTAGTTAAAATTTTTTTCTGCATCAAGTATTTATGTCTCACTACACTTCTATTAAAACAAAATATACAAATTTTAAGGTTTTAAAAAAAGTTATAAATAGTTTAGGTTATCCATATATAGAATATGATAAAAATATTGAAGTATTTATTATTCCACCAAGAAATTTATCCTTTGCCATACATAAAAATAATTATGAAAATTACTTATCATTTCAATTAGCAAATGAATCATATAATATAATTACGGATCCTCAATGCTGGACTCAAAAAGAATTAGTTACACAATTCTTAAAGAAATTAGAGTTAAATTATGGTTATTCTGAAACAATTTCCCAAGCACTTAATTTAGGGTTTACAAGATCAAAAATTAGCACAACCAATACCAAAGTTAATAAATTCATTTTTCAAAGATGTGTTGAAATTAGATAATAGGGGTCTGAGTATAACTAAAAAAGCTTTTTTAGTTATATCGAAGCCTAATAAATTAAGAATATTTACAAAGCAAATTTCTTTTTTAAAGAACTATTTGTTGACTTTTTTTCATCTTAAATTATCAATTTTTTGATAAAAGCATTATAATAAATCTACAGGGATTAATTATAATTTATATTGCGTCATTAAGCTAGACACATATAGATATATAAGTAAAAGAATAATTTATCTCTATCGAATCTATTCACAATCGTTATAAAATATAAAATTATTCATTTAAGGTTTGAGGTAATACTATGAATGATGCAAATGCTACACTGCAAAAAATTGTAAATCAACCCTATAAATATGGATTTTCTACAGATATCGAAATTGAAACACTCCCTCCTGGATTAAACGAAAATATAATAAGAAATATCATTAAAAAAAATAATGAGCCAGATTATATGTTTCACTTTCGGATAGGAGCATTAAAAAAATGGAGAAAGATGAAAAGCCCTAAATGGGCCAAGTTAGATTTTTTAGAAGTCGATTATCAAAAAATTGTATACTATTCCGCACCAAAAAAAAAAAAAACTTTATCAAACATAAACGAAATTGATCCTGAAATCAGAGAAACATTTGATAAACTAGGTATTTCATTAAATGAGCAAAAACGCTTGGCTAATGTTGCTGTAGATGCAGTTTTTGATAGTGTATCTATTGCTACTACATTTAAAGCAGAATTAGAAAAATTTGGAGTCATTTTTTGTCCTATATCTACCGCTATTAAGAATTACCCTCATTTAATAAAGAATTTTTTAGGGACTGTTGTACCGTTTGGAGATAATTTTTTTGCGGCCTTAAATTCTGCTGTATTTACTGATGGTTCTTTTTGTTATGTCCCAAAAAATTTACGATGTCCTTTAGAATTATCTACCTATTTTCGCATTAATAATAAAGAATCAGGGCAATTTGAACGTACCCTAATTGTAGCAGAAGAAGGTAGTTATGTTAGTTATTTAGAAGGGTGTACTGCTCCACAATATGATACCAATCAATTGCATGCTGCAATTGTAGAATTAATTGCCTTAAAAAATGCAGAAATCAAGTATTCAACTGTTCAAAATTGGTATGCCGGAGATAAAAATGGAATTGGAGGAATTTATAATTTTGTTACAAAACGAGGTTTATGTATTGGGGAAAATTCTAAAATATCTTGGACACAAGTTGAAACAGGATCGGCAATAACCTGGAAATATCCAAGTTGCATTTTAATTGGTGATAATTCTATGGGGGAATTTTATTCAGTAGCTATAACAAGTAATAAGCAACAAGCAGATACGGGAACTAAAATGATCCATATTGGGGCTAATACAAAAAGTCAAATTATTTCTAAAGGAATTTCAGCAGGATATTCGAAAAATAGTTATCGTGGTTTAGTCAAAATTGGAACCAAAGCTTTTAATAGTAGAAACTTCTCCCAGTGTGATTCACTTTTATTTGGGGATACTGGACAAGCGAATACTTTTCCTTATATTCAAGTCCAAAATTCAACTTCAAAAATTGAACATGAGGCATCAACATCAAAAGTCGGAGAAGAGCAGCTTTTTTATTTATTACAGCGTGGAATTAATGCTGAAGATGCTGTTGCATTAATACTTACTGGGTTTTGTAAAGCTGTTTTTAAAGAATTGCCTGTCGAATTTCTTTCAGAAGTTGAGCAACTATTACGTATAAAATTAGAGGGGAGCGTTGGATGAATAAAAATAAGACCTTACCGATTTTAGAAATTAAAAATTTACATGCAAATATTGAAGATAATAAAATTTTAAAAGGGGTAAATTTATCCATTTTCGAAGGCGAAATACATGCTATAATGGGCACAAATGGTTCAGGGAAAAGTACTCTTTCTAAAATAATTGCTGGTCATCCTTCCTATACCATACTAGAAGGCCAAATTTTATTTAAGGGAAAAAATATTTGTAAATTAGATCCCGACATACGTTCCCATATGGGACTATTTTTAGCCTTTCAATACCCTGTAGAACTTACGGGAGTTGGTAATGAAGCATTTCTTAAGGTTGCACTTACTGCAAAAAGAGCCTTTGAAAATTTACCACCACTTAATCCTTTGGAATTTACAACTTTATTGTTAGAAAAATTAAAAATGGTTAAATTAGATAAAAGTTTTCTTTCCAGAAATGTTAATGAAGGATTTTCAGGTGGAGAAAAAAAACGAAATGAGATTTTACAATTTGCAGTCTTAGATTCAAAATTAGGAATTCTTGATGAGACAGATTCTGGTCTTGATATCGATGCATTAAAATCAATATCGGAAGCAATTAATCAATTAATGGCAAAAAAAACAAAAAGTATAATTCTTATAACGCACTATAAAAGATTATTAGAATACATAAAACCAGATTTCATACATGTTATGCAAGACGGAAAAATTGTTAAGACGGGCGATGCAAGCTTAGCAAATTTATTGGAGGAAAAAGGTTACGATTGGTTAAAACCCAGTATAAACAATTAAAAAATGCGGAGCTCACTATAGATCATAATATTTAATAAATCTGTCTTATTAAATATTATGATCTATAGTGAGCTCCGCATTTTTTAATTGTTTATACTGATTCAAGTTATATTTAAACGCATTATATTTTTTATTTCTCCATTTCAAATGGCTATTATTATATATTAACTAATAAAAGAGTTTAAAATCAGAAAGACTATTCCTTTTTTATTATTAGAATAATATCATAAAAAAATCACGGAATAGTTATTTAACAATTGATGATTTAGCCTACGCAATAGTAATATTGCTCTATTAACTATTCCTCAGTAGCTCAGTGGTAGAGCAATCGGCTGTTAACCGATTGGTCGTAGGTTCAAATCCTACCTGGGGAGCTTATATACATATACATACTTACCCAAGATTCGTATTAATTTTATTAAATAAAAAAGACTAGTTTTTTCGCCTACAATATTTTATTTTATATTTATTAACTTTAATAAATATAAAATAATTAGTTGAATAGGCAAGTTGGATATTAAATATTCTATTTAGAGCCATTAAAGATTAAATAAAAAAAGTTAAATTATCATCTTGATTATTCATTGCAGTTAATACTTAGTAATTAACGTATGAGTATTGCAATTGGACAAATAGAGCGTGGTGGATTATTTGACCTTGTAGATGACTGGTTAAAACGAGATCGTTTTGTTTTCATTGGTTGGTCAGGCCTATTACTATTCCCATGTGCTTACTTATCACTTGGGGGTTGGTTTACTGGAACGACATTTGTTACATCATGGTATACACATGGTTTAGCAACTTCATATTTAGAAGGCTGTAATTTCTTAACAGCAGCGGTTTCAACACCTTCAAATAGTATGGGACATTCCCTTTTACTTTTATGGGGACCTGAAGCGCAAGGTGATTTTACACGTTGGTGTCAAATTGGTGGTTTATGGGCTTTTATTGCTTTACATGGCTCTTTTGGATTAATTGGGTTTTGTTTAAGACAATTTGAAATTGCTCGTCTAGTAGGTATTCGTCCTTACAATGCAATAGCCTTCTCTGGGCCAATTTCCATTTTTGTCTCAGTCTTCTTATTATACCCATTAGGTCAAGCAAGCTGGTTTTTTGCTCCAAGTTTTGGCGTAGCTGCTATTTTCCGTTTTTTATTATTTTTACAAGGTTTCCATAATTGGACTCTTAATCCATTCCATATGATGGGTGTAGCAGGTATCTTGGGTGGAGCATTATTATGTGCTATACATGGTGCGACTGTAGAGAATACATTATTTGAAGATGGTGACGCTGCAAATACTTTCCGTGCATTCACACCAACACAATCTGAAGAGACATATTCAATGGTAACAGCAAATCGTTTTTGGTCACAAATTTTTGGTGTAGCTTTTTCGAATAAACGTTGGTTACATTTCTTTATGCTTTTTGTACCAGTAACAGGATTATGGACAAGTGCAATTGGTATTGTAGGGCTTGCATTAAATCTAAGGGCTTATGATTTTATCTCACAAGAGCTACGTGCAGCTGAAGACCCCGAATTTGAAACATTTTACACTAAAAATATTTTACTAAACGAAGGTATCCGTGCTTGGATGGCTGCACAAGATCAGCCACATGAAAACTTTGTATTCCCTGAGGAGGTTCTACCACGTGGAAACGCCCTTTAATATTGTAGCAGGTAGAGATATTGAATCAACAGGTTTTGCTTGGTGGTCTGGTAATGCTCGTCTTATTAACGTATCCGGTAAATTATTAGGTGCACACGTAGCTCACGCAGGTATTATGGTATTTTGGACAGGTGCTATGACATTGTTTGAAGTTTCACATTTTATACCTGAAAAACCACTATATGAGCAAGGTTTTATTTTAATCCCTCATTTAGCAACGTTAGGTTGGGGAGTAGGACCGGGTGGTGAGATTGTAAGTACTTACCCTTATTTTGTGGTAGGAGCTATACATTTAGTATCTTCCGCAGTACTAGGTTTTGGTGGGATATACCATTCATTAATTGGTCCCGATACATTGGAAGAATCATTCCCATTTTTTGGCTACGATTGGCGTGATAAAAATAAAATGACATCCATATTAGGTATTCATCTAATCTTTCTTGGGTTAGGCTCATTATTATTCGTTATTAGAGCTATGTCTGGGAATTTAGTAAGTTATGGGCTATATGATACCTGGGCTCCAGGTGGGGGAGATGTAAGATTTATTGATAATCCGACTATTAATCCTTTTATAATTTTTGGGTATGCTCTTAGATCACCATTCGGTGGTGATGGTTGGATTGTATCAATTGATAATCTTGAAGATCTTGTAGGTGGTCATATTTGGGTAGGTGGTCTTTGCATATTTGGTGGAATATTTCATATTGTGACTAAGCCATTTTCTTGGGCGCGTAGAGCTTTTGTTTGGTCTGGTGAAGCTTATTTATCTTATAGTTTAGCAGCTTTATCTCTTATGGGTGTTACTGCTTCAATCTTTGTTTGGTACAATAATACAGCTTATCCTAGTGAATTTTTTGGCCCGACTGGTCCAGAAGCATCTCAAGCCCAAGCTTTTACTTTCTTAGTGCGAGATCAAAGATTAGGAGCAAATATAGCTTCTGCTCAAGGTCCGACTGGCCTAGGAAAATACTTAATGAGATCTCCAAGTGGTGAAATCATTTTTGGTGGTGAAACAATGCGTTTTTGGGATTTACGTGCCCCTTGGGTAGAGCCTTTACGTGGTCCTAATGGTTTAGATATTAATAAAATAAAAAATGATATCCAACCTTGGCAAGAACGTCGAGCAGCCGAATATATGACTCATGCTCCATTGGGTTCGCTAAATTCTGTTGGGGGTGTAGCTACTGAGATTAATTCAGTTAATTATGTTTCTCCTCGATCGTGGTTAACAACTTCGCATTTCTTTTTAGGCTTTTTCTTATTAGTAGGTCATTGGTGGCATTCTGGTCGTGCAAGAGCAGCAGCGGCAGGTTTTGAAAAAGGTATAAACCGACAAACAGAAGCTGTGCTTTCAATGAGACCAATTGATTAAGTTATTAATTATAAATAGGCTAAAATAATAGATAGGTGTGAGAAGATGTTTTGAAAAAATTATTTATTTCACTCAAATGAACTATCTTTAGCAGTTTTAGTGGTATATCTTAAAATAGGGAGGTCTAATTGGAGGATAATATGCAATATATTGACTAGCAAAAAAATTTTTATAATAATAGTGAATGTATATCTAGAGTGTAGCGCTGAAATTGCACTAATAAAAAGTCTAAAGAAAATCTTTATTTTTTAGACCTGATTATTTGCAACTTTCCAAATACAACTATTAAATAATTTAATAGTTGTTCTATTCATATAACATTTAAAAGATATTTTTTTTAAATATATTATCTGAATAAGACATTCGTAAAAATTTTATTAAATCAAGATACATAGATAAATAAAATTAATTAGTTTTCTATTTAAGAATTAAAGTTTAGAAAATATATATATATGTAAATATATGTAAATCGAATTTACTATTAAAAATATCTGAATATAAGGCTAATTAATTTTAATTATACTCGTCCTAAAATTTATTTTCTATAATATTATCCAATCATATTTATAATTTGTCCACCAATTAAATTTTTATAATATAGTTAGATTTTTGAACCCTTATATTGTAAGTTTATGTGATTAATTTTGTCAAAAGTTAATATAATAAAAAAGGATATATTCGCTGAGCTATAATTTTAACTATACTTTCATCGGTTTTAGAAGCTTTTGACGTAATAATGCCTTCAATTATTAAGTAATCCTGAATTTTGTAATAATTTAAAAAGTCCTCTCTATATTCACCCCAAAGTATTAAGCTCATTTCATTTACTAAAGTTTTTTTAAGCGGTCCTGGAAATTGAACCCCCACTTCAATCGCCCGATTTTCATTATAGATTAACTCAACTGGTTTTTTAATTACTTTCACTAAGCAAATTGCATGATTCATAAGTTTTTATTTAAATAATAGAAGTTTTTCTATTCCTAATTTGTCCACCATTTAAATTTTCTAAAGTATTTAACATCATTTCAAAATACTCTCGGAAGTAAAAATCTAATTCCAATACTTCTTTTGGTTTAATTTCTAATATTTTATATGTATATTCGATAGCAGGGATAAAGTTTTCAGTATTATTCAATACTTCAATAAATGCTAAACGGTCACTTATTTTAAGACTCCATTCAAAAGCTCCCGTTATTTGTCGTACAACTTTTAAAAGAAATATGGAAACTAGTTGAGTTTTTGCTTTCTGACCGGATAATTTTTCACATAATGAAATAATCTCACCTGATTTCCAAGCTTGTGAACTTCCCGTATAAAGTATTTTGTTTTTTGTCTCCTTAATAGATAAACTTTTAATACAAAAAAATGCTGCATCTTGAGTATCAATATAAGAAATTGTAGGAGATTCTAATGTTATTAGAAGAGGTTTTTGTTCCAGAATAGGTATTGCATATTGACTTATAAGTGCTTGAAAAAATCCCGCGTACTTAAAAATAGTAAACGGAATCCCCGAATTTTTTAGAAGTTTTTCTATCCCAAACTTCATTTGCATTAATGTTATATAGGGATAGTTTTCTGAATTTAAAATTGATAAGAAAATAAAACGTTGGACTCTTACGTATTTGGATAATTCCATTAAAATTAGTTTTCCATACCAATCAACATTTATTAATTCAGTATTATCTTCAGATTTAGTAGTCGAAGCATCAATGATAGCTGTTACCCCTTGAAAAGAAAGTGGTAAAGTTTCGGGGAAAGTCAAATCGCCATAAACTAATTCAGCTCCCCATTCTTTCAAAAAGTTCGCAGCTCTTTTATTCCGAACAATGCAGCGTACTTGGAAACCATTTTCTAATGCTTTTCTAACAATTTGGCGACCTAAAGTTCCGGTTCCCCCAAGAATTAATAATGTCATAATTTTTTTTTGAGTAAGTATGTTAAATTGTAAGACTTGCGTCAGATTGCTAATATATATATCAATAAGGTTATTTAATAAAAAACTCTTAAAATTCGAAAAAATAGATATACTCAAGTAAAAAAGAAAATATTTCATCATGAGATTAACTAATCACTTCCAGTCTACTTAAATAATATATTATTATACATTATTTAAGTAGACTGGAAAAGGAGAATTATTCTTATTATAAAAATATATTCTAATTAAAAATTAAAAGGATTAAAAAATGGTTTTCTGGGAAAATTTATTCCGCTACCCGCGATTCTTTATTTCTTCAATGATTGGACTAATTTTAATTTTATTAAATCCCATAATTAAACAAATTAAAAACTGGAATAAGAATAAAATACTTTTACTCTTATTAATTGCACTTTTAATCACTTTATTCTGGGTATTAAAAGAAATGCTAGTTATAGATTAAAGCTGCAATTAAAATTACTCTATTAAATTAAATAATTTTATAATAATTTATGCAAACTCAAGAATCGTATGATTTAATACTTTACGAAGAAAAAAACCAGAGAATACAAAAAAAATCATCTGTAAGTTATACAAGACTTAAATCAAAACCACCCAGTGATTATTGGATACTTGAAACTGATGCAATTGAACGACCGCAAAGAGCAAAGCGATTAGAAGAAAGAGTTTACGATATTAAAAAAGAATCTTTATACCAAAATACAGGAGCTTTTGCTCTTTTTGATACTCTAGTTCGCAATGGGGTTTATTCAATATTTGGTTATCCGGGTGGAGCGATCTTACCCATTTACGATGAATTATATTTTTGGGAAAAAAATAATTTTATCAGGCATTATCTTGTTAGGCATGAACAAGCTGCCACACATGCAGCAGATGGTTTTAGCCGAGCTAGTGGAAAAGTTGGGGTTTGTTTCGCAACATCAGGACCTGGTGCGACTAATTTGGTTACAGGTATTGCTACTGCATTTTTAGATTCAATACCAATGGTGGTTATTACAGGTCAAGTAGGTACACAATTTCTTGGGACAGATGCTTTTCAAGAAATTGATATATATGGTATAACGTTGTCATTGGTTAAACATTCCTATGTTGTTTTTGAACCAAGATTATTACCACAAATCCTTACAGAAGCAATTTATATTTCTCAGAATGGAAGACCAGGTCCAGTTGTGATCGATATTCCTAAAAATGTTGGGTTTGAGAAAATAAGAAAATATAGACCCTGTCATCAAAAAACCGTTGATAAAGTTATCGGTTGGCGGTATGGAACTTTATTCAATATCAATCAAGTAAGAATTGCTTTAAACCAGCTTGAAGACTCTGTATGCCCTTTATTCTATGTGGGTGGTGGGATTGTAAGCTCAAATGCTACTTTTGAACTAATGATATTAGCTGAGCGCTTTAGAATCCCGGTGACAACAACTTTAATGGGCAAAGGAGCTTTTGATGAGCATCATTATTTATCACTTGGTATGTTAGGCATGCATGGTACTGCATATGCCAATTTTGCTGTAGGTAATTGTGATCTTTTATTAGCTGTTGGGGCTAGATTTGATGATAGGGTTACTGGGAAATTAGATGAGTTTGCATGTAATGCTTATATTATACATATAGATATTGATGCTGCTGAAGTAGGTAAAAATAAAAGTGTTTCTTTTGGAATTGTTGGCGATGTTAAACAAATTTTAACAGAAATGATCATTATGAGTGATCAGGATGAATTTATTGAATTAAGGGTGAAATTTATTAAATACTTTGAATTATGGCATAAACAAATTGGAGACTGGAAAAAACAATTCCCCTTGATCATAGATATTACTAACAATAAATTATTACCCCAGGAAGTAATTAAACTGGTTACAAAAATAAGACCAAATGCAATTATTACGACCGATGTTGGTCAGCATCAAATGTGGGCAGCTCAGCATATGAGATGTCCTGCACGTCATTGGTTATCTAGCTCTGGTTTAGGAACAATGGGTTATGGAGTACCTGCTGCAATAGGGGCTGCAATAGCTTTCCCTGAAAAAGATATTATTTGTATTAGTGGTGATTCTAGTTTTCAAATGAATTTACAAGAATTAGGAACAATTTCTCAATATAATCTACCGATTAAAATCATTGTACTTAATAATCATTGGCAAGGTATGGTTCGCCAGTGGCAAGAAAGTTTTTATAATAATCGTTATTCGCACTCTAATATGGTTGCTGGAGCCCCAAATTTAAGACTATTAGCTAATGCTTATGATATTTTTAGCTTATATACTGAAAGCCGCTTGGAAATAGGATGGGTTATAAAAGATACTTTTACTTATAAAGGACCCGTTTTAGTTGAATGTAATGTTTTAGAAGATGAAAACTGTTATCCTATGGTTGAACCTTCAAAGGGAAATACGGAAATGATGCTAACGCAAGATCTTGTGACAACTTCTGATGGTTTAATAATTAATAAAAAAGAACGAGAGAGACAATTATCCTTAGAAGAACTTGAAGAGAACCATTAAAATTTTAGATATTTTTATTAAGGTTTCTTCAAATTTTTACTAAAATAAAAAGGTTTATGCAAGTCTTGAATAGTACTCAATAACCAGCATATCATTTATTTTAAATTTTAGATCCTTATGTTTTACTAAGTTTTTAACTTTTCCTGTTAAGGTTTTTTTATCAAATTCCAAGTGACTATTTGAAGAATTCTCATTTGAAATTAGCGCATCTCCATGAGTTAATGTTGATTTTATTAAATCAATTGTTTTTTGTTTATTAGGAAAACTGATTGTATCATTAGGTCTACATTGAAAACTAGGTATATTAACTTTTTTATTATTTATTAATACATGACCATGATTTACAAATTGTCTTGCTGCTGGGATTGTAGGAGCTAAGTTTAATCGAAAAATAATGTTATCTAATCTCATTTCTAAAAGTTGCATTAGTAAAAACCCTGTTAACCCTTTTCTTCGTCTTGCTTCTTTTACATAGCGTAATAATTGCGATTCAGTTATACCATAATTATAGCGTAATTTTTGTTTTTCATTTAATCTTATTTTATAGGAGGATGACTTAGTTTTTTTTTGTCCAGCTGTGTCTTTTTCATGTTGGTTTTGTTTTTTTGTTATTAGTTTTCCCGTTAAACCAGGTAGTTCTCCAAATCTTCTAATAATCTTTAAACGTGGACCTCTATATCTTACCATTTATATTAAACTCCTCTTAAGTTTTTGAGTTTCCATCAATTTTCTAATAACCTTAAAATTTTTTAATTTATTTATTTTATATTCAAGTAAATAATGCGTTTTTTATTTCTTCCTTAAATATTAGGGTGTCTTATATAATTTACTTATATTATTTATATGGGGCTTGTAGCTCAGTGGACTAGAGCACGTGGCTACGAACCACGGTGTCGGGGGTTCGAATCCCTCCTAGCTCATACACATAAAATAATATAATTGAAAAAACCAGGAAATAATAAAAATTTGTGGGGTATAGCCAAGTGGTAAGGCGGCGGACTTTGACTCCGCTATCCGTAGGTTCGAATCCTCCTACCCCAGTAATTTTTTGTTTTATTAAACTCGGTATATCCCTAAATTTGAGGAGTTTTATTCTCCTTTCCAACTTCGAATCCTAATATATAGTAATTGCATTTACTTTGTAAAAAGTTTTTAAGTTTATTTAGATCTTCTTCACTATAATTATTAATAGTGAAGACAGCATTTCTTAACTGTGTATTTTCTTTCATTCTGTATTGTCCTCTAGATATAATTGTTCTAGCATTGTAGGATCTTTTCTTGGTATAGTATTTTCATAAGCATACGAATGTGTAAAATCTTGAGTCCAATAGTAGCATATATTAGTGGTTTGTACGAAAGCTAAGGTTACTGGTGCTGTTGATGAACCCTCTGCTGTAATCATCTAAAAATGTGTTATATTCCTTATACCGTAATACCGTACTTATAACTTTTTCAATATTATCTGATCCCAAAACTCGTTTTTGGTAAACACCTTTTGTTCCTTGTCCTGATTATATCATTCCTGTATCATTAAGTGAAAGATAGTTTGGTGTTGTATTTTGCATTAGTATATATTCCGGGTAATTTCTCTTAGCGTTTCTTTGATAATAAGAAGTATTAGATCCATCATTCGATCTTATAGTAGTATCTAGTTCTTTTTTTGGTTTTTTAAATATTGTCTTTATAAGTAATAATTTTTTAGTGTCTTTTCTAAAATAGTTAACACCTGTTTAGAAGATAAAAATCTTTTCTGTAGCATCAAAATAATTTTTACATAAACTTTTTCTTTTTTTTCTCTAATTTCAATCCTTGTTGTGAATTTTTACATAAAAAATTTTTACTTATTGAATAGATTAAGCGAACTTGTTCATTAGTGTATTTATTTTTTAAATCGTTATCTCTTTTTTTAGTTGAAAGAATATTAATAGAACTAAATAAAAAGATAGTATTTAGATCTTTTTTTTTTTAAACTCTTTTTCTTATTACGGTTTCTTTGCGGATAGATCCAACTATTAATCAAGGTGTCAATTGTAGAATGATAGATAATTGGATCTAAATTTTTATAGAAAAGAATTTTTGATATTACCTTTTTTTAATTTTAAATTTTTTTTTTTTTAAGGTTATTTTCATTACTAAACTTTTTTATATCAATATTATAATGATTCTTATTAATAGTCTAAATTTAAAAATAACCTAAAAGCTCAAAGTTATATTTTGAACTGTCTTGCACTAATTTTTTAATTCCTTTCATGGAATTTACATTATATAACCAATAATTAATAATTATATTATAACCATTTAATATATCAATAGTATCTTCTTTGGAGATCCAAGGTTTATGAGATAACTCTCCCTTTAATAGTTCCCAACCATTCTCTCTAGGCCAAAAAAAAAACGTGGTAATTGGTGCAATTATATTTCCGGATGACTTTTTATCAATTGCTAATCCAATATAACTTTTTCCCCAAATAATTTTAAAAACGTAAATGTTTTTATTTAATTCACATACTTCATTCATATTAAATAATTATATTTTAAATTTAAAATAGCGACGAGCGTCTTAATAAATTTTTTAAGACTTCTGTCGGTTGAGCACCATTATCCAATCTTATAACAATGCGTTCACGATTAATTTGAAAAGTCTTATTCAGTGGATTGTAAAACCCTAAGTCCTCTATAACCTTTCCATCACGTTTTGTTTTGTCATTCATCACGACAATTCTATAGAGTGGTTGCTTTTTTCTGCCACAACGTTTAAATCTTATCTTTAACATATAAATTAAATAGGGGGGTTATTTATTAAGTTTTTAGAGGGTTCAAATAAAAATTGAAAGATAGTTCGAGTACATTATTAATGTCTAATAAAAATAAATAGAATCTACTGTTCGTATCATCCATTCAAGACAAGTAAATGCACACATAGTAGCCATATCCATTCCTAGTACAGTGGGTAAAAGACCCTCAAAACTTTCTAAAAAAAAATCGGTAGCATATAATAACGCATACATAGGGTGTATATAAGGATTAATATTAGGAAACCATTGCATTGTCATTCTTAAAGTTAGTATCCAATAATATAAACGAAAAGCAACCCTCAGAAAAAAGATAAATAAATTTAAATACGCTTTTAAATCAAAATCTTCACCAGTACCAAAAGTCCCCACCTTCCCTATATCCTCAATATTAACTAAACCGCCTATATACTCCAAACCCTCTTCCAGATTATCTTGTGCTAAATGTATCCACGATACGCTATCTATTGAATCAATTATCATAAAGAATTAAATATAAAAAATAAATTAACATTAAAAATAAAATAAATTAACATTAATAATAAATCTATTATACACTAGATTTACTTTTAATGTTAATTTATTTTATATATTTAATTCTTTATGATTAAGAAAGACTACAAAAATCTTAATGATTATCAATCTCCGAAATGGGGTTTTTATTTATTGAGTGAAATCTTAAATGGACGTATAGCAATGTTTGCTTTATTTATAATAATATCAATAGAAGTATATACTAAAACCCCCTTAATTAATCAACTTTCCTTCCTTTTAGAAAAGGATTAAACGATTAAGTTCAATAAATTTTTTGGGCTCTACCCAAAATTGTCGCCCGCTGGCTTCTATGATTGCATATTCCATAGACTGAAATTTAGGAGTATGTGGTACTAGTAGTCTTTCAAATTTCTTGATGACATTATAACTTATTTATTTAAGAGAACATAAAGTTTAAAATCTTGGCATAAGCTATCTTCCCAAAGGACTCCTCCTTAAGTATTGTTACTGTTATAATGTTTCACTATTGAGTTCGATATGGGTCAATGTGGTTCCACCATCCTTTAAACACCAAGATAAGAATTTTCAAAGCTAGAAAAAAGTTCAAGTCCTCGATCTATTAGTACATCTTAGCTTAATATATTACTATACTTCTACTTAATGCCTATTCTTAAGTCTGCTCCATAAGGAGCAGTTTAACGGCTAGTCTTGCCGTGATCTTACTTGTTTTCACAATGAGAGTACTCATCTTGAGGTGGGCTTCCCACTTAGATGCTTTCAGCGGTTATCTTTTCCATACGTAGCTACCCAGCGTTTACCATTGGTATGATAACTGGTACACCAGCGGTATGTTCTTCTCGGTCCTCTCGTACTAAAGAAGAATCCTCTCAATACTCTAACGCCTACACCGGATATGGACCGAACTGTCTCACGACGTTCTGAACCCAGCTCACGTACCGCTTTCATGGGCGAACAGCCCAACCCTTGGGACGTACTACCGCCCCAGGATGCGATGAGCCGACATCGAGGTGCCAAACCTCCCCGTCGATGTGAACTCTTGGGGGAGATCAGCCTGTTATCCCTAGAGTAACTTTTATCCGTTGAGTGACGACTTTTCCACTCAATATCGCCAGATCACTAAGACCGACTTTCGTCTCTGTTCGACTTGTAGGTCTCACAGTCAAGCTTCCTTTTGCCTTTGTACTCTTCGATCGATTTCTGACCGATCTGAGGAAACCTTTGTACGCCTCCGTTACCTTTTAGGAGGCGACCGCCCCAGTCAAACTGCCCGCCTGAAACTGTTCCCTGATCGGCTAACGATACAAGGTTAGAATTCTAGTTTTATTAGAGTGGTATCTCACTGACGGCTCAATAAATCCCGTAAGACAAACATCAAAGCCTCCCACCTATGCTGCGCAAATAAAGCCCGAAACCAATTCCAAGTTACAGTAAAGCTTCATAGGGTCTTTCTGTCCAGGTGCAGGTAGTCCGCATCTTCACAGACAAGTCTATTTCACCGAGTCTCTCTCTGAGACAGTGTCCAAATCGTTACGCCTTTCGTGCGGGTCGGAACTTACCCGACAAGGAATTTCGCTACCTTAGGACCGTTATAGTTACGGCCGCCGTTCACCGGGGCTTCAGGTATTAGCGTCGTCATAAACTAACCAACTTCTTTAACCTTCCGGCACTGGGCAGGCGTCAGCCCCCATACGTTGTCTTAAAACTTAGCGGAGACCTGTGTTTTTGGTAAACAGTCGCTTGGACCTTGTTATTGCAACCTAAAAGGTACCCCTTCTCCCGAAGTTACGGGGTTATTTTGCCGAGTTCCTTAGAGAGAGTTATCTCGCGCCCTTTGGTATACTCTACCAACCCACCTGTGTCGGTTTAGGGTACAGGTATTCTTTACTTATGACAGTGCAAGCTTTTCTTGGAAGTATAACATCAACTACTTCATATACCGCGCACGATACCCCCTCATAATGACTCAGCTCGAAGTATTTTCTCCACTTGTCAACACCTTGTACACTTAAACCAATAACCATTATTTGGCTAGTCTAGCTGTCTTCGTCCCTCGTTGCCAGTAAAGAATAGTATAGGAATATTAACCTATTATCCATCGACTACGCTTTTCAGCCTCGCCTTAGGTCCTGACTTACCCCCCGCGGACGAGCCTTCCGGAGGAAACCTTAGGTTTTCAGGGCATCGGATTCTCACCCATGTTTTCGCTACTCAAGCCGACATTCTCACTTCTGCTTCGTCCACGCCCGCTAACGCTAGCGCTTCAATCTAGAGCAGAACGCTCCCCTACCGATATTAGATATAGTTTTTGTTTTTTAGTATTATCTATATTATTTTAATTATATCTCACAGCTTCGGCAAATTACTTAGTCCCGTTCATTTTCGGCGCAGGATTACTTGACCAGTGAGCTATTACGCACTCTTTAAAGGATTGCTGCTTCTAAGCAAACCTACTGGTTGTTTAAGTCTTCCCACCTCCTTTACCACTTAGTAATTATTTAGGGGCCTTAGCTGGTGATCTGGGCTGTTTCCCTCTTGACAATGGAGCTTATCCCCCATAGTCTTACTGGTTAGCTATACACTTAGTATTCAGAGTTTGCATCGATTTGGTACCGAATTACCAGCCCTTACCGAAACAGTGCTTTACCCCTAAGCTATAACGCTAACCGCTGCGCCTAAACACATTTCGGGGAGAACCAGCTAGCTCCGAATTCGATTGGCATTTCACCCCTAACCACAGCTCATCTGCTGATTTTTCAACATCAGTCAGTTCGGACCTCCACTTAGTATTACCGAAGCTTCATCCTGGCCATGGTTAGATCATCCGGGTTCGGGTCCGTAATTGGTGACTCGTACGCCCTATTAAGACTCGCTTTCACTATGGCTCCAGTATTTACTACTTTAACCTTGCCACCAACTACAAGTCGCCGGCTCATTCTTCAACAGGCACGCAGGCAGACGTTAAAAGTCGTCCTTCTGCTGCTTGTAAGCTTACGGTTTCATGTTCTTTTTCACTCCCCTCCCGGGGTTCTTTTCACCTTTCCCTCACGGTACTATTTCACTATCGGTCATTCAGTAGTATTTAGCCTTACGAGGTGGTCCTCGTAGATTCACACGGGATTTCACGTGCCCCATGCTACTCGGGATCCAATTTAAAGATTTGGAAAGTTTTCGACTACAAGATTTTCACTTTCTAGGATTTAGTATTCCAACTAATTCGTCTAACCCTACACCTAAATTTAATTGTCCCACAACCCTCTTTATCTTTATTAATGTATAGATAAAAAGTTTAGGCTCTTCCCGTTCCGCTCGCCGCTACTAAGGGAATCGTTTTTACTTTCTTTTCCTCTGGCTACTAAGATGTTTCAATTCGCCAGGTTCGCTCTTTTCTATTTATAAATTCAATAGACAGTTTATAAAGTTTCCTCATTCGGACATCTCCGGATCATAGCTTGTTTCCAGCTTCCCGAAGCGTTTCGCCGGTAACCGCGTCCTTCTTCGCCTCTGAATACCAAGGTATCCCCCGTAAGCCCTTATTTCCTTGAACTTAAAAAAATTTATTTCTAACTTTGAAAATTTAGCTCCAACAAGTGGAATAGTTATGGAGATAAGCAGACTCGAACTGCTGACATTTGCCTTGCAAAGGCAACGCTCTACCAACTGAGCTATACCCCCAAATGGGCCATCCTGGATTTGAACCAGGGCCCTCACCCTTATCAGGGGTGCGCTCTAACCAACTGAGCTAATAGCCCTTCTTTAAGATTTATTCAGAATATAAAAACCTTATTTATAGAGTATTTTATATTACACTTCTAAGGAAAGCATTATATCGACCAAATTCTTTTTCCAATTAAGGAGGTGATCCAGCCGCACGTTCCCGTACGGCTACCTTGTTACGACTTCACCCTAGTCACTAGCCTTACCTTAGGCGCCTTCCTCCAAAAATATCGGTTAGAATAACGACTTCGGGTATAACCAGCTTCCATGGTGTGACGGGCGGTGTGTACAAGACCCGGGAACGGATTCACCGCTGTATAGCTGACCAGCGATTACTAGCGATTCCAGCTTCATGAAGGCGAGTTGCAGCCTTCAATCCGAACTTAGAGCAAGTTTAGAGATTAGCTTATTTTCACAAATTCGCGACTTTTTGTCTTGCCCAATGTAGCACGTGTGTAGCCCAGGATATAAGGGGCATGATGACTTGACGTCATCCTCACCTTCCTCCGGTTTATAACCGGCAGTCTTTTAAGATACCTTTTTCAAGCAACTAAAAACGAGGGTTGCGCTCGTTGCGGGACTTAACCCAACATCTCACGACACGAGCTGACGACAGCCATGCACCACCTGTTCATATGTTCTCGAAAGCACTTTATTCTTTCAAATAAATTCATATAATGTCAAACCCTGGTAAGGTTCTTCGCGTTGCATCGAATTAAACCACATGCTCCACCGCTTGTGCGGGTCCCCGTCAATTCCTTTGAGTTTCACTCTTGCGAGCATAGTTCCCAGGCGGGATACTTAACGCGTTAGCTACGATACTGCATAGATCGATATATGCAACATCTAGTATCCATCGTTTACGGCTAGGACTACTGGGGTATCTAATCCCATTTGCTCCCCTAGCTTTCGTCTCTTAGTGTCAGAAATAGCCCAGTAAAGTGCCTTCGCCCTTGGTGGTCCTTCCAATCTCTACGCATTTCACCGCTCCACTGGAAATTCCCTTTACCCCTACCATCCTCAAGTCTAATAGTTTCTATTACATTTTTGAAGTTAAGCTTCAAGATTTAATAATAGACTTACTAAACCACCTACAGACGCTTTACGCCCAGTGATTCCGGATAACACTTGCATCCCCCGTATTACCGCGGCTGCTGGCACGGAGTTAGCCGATGCTTATTCGTCAAGTAACGTCAGAACTTCTTCCTTGACAAAAGAGGTTTACAACCCTATGGGCCTTGTTCCCTCACGCGGTATTGCTCTGTCAGGCTTTCGCCCATTGCAGAAAATTCCCCACTGCTGCCTCCCGTAGGAGTCTGGACCGTGTCTCAGTTCCAGTGTGGCTGGTCATCCTCTCAAACCAGCTACTGATCGTCGCCTTGGTAGGCTTTTACCCTACCAACTAGCTAATCAGACGCAAGCTTTTCTTTAGGCGAATGTTTTCTTTCATTGCTGTAATGTTATGCGGCATTAGCAGTCGTTTCCAACTGTTATTCCCCTCCTAAAGGTAAATTCTCACGTGTTACTCACCCGTCCGCCACTAAAGTTTTAGAAACTTTCGTTCGACTTGCATGTGTAAAGCATACCGCCAGCGTTCATCCTGAGCCAGGATCAAACTCTCGATAATTTCCTGAATATTAAAAACGAGAAAGGTTAACCAAGTAGCTCTAACATATGTTAGACTACTTGGTTAACCTTTCTTGTTTTTATTTGTAAAAATACGCTTTTACCTTCTAAATAGAAATTATAGTTAAAGATTTGGTAAATTGTCAAATTTTTATTAGTTTTTTTATTCGTAGGTTTAAATAAAAGAGGCAGATAACTCTTTCACTAACAGAAAACATAGAATACTAATAGAATACTAATTGAGTTTGTATTAAATTATAAGGTATTTACACCAAATAAAAATAAAAAAATCCCTAGTTATCGTTTTGATGATCAGGGATTTTTTTATTCTTCTCAGAACAACAATTGTTCTTAATTCCTTACCACTTATTATTATTTTTCAGGAAATTAATAATAAGTGGTATTTAATATTGTGGCCATCCCTTAAATAATTTTAGGAAAATTTGTACTGATGCGTTCAACAAGGCTAAATACTGAACTCGGGAAATAATAAACTATGACATAATCAAGATAGTAGGGGCTATATAATAATTTACAAACATATATATATATATATTATAGTACAAAGTTTTAAACAATGTCAACTTTTCACTCTTTGTTCCAATAACCTGCTAATGCTAATATATTGATGCTCATGAACAAAATCGTCTTGTCTCATTTTAATAAATATAATAATATCATGCTATAATAGCTTAAACATTATTTTTCTAACTTTTATTAAATAATCCTTTTCGGGTATCATAGGAATTTATAACTAATGACTAATAAGTTAAATATTTAATTAAAAAGGTTTTTTTTAGTGTTTATTACTATTAATAAAAGTAGAGAGTTAAATGAATTTGCTTTGGCGCATTCATTTAACGAGATGCTATTTTATTAAACTGCTGAAAAGCTACACGACTAATATTATAAAGTGCCCATGAAGCAGCAGTTAAAACAGGAAAAAAAACAAAGATAAGACGTCCATCCATATTAGGGTATTTCCTTCTAAAAAATAGAGACATGATCAAAATATAGGAAAAAATACCTATAAGAGCACTAAAGAGTTCTCAGGTATAGATGTTAAATAATAGCAAAATTAATTTAAATGCTTAATGCCGTTATGCAAATTAAGTATAACACACACTTTCCAATTTGTTGTTGTTGTTCTCTAATGTGTAGAATAGACGTTTAGTAGAAAATATATTACTAGAATATGAAATATTTTCCATTTAATTTAGATCAATTAAGAATTCTTCAAGCAATTAAAAGTGAAAAAAGTTTTAAATCTGCGGCTCAAAAATTATATCTTTCACAACCAGCGATTAGTCTGCAAATCCAAAAATTAGAAAATAAACTTGATTTGCCTATTTTTGAACGTGATAAAAAACAAATATGTTTTACAGGGACTGGAGAGTTAATACTAGACTATGCGACCCGAATACTAATATTATGTGAGGAAGCTAATAAAGCTATTTTATATTTAAAAGATATTAAAAGAAGTAGATTAATTATTGGTGCTAGTCACACAGTCGGAACCTATTTGTTACCAAAAATCATTGGGTTATTTTGTAAGCGCTACCCCTACACAAATGTTAAATTAGAAGTTAATTCTACTTATCGAACATCCTGGGGCGTTGCTAATGGACAAATTGATATAGGAATCGTTGGGGGTGAAGTTCCGAATGAATTATACCCATTATTAGAAATTAATTCATATGTTGAAGATGAATTATTATTAATTCTACCAAAATTTCATAGCTTAATTGCATTAAAAAAAATGGGACGAGAAGATTTATACGAACTAAAATTTATTGCGTTAAAAAAAAATTCTATAACTAGAAACGTTATTGATAAAATTTTAGAAAAGAATAATATTGAAAGTAAAAGGTTAAAAGTAGAACTCGAACTTAATTCTATTGAAGCGATTAAAAGTGCAGTTCAAGCTGGTTTAGGAGTTGGATTCGTTTCTATTTTTGCTCTGACAGACGAGATTTATTTAAAAAATGTTCATGTAGCTAAAATTAAAGATATAAAAATTAGAAGAATTTTATCAATTGTTGCGAACCCCAAAAGCTATAAATCAAAATTATTTGGAAAATTTCATCAACATATTTTTGATTTATTAAAAAAAAAAAAAAACTAAGTTTCTTAATTTAGATTATTAATAGTTTTTTGAACACCTAGAAATTTTAAGGTGTTCAAAAAACTATTAATAATCTAAATTAAGAAGTATAAGGTAGGCGAAACTAATTCCTCCAAATGATCCAATGAAAAAACCAGAAGTAAATTGGTTCCAATTCTTACCATTTACTAATTCATCAGTGTTCGAAGTTGTTCCCATAGATTCCTGAAAAGTTACTTTTCCATACATAGATAAACAAATTGTTAAAATAGTTACTAATCCCACAGCAGATAGAAATCCTATTAAAAGTGCAATTTCAGAGGTTCTTAGGGGGCCCAACTTTTCAAATGGGCCTAATACTAAATAACCATGAGCCATACCAATTTCTAAACCTCGCAAAAGAGGAGATAATCCTTTTCTATAAGCAGGTAAATTCCCTAAATAAGCTTTTGTTGCCGATGATGAAGTTACGGGTGTTGATAAATGTCCAACTGAAGGATCATCGTTGTAAGGTCTAATGAAACTTATCATAATTATTTTTTAGAAAAATATTATATTTATATTGTTTAGTTTTTAAAAGAGAATAATTTAGGAGTATAAAATATTGACGAAAGTTATTTTTCTTTCGCGTATTAATAAAGCCAATTAAATTAATGTATTTTTTATTTTAGATGTATAATATTATATTATATCATTTTTTATAATTTTTAGCTAAGGAAAGAAAAATGAGTGTTCTTATTGATTATATTTTATTATTAGGTTTAGCATTTGTACTTGCTTCAGGTTTATTTCTTAGTCTAAAAGGAATCAAACTAATTTAATTTTAGCACATTAAGAATTTTTATTATTAAATTTAAAATTAGAATTATAGTCTAAACAAATGAAAATCCCATTAGTTTTTAGAATAGAATCATGAGTAGTAAAGCAAATACTTTAATAAAGCGTGATATTGTTGTTGGTTCGAGACGTTTTAGTAATTATTTTTGGACATCAATTTTATTTTTTGGTGGTTTAGCTTTTCTATTGACAGGGGTTTCAAGTTATTTTCAAAAGAATTTTTTACCTTTCACTAATTCTCTTGAGTTATCCTTTTTACCTCAGGGACTAGTTATGACGTTTTATGGTGTAGTTGCCATAAGTTTAAGCATTTATATTAGTCTTACTATTTTTTGGGATATAGGCAGTGGATATAATGAATTTGACAAGCAAACGGAATTAATTAGAATAGTAAGGCGTGGCTTTCCCGGTGAAAATAGACAAATTCTATTAGTATATTCTTTTAAGAATATTAAAAGTATTAAGTTAAATATTCAAGATGGTGTTAATCCTAAACGTGTTATCTATTTATGTACTAAAGATCAACGAGAAATTCCTTTAACACCAGTAGAACAGCCTCGTTCCTTAGAAGTTTTAGAAAATGAGGCATCAGAATTAGCAAGGTTTTTAAATATTACTTTAGAAGGGCTTTAATTTTTTATAAAAAATTAACTTTTAAATATGAAAATAGACTTAATAGTAAATCATTATATTCCAGACTTTATTTAAAATTCATAAATAGATTTACTATATATTATAGTAAGTATTATCTGCATGCGGACATAGTTTAGTGGTAAAACTATAGCCTTCCAAGCTATTAATGCGAGTTCGATTCTCGCTGCCCGCTAAGAAATTACTTTTAGACAGCATAAGATTAAGCAATTAGGAATGAGAAATATTTTTGTTATACTTAAACCAACAAAAGTATACTATATTTTTACTAAAATGGAGAACATTTTAAAATGTCTGGTGGTTCAACGGGAGAACGTCCTTTTTCTGATATTATAACAAGTGTCCGTTATTGGATTATCCATAGTATTACAATTCCTTCTTTATTTATCTCAGGCTGGCTATTTATAAGTACAGGTTTAGCTTATGATGTTTTTGGAACTCCAAGACCAAATGAGTACTTTACACAAGATAGACAACAAGTTCCATTAGTTAATGATAGATTTAGTGCTAAACAAGAATTAGAAGATTTAACAAGAGGTTTATAAAATTAGGAGAAAACATGACTAGAAATACAAATCAACCTGTAGCATACCCTATTTTTACTTTTCGTTGGCTTGCCATTCATGGTTTGGCAGTGCCAGCAATATTTTTTTTGGGTGCAATTACATCAATGCAATTTATTCAACGATAGGAGTTTACTAAATGACAGGTCCAAATCCTAATAAGCAAGAAGTTGAAATAAGCCGTACCTCATTATATTGGGGTCTATTATTATTTTTTATATTAGCCGTGCTTTTCTCTAGTTATTTCTTTAATTAAAAAGTAAAGAAATTTTTTATTCTCAGTATTTTTATACGATTTCTAAAATATAGGAGCTAATAATATTATGGCAGGAACAGGAAGAATACCACTTTGGTTAGTTGCATTAGTTGGTGGTTTAGGTGTTATCGTTATTATAGGAACGTTTATTTTTGGTTCTTATTCTGGTTTAGGTTCTTCCCTTTAATTAAGTATTTATTTATATCGAAAAAGAGACAATTGAGTAACTTTAATAATCTCTCTGATTATATATAATCAGAGAGATTATTAAAGTTACTCAATTGTCTCTTTTTCGATATAAATAAATAACAGACCCATTGCAACTGCTGGAAAAACTAGGCCAACAAGCGGAACTAGAATTGATGGTAAATAACTAAGTGACATAATGTATTTTATTAAAAAATTAAAAATATTTTGTAGTAAATTATTCTAAATCTAGAAATTTTAAGCTAAGAATGGGATTTAAAGATGAATTCAAAAAAAGTAGAAGAAATTTCTGAATCATTAGAAGCAATGCACAAATTTGCGCAAATTTATGCAAAACAAACCAATACATTTTTTTGTTTTGATCCGTCTATAACATCTGTGGTTATTACGGGATTAGCAAATTATAAAAATAAATATGGTGTTCCACTCTGTCCCTGCAGAAATTACCACAATGAGAAAGCCGAGATTGATCTAAATTATTGGATTTGTCCCTGTGTTTCAATGAGGGAAAGAAAAGAATGCCATTGTACATTATTTTTAAAGCCTGATCAAGAATATGCATCACAAACTCAAAAAATTGATATAGATACAATTTATGAAAATTTATAAACTGGCTTTTTTTACTATAAAAATAATAAGTGGACCTGATACAAGAAATAGAGTTGCTGTAATTGCTTGACCAATAACTTGCCAATTCATAAAAATATTGTCCTTTATAATTATAGCATTTAATAATAAAAATAATAATTTAATAAAAATTTAGTTAAATCTACTAAACTAAAATATGTACCATTAATGTATCTATTATACTTCAAACTAGAAAATAAGGAATACATTACATTTAGGGCTAAATTTTTGTAGAACATTATTTGGAATAGAGTTAATTAGACTAATACTTCCCTTAATATAATTACTGTCCACTCAAAGTAATTATATAATTAAATATAATCCACCTAATAAGTATTTTTATAGATGAATATAAGTATGGAAATGCAAACTAAGAGTTTACAAACTCTTGCAGTAAAAAAAAATTTAAATTTAAAGCAAGTATATCTAGATACCCAAATTAAAAATATTATTGATATTTTAAATGAAGATCTTGTAGGCTTAATACCTGTTAAAAATAGAATTCAAGAAATTTCAGCGTTGCTAATTATAGATAAATTGCGAGAAAATTTGGGGTTTACAACTGGTAACCCTGGTTTGCATATGTCTTTTACTGGGAGTCCTGGAACAGGTAAAACTACGGTTGCAACACGTATGGCTGATATTCTATTTAAATTAGGCCATTCAAAAAAAGGGCACTTATTAACTGTAACAAGAGATGATCTAGTTGGTCAATATATTGGCCATACAGCTCCTAAGACTAAAGAAATTTTAAAAAAGGCAATGGGAGGTATTTTATTTATTGATGAGGCTTATTATCTTTATAAACCTGATAATGAAAGAGATTATGGTGCAGAGGCAATTGAAATTCTTTTACAAGTTATGGAAAACCAGCGTGATGCATTAGTAGTTATTTTTGCTGGATATAAGGATCGCATGGACCAGTTTTATGCTTCAAATCCAGGTTTATCTTCTAGGATTGCTAATCATGTTGATTTTCCCGATTATACAGCCGAAGAATTATTAATTATTGGAAAAATGATGTTGGAGGAGCAACAATATCAATTTTCTCCAACGGCTGAGGCAGTATTTTTTGATTATATTTTAAAACGTAAGACTCAACCTTTATTTGCAAATGCTCGAAGTATTAGAAATGCATTAGATAGAGCAAGAATGAGACAAGCAAACCGTAATTTTGATAGCGGTGGGCGTGTACTTACTAAGTTAGATTTGGTTACAATTACAGATGAAGATATTAAGCAAAGTAGTATATTTAACTAATAGTTGAAAGAAAATTAAGCTTAAAAACTTACTAAAGAGTTATCTGCCTCTTTTATTTGAGAGTTATAATATTTTAAACTTTTTAAGACTTGACATTATCAGGATATTTAATATATACTATTATATAAGGACCTCATCTTAATTTAATTATTTAATTTTATAAAATACAAACCAATAAAATTTTACAAATTAACTTCTAACTTCTCGTAAAGCCTTCGCGTAAAGCGGAAAATCGAAGGCTGTTAATCGTTGATTAATGGTAGTGCTAAGGAGGCCAATATGGCTGTTCCGAAAAGCAAAGCTAGCAAAAGCAAAAGGAATTCTAGATTAGCCAAATGGAAAGGAAAATCCACTAATCTAGCTCTCCAAGCTTTAAGTCTAGCGAAATCAGCTTTAACAGGGAAGGGTAAATTTATATTATCTCCAAGAGGGTCTGGTAAGAAAGTCAAAACATTTTAAAACCCATCATCATATACATATATGAATATGATGATGGATTTATATATTAATAAAACTAAAAGGAGTTCTTTATGAATAAATTTACGCTTGTTACAAAAAATAATAATTTCGGTTATGCTTATTTACAATTATTCTTTAGGAGTACATTAAAAGTTATATTAATACTATTAAATATAGTAAATATTGCTTTTACAGAAGTCCAGTTTGAATTTAAATTTGCTAGTTTTAAAGAGCGTCGAGAACGCTTGAAAAAACTAGCAAAAAAGCTGGCAGGGAAAATAAGAGATTTTTTCCGTAGGGATAAAAAAAATGAAAAGAAACCCCCAGAGGAAGACCCAAGCGAAACCACTGATTTAAAAGAAAAAGAAGGGAAAGATGGGACGGCTGCTCCTGCAGCTGGAGATAAAAAAAATAATAAAAAGAAGAATTAAACTAAGGGTCAAACCATAACCATAACCATAACCATAACCATAATATTATGGTTATGGTTATGGTTATGGTTATGGTTTGACCCTTAGTTTAATTCTTCTTTTTATTGAAAACGAACGTGGCGGAATTGGTAGACGCGCTAGATTTAGGTTCTAGTGAGGTTTCTTGTGAGAGTTCAAGTCTCTCCGTTCGTAAATTTAATTATTATTAAATACTAATAAATTAAAGACTAGACTAATAAATTTATTAGTCTAGTATTAATCAAGCCAACCAACCATAACTATGTAACCCTTGACCTAGAAAATTAACTCCCAAGTAACAAACCCAGACAACGAAAAAACCAAGACTTGCTACAATTGCGGGTCCTTTTCCTGCCCAGCCAACGATAAGACGAACATGTAAATAAGCTGCAAAAACTAACCAAGTAATTAAGGCCCAAGTTTCTTTAGGATCCCAACTCCAGTAAGAACCCCAAGCCTCATTAGCCCAAACAGCACCCGCTATAATCCCGATAGTTAACAGAGGAAACCCCAAACTTATTGCTCTATAACTCCAATTATCAAGTGCTAATAAAAATTGCCCACCAGCACTTAGCAATGCACCATATGGACCTTTTTTTTCAGATAGTTCTTTAAAACCGATAGGTTCTTTAAAATTACCTGCAATTTCAAAATTTATCTCTGACCCTTTTGATAAAGGTAAAAAGAGTATTAAAAAAATTATTGAAAATAACGAACCTAAAAGTAATATAGCATAGCTTAACATCATTAAGCTTACATGCATCATAAGCCAGTTTGATTGTAAGGCGGGAACTAAGGCACTAGCTTTTTGCATTTCTAATGGGAGTGTTAAATCGCCAAAGCTTGTTATAAATAGAATAATGGGGATCAAAATTGCTCCAAAAAATTTACTTTGGGTTTTATATTCTAAAATTTGGTGAACAAATAAAAGTAAGCAAGATAGAAATATTAATGATTCGTATAGATTACTTAAGGGAAAATAACCATATTGAAGCCAGCGGCTTGCTAAAAAACTAAAAAGAGCTAGAGTTGATAGACGTGAACTAATTTTTGCTAAATCATAAAGTATTTTGAAATTAGTAAATCGTAAACTAAACCAATAGGAAATTGTAGAAAGAAATAAGCAAATAAAAATACCATTTTTAAAAAGATTAAAGTAATCATCAAGTATCATTAATAAGCCTCATTAAATTTTTTAGCATAATATATACTTCAATATGTTATAATGTATCATTTAGGTGTATATGATTTATCATTTATATATTACTTCATAGTATATTATTCTATAAATTATACTATACTATGAAGTAATATATATAATAATATAATAATTTATAATATTATATGTTAATACTGATTTTTCACACCTTTATCTAATGAGTAAAAATATCAATATCTCTTAAGAGCAACTATTAATAAATAATTAGTTAACATAAAATAATAAAGAAAGGAGTTAATTATGAAATTAGCTGTTTATGGGAAAGGTGGTATAGGTAAGTCGACAACAAGCTGCAATATTTCAGTAGCTCTTTCTAGAAGAGGCAAACGTGTTTTACAAATTGGTTGTGATCCAAAACATGATAGTACTTTTACTTTAACTGGGTTTTTAATTCCTACAATTATTGATACATTACAAGCAAAAGATTATCATTATGAGGATATTTGGCCTGAAGACGTTATTTATCAAGGCTATGGAGGTGTTGATTGTGTCGAAGCGGGTGGTCCACCTGCTGGAGCAGGCTGCGGAGGTTATGTGGTAGGTGAGACAGTAAAACTTTTAAAAGAATTAAATGCTTTTGATGAGTATGACGTTATTTTATTTGATGTTTTGGGGGATGTCGTATGTGGTGGCTTTGCTGCACCATTAAATTATGCTGATTATTGCTTAATTATTACGGATAATGGTTTTGACGCCTTATTTGCTGCTAATAGAATTGCGGCTTCAGTCCGAGAAAAAGCAAGAACCCATGCTTTACGACTAGCAGGTCTTATTGGTAATCGAACAGCTACAAGAGATTTAATTGATAAATATATAGATGCAGTACCAATGCCTGTTTTAGAGGTATTACCTTTAATTGAGGATATTAGGGTTTCTCGAGTAAAAGGAAAAACTCTTTTTGAAATGACCGATTATGATAGCTCACTAGGTTATATTTGTGAGTATTATTTAAACATAGCGGATCAACTTATTGCGAATCCTGAGGGTGTTGTTCCCAAAGAAGCTGCTGATAGAGAATTATTTAGTTTATTATCTGATTTTTATCTAAACCCAACACAAACCAATGAGGATGCATTAAGTTTTGATAATATTGAAAATGATTTAAATGGAGTATTTTAAGTTTATTATAATTTATATATAGGCTTTAATTTTTATTAAAAGGATTTATATGACTCTTATAAAACCCACACCTGCTGAAGATTTGCAAGAAAAAATAAACTTTGATTGTGAAACAGGAAATTATCATACCTTTTGTCCTATTAGTTGCGTAGCTTGGTTATATCAAAAAATTGAGGATAGCTTTTTTTTAGTTATTGGTACTAAGACCTGTGGATATTTCTTGCAAAATGCATTAGGGGTTATGATCTTTGCTGAACCTCGTTATGCCATGGCTGAATTGGAAGAAGGTGATATTTCAGCTCAATTAAGTGATTTTGAAGAATTAAAACGTTTATGTTTACAAATTAAACGTGATCGAAACCCAAGTGTGATTTTTTGGATAGGTACTTGTACAACTGAAATTATAAAAATGGATTTAGAAGGTATTGCCCCAAAATTAGAAGCAGAAATAAATTTACCTATTGTCGTAGCAAGAGCCAATGGACTTGATTATGCATTCACGCAAGGTGAAGACACAGTTTTAGCAGCTTTAGCGCAGCGTTCCAATCAAAAGCAGGTAGAAAAAATAACGGACATAAATGATAATTATACTGAACATGCCCCTCTTATTCTTTTTGGTTCTATACCAGATCCTGTTGTTAATCAACTTACTTTAGAATTAAAAAAACAGGGTATCAAAGTTTCAGGGTGGTTACCCTCAAAACGTTATACGGAATTACCTTTCATTGAAGAAGGAAATTATGTCTGTGGGGTAAATCCCTACTTAAGTAGAACAGCTACAACATTGATGAGAAGAAGGAAATGTAAATTAATTGGCGCACCATTTCCTATTGGTCCCGATGGAACAAGAGCTTGGGTAGAAAAGATATGTGCAGTTTTTGGTATTGAGCCAAAAGGATTAAAGGAGCGGGAAGAGGAAATTTGGAAAAAGCTAGAATTTTATGTTAGTTTAATTAATGGTAAGAGTGTTTTCTTTATGGGAGATAATTTACTAGAAATATCATTGGCACGTTTTTTAATACGATCAGGAATGATCGTGTTTGAAATTGGAATCCCCTATATGGATAAACGTTATCAAGGAGCGGAATTAAAATTATTACAACAAACTTGTAAAGATAAAAAGATACCAATCCCCATTATTATAGAAAAACCTGATAATTATAATCAAGTAGATAGAATCCGGGAAATGAAACCCGATCTAGTAATAACTGGTATGGCCCATGCAAACCCTTTAGAAGCCAGAGGAATTAATACAAAGTGGTCAGTAGAGTTTACGTTTGCTCAAATACATGGTTTTACAAATGCAATTGAAGTATTGGAATTAGTAACTAGACCCCTTCGTCGTAATCAAAAATTAGAAAAAATTGGCTCTCAACTTTATACAGATTTAAGATAATTTCTATAGATGATATATATATTAAAAAAATATGATTATAGTATAGTATACTATACTATACTATAATCATATTTTTTTGATATATATATCATCTATACCCAATAAATCAAAAAATTTATTTTTTATTAAAAATTCTCTTAATTAAAATTCATATACTTAATGATCAAATTTAAAAAATCATTATTAATTTTTTTATTGACTCTTCTTATACCTTTATCTGCTTTTGCAGATGTTGCGGGATTAGTTAAATGTAGCGATTCTCCAGCTTTTAATAGACGATTAGAAACAAGTGTTAAAAAACTAGAAGTAAGAATACAAAAATATGAAGTAGATTCTCCACCCGCTTTAGCATTAGAGCAACAAATATCTAGAACTAAAAGTAGATTTGATCGCTATTCAAACTCTGAGTTATTATGTGGAAAAGAAGGTTTACCTCATCTAATTACAGATGGACGTTGGGATCATGCTGTAGAATTTGTAATCCCAGGGTTAATGTTCTTATATATTAGTGGTTGGATTGGCTGGGTCGGTCGTAATTATTTAAACACGGTGGGTAAGACTTCAAATCCAACGGAAAAAGAAATTATAATTGATGTACCGTTAGCTCTAAAAATTATGTCCTCAGGTTTTATTTGGCCAGTATCTGCGTGGCAAGAATTTACTAATGGGAATTTTTTAGCTTCTAGTTCGGAAATTACAGTATCCCCGCGATAATAGAATTATAAAATATAAATTAATATGGATGAACAATCATGGACAATTTTTTAAAATATCTTTCAACCGCTCCAGTTTTGTTTGTTGCTTGGATGTCATTTACTGCGGGTTTTATTATTGAAGCTAACCGTTTTTATCCTGATGCATTAACATTTCCATCATTCTAATAACAAATTCAAAAAAGGATAAATAGAAATTGTTGAATTTATACCTTTTTGAATTTGCTATTAACTTAAATCTATATTAGAATTAATAATAATTCGTTTCTATCTTACAAATAAAATATAAAATAAAAATAAAAATAAAAATAAAAAATGCAAACTATAGACTTAACGCAAATAAAAGGTTTCCGCTTTGATACAATGCCAGAGGAATTAATTTTTCCTACTAATATAATGCGCTTTAATACTACTTCTCCAATGCTTGATGAATATACTTCAATAGAAGGTGTATTGTATACTACTGATCATCCTGATTATGCACAATTTGAAGATATATTAAAAATTTATGATAAGTATAATAGGAAGTCCATAGTAGCAAAGAGAGCAAAGGAGAGATTAAAATTAAATAAAATTAAGGTTTATGTAATTGTAAGAGAGAAAAAAGAAAAGAGACAAGATGATAATTCTAATAAACCTCTGGTTTATCTTCCTATAAATAATTATGAAAATTTATCTAATCATCCTGTAAGTCGAACAATTTTGCATCGTGATGCGATTTTTCAAACGATGAGTGATGAAAGCGTATACCACGGTATAATCGAGCGTAAACCTGGAAATCGATGTAGGGTTCTCGTGGATCTGCTGTCAACACAGGCACCTTTTGGAGGGTTTCTTGAAGATGTGGAACTCGAGGATCTTACACCACAAGATGATAGTGCTGATGGAAAAAAATTACGATATGATAAAAGTGTTGATAAAGCACAGGTTATAGCTGATAATCAAGATGATAAGGTTGGTTTTATCGACTTTGGTGAAGTACAGGTTATAGCTGATAATCAGGATGATGAGGATGATGAGGTTGGTTCTATCGATTTTGATGATGAAGATCTTAAGGAAATCTATAGGTTTAAGAGGTTGTTTAATCTGACCGCAGAAACGTTTCTTGTTGATATTGATTCTGAACCTGATGATGGAAGCTCGCTTATGTGGATGGAAGAATATGGTATTCCAAGACAGGAATATGAATATGATGAATCAGATGCTGATAATGCATTATTTACAAATCCACAAAAATATTTTACAGAAACTGATAATTTGAAAAATAAAAATATTATTCCAGTTTTTGCTAGTTTAGAAGAAGCTGAAAATTTATTATCGACAGCCCTAGAGGACTTATTATTTCCTTATATAAAGAAAAAAGAGTCTATAACAGAGATTAATAAAGATTCGAAAATTTATGAAGCCAAAAATATAGATTATTTAGATGACGCTCCAATGTTTATGAATAGAGTTTTACCAGTAACCGAAAGGGAGATAAGAATAAATTCGCTTGCTGAGAAACGACGTATAAAATCTATTACAGAAATTACTAATCATTATGATAATTATTATGATAAAAAGGAAGTTCATATATCTCATGCAGCTAACCTGGTATTGAAACATCTCCTTAATACAAAAATTATAGAAATAGGTCTAGGAGACTTTTTTGACTCATGTGATGAAAATAAAACTGGAGAGCTGATATTTATCCCTTCTGCAAAAAAATTCAAAAAGCCGTTTATAAAAGGTAATCCTAAGTCTATAAATTTATCTAAGTTTAATAAGTATCGAAAAAAACATAAAAAGGAATATCAAAAACTACAAAGACCAACTGCTAATAAGGAATTTAGCTATAGTTTTGAAGTAAAAAAATGGGTTGATATTATTATAGACGAAGATTAAAAAAACTATATTTATATAGTCTCTTAGTTATATTATAATAAACATTTTTATTATTTGTCAAATTAATAGGGTTTTTATTTTACTCAAGTCTTTATTATAATTAAGAGACTCTATAAATGATTTTAAAATTTTAGTTCAGCTGCTTGAACTTTTTCAAATTGTTTTTTCTTAATTACAAAAAAGATCTGAGTAAATAAAACAGAAAAAGCAAAAAGAATAAACCCAATAATACGGTTAGGATCTTGCAATACAATTTCCATATCTGTTTGCCCGAACCCACCAACATTAGGATCTTTTGTTAACGGTTGGTCAATTTTAACTGTATCTTTTTTCGAAACAATTAATGATAAACCTTTTGGAATATTTTGTTTTGTTTCTTTGCCGCTAGAACTAAGAAGAGTTATTGCAGTTTCACCCTTATCTAAAGTTTGAATACCTACAATTTGACCATCATATGAAGAAGTCACAATATTATTATTACTTTTTTCTCCTGTTGGGTATATTTGTCCACGGCCACGGTTTGCTCCAATATAAATTGGATATTTTAAAAAATTAACTTTTTTATTAGTCGATGGATCTGGCGATAAAATAGGGAAAGTAATTTCAGGATGTTGATCTCCTGAAATTGGCCCTACAACTAAAATATTGTCTTGCGTCGAACTATAAGGAGAAATGTATACCCCTTTATTCTTTTGTTGAATTTCCTTTGATAATAGATTATTTGGTGCTAATTTAAATCCTTCAGGTAAAATAACTACTGCTCCTACGTTTAAGCTACTTAATTGTCCATTACCTAAAATTTGCTTAGCATCCTTAGGATAAGGAATTTTTACAGCTGCTTCAAATACATTATTAGGTAGTACTGCCTTTGGCGATTCTATTTGCACAGGCTTTTCTGCTAAATGACAATTTGCACAGGCAATCCGTCCATTTGCGGCACGAGGATTTGTATAAGCTTGTTGAGCATATATTGGATAGGCTTGTGAAATTGGAACAGAAAATGTAAAACTGTTAACAATGAAAAGACAGCTTACCATAATAAATTCCATGATTCTTTTAAAAGTTTTCATCTTGAAACCGGTAAATTTAAAAAAATTTTGCCTAATAATACTTGATAAAAAGAAAATTATTGAAATAAAAAATACTAATTAAACATACTCTCGCTCCAACCTTATAGCTGTATAGGTTCCGAAAGCATATAAAATAAATAATGCTAACGATAATAATATCTGTGTTATAGGGTCAGCTGAGGGAGTTAGTATTGCACCTAAGATGGTAGATAATAGTATCATAGGTCGCCAAAAGTTTAGCATTTTTATTGGATCAATCACGTTAGAAGCCGTAAGCATAACTTGAACAACAGGTAGTTGAAAAACTAACCCTGTGCTAAGAAATAAAGCGGAAACAAAAGTAAAATATTGGTTAAATGACCAAAAAGGCTCTAGAACATCTGCGGCATATAAAATAAAAAAATTTAAGGCAGCAGGAATTAATATATAATAGGAAAATAATAACCCCAGTACAAAAAGAATTAATGAACCTAATAGTAGCCAACTTATAATACTTTTCTCATTTATTGTTAAGGCAGGCTTATAAAAGAAAATAACTTGACTTAATAGAAATGTGCTAGAAAATAATAAACCGCTATATACTGATATAACTAGAGTGGACGTAAAGTATTCACCAGGTGATAGTTGAAAAAATTCTACATTCGCGACTGCACTCTCCAAAATTTTTACTAATAATTTAATATTACAAAATGTTATCACTGTAACAAAAGCGAAAAAACTCGTAGTGTGAAAAAGCCGATGTCTTATTTCATGGTAATGCTCATTAAAATATAATTCAGCAAACGAATGTGCTTCCTCTTTTTTTGTCAAGTTTGCCAAACTATCCATCGAAAATTTAGGAGAAAATAGAAAATTTACCAAATTAAATTGTTTTATCATAAGCCTCAAAAAAATATTAACCCAAAGCTTAAGAATCTAAAAATTGAAAAGCTTGCAATCTTGAAGATGCTATCTTAATATCTTGTGACGCCTCAATTTTTTCTTTTGTTGTTTTTGCTAAATCTAAAGCTTTTGTTGCCTCCGCTAAAATTTTTTTTGCTTGGTCATAATCCTTCTTCTTAATTTCTTCTACACCACTAATTAAAACGATAATTCCGTCATTTTTAACAACCGCAAATCCACCTAACACGATAATCGGTGTCCATGACGAATCTACTTTAATTCTAAGAATCCCAATTTCTAGAGCAGTAATCAGAGGAGCATGGCCTGTAAGTACACCTAATTGTCCTGTAAGACTAGGTAATACTACTTCATCAGCAGTAGTATCCCAAATTAATCCATCAGGAGCAATTACACGAATATTTAAACTCATTGAAAAATTTCCTAATTAATTTGTAAAAGTTTTTGCTTTAGCAATTGCTTCATTAATATCACCAACTAAATAAAAGGCTTGTTCTGGTAATTCATCTAATTCACCACCTAATATCATATTAAAACCTTTAATCGTATTTTCTAAGTCTACATATTTTCCTGGTGAGCCAGTAAAGACTTCTGCAACAAAGAAAGGCTGAGATAAAAATCTTTCAATTTTTCTTGCACGATCAACAACTAGGCGATCTTCTTCTGATAATTCATCAATACCTAAAATCGCAATAATATCTTGCAATTCTTTATAACGTTGTAAAGTTTCTTTAACTAATTGAGCTGTTTTATAATGTTCATCACCAACAATTAAAGGTTGTAACATTGTTGATGTTGAATCTAAAGGATCAACAGCTGGGTAAATCCCCTTTGCAGCTAAACCTCTTGATAATACTGTTGTTGCATCTAAATGAGCAAAAGTTGTAGCAGGTGCCGGATCAGTTAAATCATCAGCAGGTACATAAACCGCTTGAATTGAAGTAATTGAACCTTGCGTGGTTGACGTAATACGCTCTTGTAAAGCACCCATTTCAGTACCTAAAGTAGGTTGATAACCTACAGCTGAAGGCATACGGCCTAATAAAGCTGAAACTTCAGAACCAGCTTGAACAAATCTAAAAATGTTATCAATAAATAATAAAACATCTTGTTTATTAACATCACGGAAGTATTCAGCCATCGTTAAAGCTGTTAAACCAACACGCATACGTGCACCTGGTGGCTCATTCATCTGACCATAAACTAAGGCTACTTTTGACTCTAATAGATTAGTTTCATTTATTACACCAGATTCTTTCATTTCCATATATAAATCGTTTCCTTCACGAGTTCTCTCACCTACACCCCCAAAAACGGAAACACCACCATGAGCTTTAGCAATATTATTGATTAATTCCATAATTAAAACAGTTTTACCTACTCCAGCCCCACCGAATAAACCAATTTTTCCACCTCTTCGATAAGGAGCTAATAAATCTACTACCTTAATACCAGTTTCAAAAATAGCTGGTTTTGTTTCAAGATCCGTAAAAGCTGGTGCTGGTCTATGTATGGGCAATCTTTCCTCACCCATACTTCCTTCTAAATTATCTACTGGTTCCCCTAGGACGTTGAAAATACGACCAAGGGTTGGTTTACCAACGGGAACCATAATTGGAGATTTAGTATCAACAACCTCAACTCCTCTTTGTAGGCCATCAGTTGCACTCATTGCAATAGCTCTAACTCTATTATCCCCTAATAATTGTTGCACCTCACAAATAATTGTTCCTTCTTTACTTTTTACTTCTAAGGCATTATAAATTTTTGGTAAAACACCTGATGAAAATACTGCATCAATTACTGGACCAATAACTTGTGTTATAGAACCAAGGTTAATATATTTCTCATTGTTTATTTTGTTACTCATTTTTAAGTTACTATTATCAATAAATAATAATGAAACCTTAAAATTTCCCAGTTAATTAATATAAATGTCTAAAGCAAAAATTATTATACTGGACATGCAAATAAAATTTTTTTGTATCATTAGATTGTACAAATAAAAAAGATCAATAAATTTCGAATAAAAGAATCCTTTGGTAATAAATTAAAATTGAAGTACTATTAATCCCCAATAAACTTGTTTGACCCAGTATTATTACTATAAGGAAAGTCGACCTGTTGTCCTTAACCAATTTTGCGCTTCGATATAATTATTAGGTGCAAGATTAATCGCTTGTTTCCAATATTCCGCTGCTTTATTAAAAAGAAGTTTTGCTACATCGATATTTTGTTTCTCAGAAGCTTTAACACCTTGATAATGATAAATCACAGCAATATTATTTAAGGCTTGTGGTAAATTTGGATTTAGTTCTAATGCTTTATGATAGTATTCTAATGCTTTTAGATATTCACCATTGCTGGAATAAATTAAACCAATATTATATAAAATGAAACTTCTATCGTAAGGGTCTTCTTCAAGCTGTAATGCTTCATAGTAATTTTCTAATGCTTCAGCATATTCTCCTTCAGATTGGGCAGACATACCATCTCGGTAATAAAAAAAAGCTTGTTTTTCTTCTTTACTCGCTGGAAAAACTTTTAATATAATATCTGCCATTATGGTGAATGTTTTATCTATAAAGTTATCATTTCGTTGGGAACGACTCATAATTATAAGGGTTTTTATTTTTATATCTTAAATCGACTAAGACATTATAGTTTATAATATCTTAGCAGATTAAAAAAATTAATTTTCTGCAGATATAACAAAAGGTAATAAACGTAAAAACCGAGCACGCTTAACTGATTTTGAAAGTTGTCGCTGTTGCTTTAAAGTTAGATTAGTAGAACGGCGAGATTTGATTTTTCCATACTCTGTTAAAAATGAAAGTAAAATATCAACTTGCTTATAATCAATTGTGGTTTTTGATGTAATATTAAATGCTTGTCGTTTATTCTTTGTCATAAGTAGCTTTAATTTTCCTTATTATTTTATTTCTTTTTGTATTGTATGTGAATTACAATTAGGGCAAAACTTTTTTAAATTAATGCGACCCGGAGTATTTCTACGATTTTTTGTTGTTGTATAAGTAATTTTTTTTGAACTTTTTTTCTCGTCTATATTATTATTATTTGATGTTTTTTCACATTCTGTACATTTTAAATTTATTATAATCCTAGCACCTTTATTTTTTGCCATCTTTAAATTGAATATATAATATTTTATTAAGTAATAATTAATAATAATTGTATTATTCTATAATAATATTATATAATATTACTATAGAATAATACAATTATTATTAATTATTACTTAATAAAATATTATATACTTTTACGCTATTGAAAAAACTAAACCTTTGGTGTAAACTAATTATACTAATATCACTTAAAATTTATTATTAATCTCTTAGGAGGAAAAATTATGTTTGAACGATTTACAGAAAAAGCTTTACAAATCATTATGATGTCACAGGAAGAGTCAAGACGTTTGGGACATAATTTTGTAGGGACCGAGCAACTACTTTTAGGTTTATTGGGAGAAGGCGATGGTGTAGCTATTGATTCTGTTAGAGAATATGGAATCAATCTCCGAAAAGTTAGAATAGAAGTTGAAAGATTAATAGGTAAAGGTACTGGGTTTGTTGCCATAGAAATACCCTTTACGCCCAGAGCTAAAAGAATTTTAGAAATGTCTATAAGACAGTCTAAAGATTTAAATCATAGTTATATTAATACAGAACATATTTTTTTAGCTTTATTAAATGATGTCGATGGCATTTGTGGAAAAGTTTTACAAAATCTTGGTGCTAATATACCACGTATTAAGGCCTATGTATTAACTGAGTTAAACATAATTAACGCATCCCCTAATGCTCCGAAGCCATTCGCTAGCGTGAACATGGAGGATGCTAGCGTGAACATAGAGAATGATAACGACGATGGTAACGATGAAGATGAAGCTTTTGATGCTCATTATGATTATGAGGAGAATTTTGAGGATGATCTTGATCATTATTATGATTATGAGGAGGATGTGGAGGATCGTGATGATGATGATTATGATGATGATGATGATTATGATCATGATGATGATGATGATGATGATCATGATCAACCAAACGGCTATAGAAACAACTATAGAGAACAAACAAATAGCTATAAATACGGCTCTTCTAGAGAGCAACCAAATGGTTATAAGTATAAGGGCGGCTATGGTGGTTATAGTAAAAATTTATTTCTTTTTAATGATCTGGATAAAACCGCTTTAAACGCTCCAAATCTTCTTGAATATACAACAGATTTAACAGAAGCTGCAAAAAAAGCAAAGTTAGATCCTGTTATAGGAAGACAAAATGAAATTGAACGCGTAGTACAGATTTTATCACGCCGCCGTAAAAATAACCCAATTTTGATTGGCGAACCTGGAGTTGGTAAGACTGCAGTTGCAGAAGGGTTAGCACAGCGAATAGTGCAACGTGAAGTCCCTAGTGATTTACATGATAGTAAAGTGTTTATTTTAGACATCACACTATTATTAGCGGGTACGAAGTATAGAGGGGAATTTGAAGAACGCTTAAAAAGTATTATTGATGAACTTAAAGAGCAAAAAGAGATTATTATTGTCATTGATGAAGTTCATACTTTGATTGGTGCTGGTGCTGCAGAAGGCGCATTAGACGCCGCTAATATATTAAAACCTGCGTTAGCTCGTGGGGAATTACAATGTATTGGGGCTACAACAATTGATGAATATAGACAGCATATTGAAAAAGATCCAGCACTAGAGCGTCGTTTCCAACCTGTTTGGGTAAATGAACCTAGTATTGAAGAAACAATTAGTATTTTAAAAGGTTTACGACTACGCTATGAACAACATCATCGCTTAGAAATTACTAATGAGGCATTAGTAGCAGCAGCTAATTTGGGAGCTCAATATATAGCTGACCGTTTTTTACCTGATAAAGCTATTGATCTAATTGATGAAGGTAGTTCAAGAGTTAGACTTGTTAATTATCGACTTCCTGAAGCTGTTTATATTTTGGATAAAGAATTACGAAATATTTTAGATAATAAAGATTCAGCTGTCCGTGAGCAAAAGTTTGAAAAAGCAACTGAAATACGAGATGATGAGTTAAGTTTACGTGCACAAATGGGGGCTATTATTAAAGCTCAATCAAAGGTTGTACCCAAAGGAATTCTTGAAAGATTAAAGGTTGGTGCGCAAGATATTGCTGCAATTGTAGCTTTATGGACAGGTGTCCCAGTAACTAAAATAACTAAAGATGAAAATACAAGGTTATTAGAATTAGAAAGTGTTCTTCATACAAGAGTAATTGGACAAAAAGAAGCTGTTTCAGCCGTAGCTCGTGCAATTCGTCGTGCTCGAGTAGGGATGAGAAACATGAAACGTCCTATTGCAAGTTTCTTCTTTTCTGGCCCAACTGGAGTAGGAAAAACGGAATTGACTAAGACTCTTGCCTCATTTTTCTTCGGTGCTGAAGATGCTATGGTTCGTTTGGATATGTCTGAATATATGGAAAGACATACAGTAGCTAAATTAATTGGTTCTCCTCCTGGTTATATAGGTTATAATGAAGGTGGTCAATTAACTGAGGCTGTTAGACGTAAACCTTATACTGTTGTATTATTTGATGAAGTTGAAAAAGCACATCCGGATGTATTTAATTTATTACTTCAAATCCTAGAAGATGGAAGGTTAACTGATTCGAAAGGAAGAGTTATTGATTTTAAAAATACAATATTAATAATGACTTCTAATTTAGGTTCTAAAGCAATACAAGATAATGAAACTGCTGGTCAGGGTATGGGATTTGCTGGCGAAGACCAAGATGCAAAAAAAACAAAATATGCTCAATTATGTAATACTGTTGGTGAAAGCCTTAAAACATTCTTTAAACCAGAATTTTTAAATCGTATTGATGAAATAATTGTTTTTGAGCAATTAACAAAAAGTGATATTACGCAAATTGCTGATATTATGGTAAGTGACCTAATCGAGCGTGTAAAAATAGAAAAGGATATTACATTGTCATTAACTCCTCGAATGTTAGAATTATTAATTGAAGAAGGTTTTAACCCCATTTATGGTGCTAGGCCTTTGCGTCGAGCGTTAGTTAAGTTAGTGGAAGATAAAGTATCACTTGAATATTTACGTCATAAAAAAGATAAGGACGGTGATGAGGAGGATGAGGATGATAATGCTGTGGATGTTGTGGATGCTGTGGATATTTTAGTTGATGTAGATTTTGATAAAGTGAAAGTTACAATAACTAAAACTGAGAAAACCAAAGAGGAAGAAAAACCAAAAGAGGAAGAAAAACCCAAAGAAAAAAGAACATATAAAATTGTACTTCCTCCGAAGAAAAACCGCTAGCATCTTAGAGTAATATAAATTTTTGCCGGCAATTCTATTTAAATTGGGTCACCTGGGACTTGAACCCAGAACTTTTCGGTTAAAAGCCGATTACTCTACCATTGAGTTAGCAACCCACTAACCTATTTATAATAACATATAAATAGGTTATGAAGCATTGATTAGTAAGCTAATCCCATGCTACGCGTTGTTTCAGCAGCTAAATAAACACGAACACTTAAAAAATCAGTGGGGCATGCACTTTCACAACGTTTACAACCAACACAATCTTCTGTACGAGGAGCAGAAGCTATTTGACCTGCTTTGCATCCGTCCCAAGGTACCATTTCTAATACATCCGTTGGACAAGCTCTAACACATTGTGTGCATCCAATACAGGTATCATAAATATTTACTGAGTGTGACATAATAGTTTATATAAGATTATTTTAGTTTCTTTTTTAAGAGATTAAATTTTTTCTAGGGGATTTAAAACATGAGTGTTTGATCTGTCATGCCTTAATTAGTTCTAGATTGATATTAATCATATAGTAGGCAATCTTTAGTTGTCAAGATTAAAGCATTGTTTTAAAGTATTTCAAGTTAAATATTATCAATTTTTATTGAAATTATACTTTTATTAATTGATTATTTATTGCCTCATCCAATGCTTCAATTATTAATTGTTTAAGTTCAGCTTGTTTACTATTAAAAACATTAAATTAATTGACAAAGCTGATCAAAAATTCTCTGAGATGTTCCTAAAAGGAGCTAGAAAGGGAATAAAATTAATTTAGCTCCAAAGGTGTGAAGTATACAATTGGACGCCTTAAAGGCTTATTAAAGGCGATTAAAGAAACAAGCTTATAACAATATAAAATAAGTATTTTAACGACTTATTGTACGTAAGAATGACCTTAGAAATGAAAAATGAAGAACTCTGGTATATTAATCAGAGTTCTAATTATAATGTGGGCTTGTTTAGAAAATATTAGTTACTAATTACCGCTATTTGATAACTTAATCATTAGTCACAAATCGTAAGCCTACAATAAGTAGACCCCCACAAGCGAAACCTAACCAGAAGTTGCTTGTTTGCAAAGTAAGCCCACAGATACCAGTTCCACTACTGGTATATACACCTTTTTGCGCCTCAGTAAGGCCCGTATCAGCTGGCCCCGGAGCTACTTGGTTTCCTTGATTCGGGTCTGGGACCGTATCAGCTGGCCCCGGAGCTACTTGGCTTCCTGGATTCGGGTCTGGGACCGTATCACTTGCATACGCTGCCAGCGTTATTATAGAATATGCAGAATAAAGTGCTAAGACGAAGGCTATACCTTGTCTTGCTTCTTGCAGATTAAGATTTACTTTTTTATCAACTGCAACACGATCCTCATCACTAATCTTGGTACTGTAAGAATATACCAGATGCAAACTCATAAAATTTACCTCTTTATTTTTTTTTTAATAAGAATATGATATGATATAATCTAAAAAAACAATTTTTTAAAATATATCGGGATCTATATTGTTTCATTGGTAATCCTAAGAATCTAAATAATCTATAATCTAGTCCTGGATCGATTTTAAACTATCTAAATTCTTATCTTCTACATGCTTTCTACCACGTCAAAAAAGGCTTGCGATAGAAAACGACTCATAATTATAGAGGCGGTTTAAACTTTTATAATTTTGGATAATGAAAAGAAGGAGAAATAGTAGTGACAATTATTATAAATTTAAAACATTATCATATCCAATTAAGAATTTTAATTTATAGTTTTGATAAAAATTTTTAGAAATCTAATAATTTATTAGACTTCTAAAATTTTTATCTAAGATTAACCAATAATAGAAGGAGCAGAAATTGCTACAGGAAGAATTTCGTTAGACGCTAAATCTAATGGAAAATTATGAGCATTACGTTCATGCATTACTTCCATACCTAGATCAGCACGGTTAATAATATCAGCCCATGTATTAATTACACGACCTTCACTATCAACAACTGATTGGTTAAAGTTAAAACCATTTAAGTTAAATGCCATAGTACTAACCCCAAGAGCTGTTAACCAAATACCAACTACAGGCCATGCTGCAAGGAAGAAATGTAAAGCTCTAGAGTTGTTAAAACTAGCATATTGGAAAATTAGACGACCAAAGTAACCATGTGCAGCTACGATGTTATAAGTTTCTTCTTCTTGTCCAAATTTGTATCCATAGTTAACAGATTCAACTTCACTTGTTTCACGGATTAAACTTGAAGTTACTAAAGAACCATGCATAGCACTGAATAATGAACCACCAAATACACCTGCAACACCAGCCATATGGAATGGGTGCATTAAAATGTTATGCTCAGCTTGGAAAACAATCATGAAGTTAAAAGTACCAGAGATTCCTAATGGCATACCATCAGAGAAACTCCCTTGACCAATTGGATAAATTAAAAATACCGCTGAAGCTGCTGCTACTGGGGCAGAGAATGCTACAAAAATCCAAGGACGCATACCTAAACGGTAGCTAAGTTCCCATTCACGACCCATCCAACAAGCAACACCAATTAAGAAATGGAATACGATTAATTGGTAAGGGCCACCATTGTATAACCATTCTTCAACTGAAGCGGCTTCCCAAATTGGGTAGAAATGTATTCCTATGGCGTTTGAACTTGGGATTACGGCACCACTGATAATGTTGTTCCCATATAATAATGATCCAGCTACAGGTTCACGAATACCATCAATATCTACAGGAGGTGCCGCTATAAAAGCAATAATATAGCAAGAAGCTGCTGTTAATAATGTAGGAATCATTAGACAACCAAACCAACCAATGTATAAACGGTTTTCAGTACTAGTAATCCATGTAGCAAAAGTTCCCCAATCTCTTTTTTCCGTTTCGCGTCTTTCTAAAGTTGCAACCATAATAGTTTTAATTTTATATAATTTTATTCTTCCCAGATAATCCAAATGACTATCTGTTACTTTGTATTATAGTTATAATCTCTAATTACGACCTTTGTATTTTAGAAGCATATTTATTTTTAAACCTTATATCTATATACTGTTGGTAGTCATTTTAATTTAGATTTATTAAAAGACAATCCAGTCATAAAAATTAATAAACTTACTCCTCAATGAATTACTAAAAGCAAAGTCATTTATCTATAAGAAATGTTTAATTGCAAAGAGCTATTCGATAAAAAGTCAATCATGTTAGACTAATCTCGGCTAAAATTATTGATTTTTTAACTAAAACCGACTGGGCTTTTAAGATATTAAGAGATAAAAAATAAAAACCCTTTAACCAAAAATAATTAATATTAACTCCTAAAACCTACCATTATACCCAACCTATAACAAGGGTATACCTTAATTCCGACCCCTTCAGTATTACCGTGAAATAGTATACTATATAATATCTTTAACTCTATTTTATTTAATATAATGGTTTAATATTATTTATACAAAAAGATTACTCAAGTATGGTAATAATATTCTTAAATAAATTGCCAGAACTATACTTAATGTTTAGCCCAATTGTAGATCTATTACCAATTGTCCCAATATTTTTTTTTATTACTTGCTTTTCTTTGGCAAGCTTCGGTTGGGTTTCGATGATTTAGATTTAAAATATTTTTATAATAAAGATAATAAAGCCTAAAAATGAAAATTTCTTAAAATCCCTTAGCCTAATAAAAAAAAAAGAATAATATTTTAATTACTTTAAAAATTGCTTATATATTCATATATTTATATTATGATTGAGCCTCTTCTTTTTGGTATGGTATTAGGCCTGATTCCAGTAACTCTGATTGGTTTATTTGTTGCTGCGTTTTTACAATACCGTCGTGGAAACCAGTTTGGTTTATAATAAAAAAAGATAATAATAATAAGATATTATCTTCCTTTACTCTAAATGATTACCAACTAGCTTTCCTTACACCTGGTAAGATACCATTATGTGCCATTTCTCTAATCATATGTCTACATAACCCAAAATCTCTGTATACTCCCTTACTACGCCCAGTTCTCCAACATCTGTTTCTTAACCTTACTTTAGAACTATTTCTAGGTAATTTTTCAATTTTTTTATGTATTTCGATTTGATTCAAAAACGTGTTTGCTTTTTTAAATTCTAGTAAAAGCAACTTTTTCCTTTCACTATATTTTGCAACCAATTTCATCCTTTTTTTTTCCCGTCCAATCATTGATTGTTTAGCCATAAGAGATTTTCTAAGTAAATTTTAAAAATATTATTATTAGATCTATCTATTATATATTTATTTAATTCTAATAAAATAGATAGATTTATTTTAAATAATAACCCATATTAACCAAATTTTCCAGCTGTGGAAGCTATAACAAAAGCGGCATAAGTTAAAATATACCCAACTGTAAAATGTACTAAACCCACTAATCTAGCTTGAACAATTGATAACGCAACAGGTTTATCACGCCAGCGTACTAAATTTGCAAGTGGTGTACGCTCATGCGCCCAAACTAATGTTTCTATAAGTTCTTGCCAATAACCTCGCCATGATATTAAGAACATAAAACCTGTAGCCCAGATTAAATGACCAAATAGGAACATCCATGCCCAAACAGATAAGCTATTCATCCCGTAAGGGTTATAAGCGTTTATTAATGGAGATGAATTTAACCATAAATAATCACGTAGCCATCCCATAATATAATTGGAAGACTCATTAAATTGGGCAGCATTACCTTGCCAAATAGTAACATGTTTCCAATGCCAATAAAAAGTAACCCAACCAATTGTATTTAACATCCAAAACATAGCTAGGTAAAATGCATCCCAAGCTGAGATATCACAAGTACCGCCACGACCTGGACCATCACAAGGGAAACTATAACCAAAATCTTTTTTATCCGGCATTAATTTAGACCCACGTGCATCTAATGCTCCCTTAACTAAAATTAAAGTTGTAACGTGTAATCCTAAAGCAATGGCATGATGTATTAAAAAATCACCCGGGCCAATAGTTAAAAATAAATCATTTTTATCGCTATTAATAGCTTCTATCCAGCCAGGTAGCCATATCTCACTTCCTGCGATACTAGCAGGACTCTCTTTTGATGCTAATAAAAGATCAAAGCCATATAAAGCTTTCCCTGATGCTGCTTGAATAAATTGTGCAAATACCGGTTCAACTAATATTTGCTTTTCAGGTTGCCCAAATGCCACAACTGTATCATTATGGATATATAAGCCTAATGTATGGAATCCTAAGAATAAGCTAACCCAGCTTAAATGAGAGATAATTGCTTCTTTATGCTCAAGCATTCTAGATAATACATTATCTTTATTTATTTCTGGGTCATAATCCCTAATGAAGAAAATTGCTCCATGTGCAAATGCTCCTACCATTAAAAATCCTGCAATATACTGGTGGTGAGTATATAGGGCTGCTTGGGTTGTAAAATCTTTTGCCATAAAAGCATATGGTGGTATTGCATACATATGTTGTGCAACTAAAGATGTAATAACACCTAATGACGCTAAAGCTAAGCCTAATTGAATATGTAAAGAATTTGTTATAGTATCGAATAAACCTCGATGGCCTGCACCCAATCTACCACCAGGGGGGCGATGTGCATCTAAAATTTCTTTCATATTATGTCCAATGGCAAAATTTGTTCGATACATATGGCCAGCAATTAAAAAAACTACCGCAATAGCAAGATGGTGATGAGCAATATCTGTTAACCATAATGATTGTGTTTGCGGATGGAATCCTCCTAAAAATGTTAGAATTGCTGTCCCTGCACCTGTATTTGTTCCAAAAATATGTTCTACTGTATCAGGGTTTTGTGAATAGACATTCCAATTACCATCAAAAAAGGGCGTTAACCCACTTGGATGTGGTAGAGTTGTTAAAAAATTATTCCAACGAATATGAATTCCTCGTGACTCAGGAATAGCCACATGCACTAAATGACCGGTCCAAGCAAGTGAACTTACACCAAATAAACCTGTTAAATGGTGGTTTAAACGTGATTCATTATTTTTAAACCAAGATAAACTTGGACGAAACTTTGGTTGTAGATGTAACCACCCAGCAAATAATAATAAACTAGATAAACCTATTAAAAAAATAGATCCAGTATATAAGTCATTATTTGTTCTCATTCCAATTGTATACCACCAATGGTATACCCCAGAATAAGATATATTTACTGGATAAAAAGCACCACCTTTTGTAAAGGCTTTCATTGCTAATTGACCAAAATGAGGATCCCAGATCGTATGTGCAATTGGTTTTACTTTTAATGGGTTTAATGTCCATTGTTCAAAGTTACCTTGCCATGCTACATGAAATAGATTACCAGAAGTCCAAAGAAAAATAATTGCTAAGTGACCAAAATGAGATGCGAAAATTTTTTGATATAAATTTTCTTCCGTCATTCCATCATGTGTTTCAAAATCATGAGCCGTTGCTATTCCAAACCAAATTCTTCTAGTAGTCGGGTCTTGTGCTAAAGCTTGGCTAAATTTTGGAAATTTAGTTACCATAAATATTTTACCCCAATAAATTTATCCCACAGAAATAATTCTTGCCAAGAAGAAAGACCAAGTTGTTCCAATCCCCCCTAATAGATAATGTGCTAAACCAACTGCTCTTCCTTGAGTAATACTTAACGCACGAGGCTGGATTGCCGGTGCAACTTTAATTTTATTATGAGCCCACACTATTGATTCTATAAGTTCTTGCCAATAACCACGTCCACTAAATAAAAACATTAAACTAAATGCCCAAATGAAATGTGCACCAAGAAAGATTAAACCATAGGCAGATAAAGAAGAACCATAAGATTGTATTACTTGAGATGCTTGTGCCCATAAAAAATCTCTTAGCCAACCATTTATCGTAAGCGCGCTTTGAGCAAAATTACCTCCAGCAATATGGGAAACAGTACCAGTAGGTGTAATCGATCCCCAAACATCAGATTGCATTTTCCAACTAAAATGAAAAATTACTACTGAAATGGAATTATACATCCAAAATAGGCCCAAGAAAATATGGTCCCAAGCTGAAACTTGACATGTACCACCTCTGCCTGGTCCATCACAAGGAAAACGGAAACCTAGATTGGCTTTATCTGGAATTAATTTTGAACTACGGGCGTATAACACCCCTTTTAATAATATTAAAACAGTAACATGAATAGTAAAGGCATGTATATGATGTACCATAAAATCAGCAGTACTTAATTTTATTGGCATTATTGCAATTTTTGACCCGATAGCAACAATATCTCCTCCAAAAACGTAACTTGCTGTTGATAAAGCATTTGGCGCAGTACTATTTGGGGCTACTAAATGCAAATTTTGAATAAATTGTGCAAAAATAGGTTTTAAAGGAATTCCTGTGTCTGAAAACATATCTGGTGCACGGCCTAATGCTCTCATTGTATCATTATGTATATATAACCCAAAACTGTGGAACCCTAAAAAGATACATACCCAATTTAAATGAGAAATAATTGCATCTCTATGACGAATAACTCTATCTAACAAATTATTATAATTTTTTGCAGGATTATAGTCACGAACCATAAAAATTGCTCCATGAGCTGCTCCACCTACTATACAAAATCCTCCTATCCACATATGATGTGTAAATAAAGATAATTGTGTAGCATAATCTGTGGCAATATAAGGATAAGGTGGCATAGCATACATATGATGTGCAACAATAATACTTAATGATCCCATCATTGCTAAATTAATCGCAAGTTGAGCATGCCAAGAAGTTGTTAAAATTTCATAAAGGCCAGCATGACCATCTCCAGTAAAGGGTCCCTTATGAGCTTCTAAAATATCTTTCATACTATGGCCAATGCCCCAATTAGTACGGTACATATGTCCCGCAACAATAAATAGTACAGCCAATGCTAAATGGTGATGAGCAATATCACTTAACCAAAGCCCACCTGTTACTGGATTTAATCCACCTTTAAAGGTTAAAAAATCTGAATATTCACCCCAATTGAATGAAAAGAAAGGTACCAAGCCTTTCTGAAAACTAGGGTATAATTGGCTAATTAAATCTCGGTTAATAATAAATTCATAAGGTAAAGGGATTTCCTGCGATGCTACGCCAGCATCTAATAATTTATTAATCGGTAATGCAATATGAATTTGGTGCCCAGACCAAGAAAGGCAACCTAAGCCTAATAATCCAGATAAATGATGATTTAGCATTGATTCTGCATTTTGAAACCACTCTAATTTAGGAGCAGCTTTATGATAATGAAACCAACCTCCAAATAACATTAAACCAGACATTATTAACCCACCAATAGCTGTCCAATATAATTCAATTTCACTTGTTATTCCTTCAGCTCGCCATAATTGGAAAAACCCTGATGTTATTTGTACACCTTGAAAATTTCCTCCAACATCACCATTTAAAATTTCTTGACCGACAATTGGCCAAACAACTTGTGCACTAGGTTTAATACTTATGGGATTATTTAACCACGCTAAATAATTTGAAAAATATGCACCATGAAAATGCATTCCGCTGATCCATAAAAATATTATTGCTAATTGTCCAAAATGAGCACTGAAAATTTTTCGTGAAATTTCTTCTAAAGACTTTGTTTGACTATCAAAATCATGCGCATCTGCATGTAAATTCCAAATCCAAGTAGTAGTTTTTGGACCTTTTGATAATGAACGAGAGAAATGTCCTGGCTTAGCCCATTTCTCAAAACTAGTAGCGTTAACATCTCGATCAACTAGAACCTTAACTTTTATTGCTTGCTTTTCGGAGTTCATTTACCTTTTCCTCTCGGGAGATATAAAGATAGGAAACGCTCAAATCTCATGAAATAATTATTTAGAATTATTCCGAAGTGAGTTTTCATCACTATATTATAATGAATTATAATATAAAAGGAAACTAAAGAGTTATTAAAAATAAAATTTTTAAATTCTCTAGGACCTTTGTATACATCTAATATTATGGATATTTACATATATAACCAATTTATTTATCTATAACGAATTAAAATGCTTTTTCCAATTATTAGAGCTTTCGCACACTAATCAAATATGATAATAAATTATCTTTTACCCCCAAGGGAATTCGAATCCCTGTTCCCTCCGTGAAAAGGAGATGTCCTAGGCCTCTAGACGATGGGGGCATTAAAAACTATATTTAATATAAATATTATTATTTATTATTACTTATATGATTGTCAACAACAGAACTAAAATAATATAATATATTATTTTAGTTTTTAATTAATAACGATCCCCAGCAGGTCTTGCTTGGACAGCATAACTTGAAATCGTATATTGAATATTACGTCCGGCTACTTCATTACGCTCTAGGTAGAAACCAGGCTCTTCTGCAGGTCTTTGAACCATAAACGACATTACACAACTTTCTCTACCAATACTAGCATCAAAAGCATTAATTTTAATGTATCCTTCAGGGTTTACTCGACGACATTCATTAAGTTCATACATTACTGCTGCTGAATCTTGAACATCAAATAGAGGAAGTCCCCATAATTCCCAGTACGAATTACGTGGGTGTGGATCATCAGTCCATTCTACACTAACTGCCCAGCCTTTTGTGATAGCATAAGCAACTTGTCTTTTAATTTGTTCATCACTTAGATCTGGTAAAAACGAAAAGCATCCTTGTGTAACTCTCACTATTCAAATATCCTTTTTTTAATATATGTAATTTTTTTTTTAGACTATTACTAAATTTTTTATTTACTTTTTTTTTTTTGATAAAAATAATTAGATTTAATCCATAACATTATAAATTATAATAAATTTTAATTACTTCCTGTTGCAACTTCAACGAAATCAGGTGTATCTGTTGATGTGTATTCGAAAGTAATATCCTTCCATAAATCTAACGCTGCTTTCAATGGGCCACAAGTGCTTCCTGCATTACGTAAGATTTCAGGACCTTCAGTTACATAGTCACGCCCTTCATTACGAGCTAAAACCATAGCTTCTAAAGCAACACGGTTTGCTGTAGCACCAGATTGGATACCATCTGGGTGACCAATTGTACCACCACCAAATTGTAGTACTACATCATCCCCTAAATAATAAAGAAGTTGGTGCATTTGACCACAGTGAATTCCACCAGATGCTACTGGAACACATTTTCTAAGTGACGCCCAATCCATATCGAAGAATAAACCTTCTGCTAAATTAATTTTTAATTCTGTTAATAGTAAAGTATTATAGAAACCTCTAACCATTAAAGGATCCCCTTCTAATTTACCAACAACTGTACCAGCGTGAATATGATCTACCCCTGCCATACGCATCCATTTACAAATAACACGGAAGTTAATACCATGGTTTTTTTGACGAGCATAAGTAGAGTTACCTGCACGATGTAAATGTAGGATCATTTGAGCTTTTCGAGCCCAAATTGCCATTGATTGAATAGCTGAATAACCAATTACTAAATCAACCATTACAATTACAGTACCAATTGATTCGGCGTATTCTGCACGTTCATACATATTTTCCATGTTTCCTGCAGTTACGTTAAGGTATGAACCTTTAGTTTCACCCGTTGCAGCAGCAGCACGGTTAACACCTTCCATACAGTAAAGGAAACGTTCTTTCCAACGCATGAAAGGTTGTGAATTAATATTTTCATCATCTTTTAAGAAATCAAGACCACCACGTAGACCTTCGTAAACTACACGTCCATAGTTTTTTCCCGAAAGACCTAATTTAGGTTTAACAGTAGCTCCTAATAAAGGACGACCAAATTTGTCTAATCTTTCTCTTTCTACAACTACCCCTGTTGCAGGACCTTGGAAAGTTTTTAAATAAGCATAAGGAATTCTCATATCTTCTAGACGTAAAGCTTTAACGGCTTTAAACCCAAATACATTACCGATGATCGATGCTGTTAAGTTGGCAAGAGAGCCCTCTTCAAACAGATCACATTCATAAGCTACATAAGCAAAGAATTGATCACTTGTGCCAGGTACAGGATCTACTCTGTAAGCTTTTGCTCTGTAGATATCACAAGCAGTTAATAAATCCGTCCAAACTACTGTCCATGTTGCAGTAGAAGACTCACCCGCAACTGCAGCGGCAGCTTCAACTGGATCTACACCTGGTTGTGGAGTTATACGAAATAAGGCTAGGATATCAGTGTCTTTAACATTATAATCGGCATCCCAATAACCCATTTTGGCATATGGTATTACACCAGATTCATAACGTTCACTTTTAATTCTAGTCCTTTCCTGTACATTCTCAGGCATCCACTTCTCCATAAAAAAGCGGGGCGTCTCTTAATTGTTTATTATACAAACATGATTGTAAAATCTTACCGATTGTTATACTTTTTTATAATCATAAATGTTAAAAAATTAATATTATTAATAATATAAATAATATTAATATAATTTATATTACATAAATATCTCTATTCTCTGTATACTTTACACTAAGGCGATGTAGCTAAGTGGTAAGGCCGTGGATTGCAAATCCTCTACCCCCAGTTCGAATCTGGGTGTCGCCTAGTAATATGGTTCCAACATAAGATTTAAATTGTGGATTAAATCTCATGTTATACTTTATACATTAGTAATGGGGGCGTGGCGGAATGGTAGACGCAACGGACTTAAAATTTTGAGCAATAATTTTAAGAAATTAATAAATAATGTAAGTTCTCAAATTCAAGGAAATCTAAATTTATTAAGTTAACCCTGAGCCAATTTTTAGTAAATAATAACTAAATAAACTATTAAAAGGTGCAGAGACTCAACGGGAACTACCTTAGTTGGTAAAGAGAGAGTCCAATTTCTAAAATTGAAAAATTATTTAGTAGAAATAATAATTAATAAGAAATGAAAATCCGTTGATATTATAATCGTGAGGGTTCAAGTCCCTCCGCCCCCAAAATAATAAATTTTCTATTTGGATACTATGTGTATTTGTTTAAATTGTTATCATATAAACAATTGTTCAATTTATTATACAATTGAAGAAAAACATGAAAAAAAAATCATCGGTCAGGGGAATTTTTCCCCCCAATCTCCGATTATAATATGTATAACATCCAATTCAAATAAGAATATCTTTTTACTAGAATGGGATGTTAATGAATGTCTCTCATATCAAGAAAACCCTGGTGGCTGGTTATCATTATTATCAACTGATAAGAATCCAAAGCTTTCATCATATATCTCATATGATTTACTATTTTCAGAGTTTGCTAATTTAAATTCCTCTTCCTCTCTATCAAAGGGATCATAGGGATTTAAATTATATTCATTAAAGCGAAGCTTATTTGCTTCTTCCCTGTTAAATACTGTAGAGGAAGAAAAAAACGGATATTTTGTCGCATTATAGGTACTAATTGCAGACTCACGAATTAATCCAATTTTTCCAGTCCTTACTAATTCTATGATTTCATAGTTCGTTAATATTTCTTCAATTGCAGCAATTTTCCCAGGATCTCCAACAATTTCTAAAATTAATATATGTTCCGATAGATCTACAATCTTAAATCTAAAAATTTGAATAAGATCCAAGATTTCAGCTCTTTCTTGCTTATTAGCCCTAAGTTTAATCAAAAGAAGTTCTCTTTGTACTGCCGGAATATAAGTCATATCCGTAACATTTACAATATTAACCAATTTACGTAACTGACTGGTTAACTGTGCAGCTGAATCTCCCCCATCCATTTCATTTATCACAACAATTATCATTCTATCAAACCTTGAGTTTTCGCACTCCCCCACTGTAATACTTGCAATTTTAAACCTTCTTCGAGTAATTAAACCTATGATCCGAACTAACCCACCCGCTTCTTTTTCAAATTTTATTGCAAGCGTTCTTTTCATGATAACTCCTAAAAAATTAAGTTAAATTAAATTAAAATAGTAAAGTAGTATAAACATAAAAAGAGATTTTTATGCTTATATTACTTTACTATTCCTACTATAAATGAAAAAGCTATAGGATCCAAAATAGCGAGTTGCGATAACATTTTACGGTTTAAAATAATTTTTGATTGTTTTAAAATATAAATAAAACGACTGTAATTTAGATTATATTTTCTAGCTGCTGCATTAATACGTGCAATCCATAGTTGGCGGAAGACTCGCTTCTTTTTTTTTCGCCCGACATAAGCATATAATAAACTTTTTATTACTTGTTGATTTGCGATACGAAATGAGCTTGAATGTGTGCCACAAAATCCCCTAGCGATTTTTAAGATTTTATTTCTGCGGTTCCTAGCAACATTACCCCGCTTGACTCTAACCATTCTTTTGAGATTTTATAGATTAGCAAACTAACATAATTCTGATTGCTTTTGTATCTTGCTTACTTACTATAACGGGTTTTGCTAAATTTTTCTTTTGTTTTGGAGATTTTTTTTCTAATAAATGCCCTTTAAAGGCTTTTCGTCTAATAAAGCGTTTACCACCTATAGTTTTATAACGTTTTTTTGCAGCTTTTCTTGTTTTAAGCTTTGGCATAAAATTTTTATAAGATATATATATATAATAATTTGTAATTATTATTAAAGAATAATTAAACGACATAATAGATTAATAATTGAGAATAATTTGTATCAATCAAGATTATTTTGATTTTCTAGTATTGAAAAAAACGGTTTTGATTTATCTGAATCTGGTATAATTGTTTCATCACCCGGTGTCCAATCAACAGGGCAAGCTTCATCAGGATTTTCCTTAACATATTGTATTGCCTGTAAAATTCTTAATGTTTCATCTACGCTACGACCAACAGATAGATTATTAATAGTTGAGTATTGTACAATACCTTCTTTATCAATAATAAATAGGCCTCTCAAGGCAACCCCAGAATCAAGCAAAACATTGTAAGAATTACTAATTTCTTTTTTTAAATCTGAAACTAGAGGATACTCTAGTAAACCTAATCCTCCATCTTCACGTTCAGTCTGAAGCCAAGTTAAATGCGAATACTTACTATCAACGGAAACTCCTAAAACTTCAGTATCAAGTGAAGAAAACTCGTTAAAACGGTCGCTAAATGAGATTATTTCAGTAGGACAAACAAACGTAAAATCTAGTGGGTAAAAGAATAAAATAACATATTTTTTGTGACGGTAATCTGATAATCGAATTTTACCAAATTCTTCTTCGAAAACAGCTGTTGCTTCAAAATCAGGAGCTATTTGACCAACTTGCGCATTATTATTATTCATATATAAGCTTTAATTTTTTATTATAACAAGTAATAAGTATTGATGGTAATTATTTTATAACGACTCTACTAGTAAATAAACTTAGTATACTATATCCCAATCTTTTTGAGAATTTAGTGGCTTTAAAAAATAAAGATTAATTAAATTTGTTACAATTGTAAAATAATGTGAAGCCTGCTCAAAGAAAACCAAAAATGTTTGAGAAAAATGTCCTACGTGCTTATTTTCATTAATGTTTATTAATGCTAAGTTTGCTCTCGCGCAATTATCTAAATACGGGAAAAAAGCAGGATGTTCTAAATCTAAAATCACAGGAAATAAACGTCCTGAACTTAAATTAGTTTTTTTTATAACATGTATATCAAATTTTCTAGCATCTAATCCTAAAGTAGCATAAAAATTTGATCTTTGTAGATCATTTAAATACATTGTTACAAATACGGATAATAGAAAAAATCGACACCAAAGCTTAGCGATCCCATTGTTTAATAATTCGGGTTGTGATTTTAAAATAGCGGCAAAAAAATCACCATGGCGGTTTTCATCTTGACACCAACTTTCAAAAAACCTAAATATGGGATAAATACGGAAACGGGGGGTTTTTTCTAAATGTCGATAAATTGTTATATAGCGCCAATAGCCAATTTTTTCTGATAAATATGTTGCATAAAAAATAAATTTTGGGGAAAAAAATGTATATTTTCGACTTTTTGTTAAAAACCCTAAATCTAATGTTAAATTAAAATCACTCATTGATTTATTTAAAAAACCTGCATGGCGAGCTTCATCCCTAGACATAAAAGCAAAACCCTCAGATAAAAGCGGATTTGTAGTTTTTAAGTTTCTGGATAATTCCTTGTATAATAAAAACCCAGAAAATTCTGCCGTACAAGAACGTTCTAAAAATTCAGTAATAAGAGTTTTGGTATGTGCATCTACATGTTCCCAAGATTTATTAAATTCATGATCTCGGATGAAATGATATTGGTTATAATCGCTCCGAAATTCTTCAATAATTGATTCAATTTCTAGTTTGTTTGATTCAATGTCTAAAACAGCCATTTCTTCAAAATCTGTTGTATAAAAGCGTGGAGTAAGTAAAGATTCTTTTGCAGGGGTTTTTGTTACTATTGGGTTTTGCTGAATATTTTTATTTTCAGCGAAAGAGTTTGCCATAAAGTTCTCCTTAGTAAAGAATTTATTTTTTTAAATAACTACGGATTATTTTTTATTAATTTTTAAATATTTTTGCACAAAATTTATATTAGAGGAATTAAGATATTTAATTAAATGAGGTATAAAGTATATATTAGTAATCATATATAAACATATTTTGCCTTAAATCTCAGGTTTCGGTACTAGTAGATATAGAATAATAATAAACTAGTACTTAGAACCTAGTAACTAAACTAAAGTATACAACATAATCAAGGATTAATATCTTAATGCTAACCTAAAAGTGCTTCAATATAGCCAATGACTATTTTTGACCTTTAATGAGACTAAAGTGTATAATAAAACTTATATTGATTATATGTTTTCAAAATTTAAGGATTAATCATGGATATAATTAGCTTAGGCTGGGCTACTATTATGATGACGTTTACATTTTCTCTTTCATTAGTTGTTTGGGGCCGTAATGGATTTTAAAATGATATACTTTTAAACATAAGGATAAATAATATTATGGGTGGAGAAATTTTATTAATAAGTATATTATGCTTTAGCATGGTATTAATCGGGTTGTCCATTGGCTTTCTATTATTAAAAGTTGAAGGCTAGTATTTCTTTATATAATAATAAATAAATTATTAACTTTTACTTAATTAATCGATAAAATAAATGACCATAAATTATATGACCATTTTAGGTACGTTCTCAATAATAATCAATTTGTTATTAATTATATTTATAATCATTAGAAGCCCTAATGAACAAAGTTTACAGGAAAACTTGGGTCCTCTTCAACTTTTTGAAAGTGCGAGTAAAGCTGAAAATTCAATAGATAAAGTCATTATTTTATTAACAGGTTTTTATTTTATCTTAGGACTCGTTTTTATTTTGCAACGTTATTTTTGATAATAATAAATATATTATTGAATATAATAAAGATATAAAATATTAAAGATAGGATTTAATTCTGTTACATTTTATGAGCTCAAATTCATTTGTGCTTATAAATAATTGTGGAATGGGGTTGTATTGGTTTCGACATTTAGGATACTATAAACTAAAAGGCAGATTCGATTAATAGATTTATATAGTAATTGCAAATAATATTATTAATTACAAAAAAAACTTAGCTTTTGCATAAAATTCTTGAGTTTTAAAATCAATCACTTTTATAATTTTTGATTGAAGGAGACAAAATATTATTCCCCTAAAACTTTACAAAACTTTAGTCATGGTTATATTATATTTTATAAATAGTAATATTGATAAATTTTTCTAAAAAAAAATGAAATATCTAGGGTTACTTGTAATTTTTATATTTTTTTACAATATAAAAAATTTATAAGTAACTAAATCTGTGAAATTAGAAATTAGTTATACTTTTATCCTAACTGGACGTGGGTTCAAATCCCACCAGCTCCTATATAAAATTTTTGCATCTGTGGCCGAGTGGTTGAAGGCAACGGACTCATAATCCGTCTTCTTTTTAGAACAACGCTGGTTCGAACCCAGCCGGATGCAATTTATTTATTCTTATTAAATCTTTGCTTCAAGCGACTTGCCTTACCTGAGATATTTCTTAAATAATATAATTTAGATCTTCTTACGCGAGCAGATTTAATTATTTCAATTGATTCAAATTTTGGAGAGTGTATCAAAAACTGGCGTTCTACACCAATACCTTGAAAAATTTTTCTCACAACTATTGTTAGATTAATACCATCATTATTTTTCCCAAGTATAATGCCCTGATAATATTGAACTCTATCCTTATTCCCCTCTTTAATATACACTCCAATCTTAACTGTATCTCCAACAAATATTTCAGATATATTATTTTTTAAATAAGGTTTTTCAACAAAATTAAGAATTTTTGTATTTGATTTCGATATTGAAGAGCGCTTGAAATGAATTTCTATGGGTTTCATAAATTTATATAGTAATTAGTTAATAATGCTTATTATAAGCATTATTTATATAATAATCAAGTTTGTATAATAGTAATCCCTATAATAAGTATTATGAAATTAAGCCTGCTGTAATAATAGATTATTCAGTGAAAAAAATTTTACTAAAATTCACAGATCTATGCCTATATCTCGCACTAAAAATGAGGAATTTGAGGTTTACAGCATTATAAAATAACTTATATAATTAGTCTAATACTTAATTTAGCCGTCCCAAATATTAAATTTTTATAAACTTTTGGGGGATCTAAAACGAAGATTAAATTACTGCAACATTGTTAAATTTTTGAGGAATAAAAATTGATAATTACTAATATTTAATAAAGAAATAGATCATTTTTCATAAATTATTCTATAAATATAAATTAAAGATGGCTCATAAAAAGGGTGCTGGTAGTACAAAAAATGGGCGTGATTCCAAATCAAAACGTCTTGGAGTTAAATGCTTTCAGGGCCACAATGTTCAAGCTGGAAATATTATTATAAGACAACGAGGTTTAAGTATGAAAGCAGGAGTTAATGTAGGTATTGGGAAAGATTATACCTTATACGCCTTAATAAGCGGGTCTGTTCTTTTTCAAAAAAAGAAAAAAAAAACATTTATTTCAATTATTCAATAGAAGTATAAGGTAAATAATAATATATATATAAAATATAACTATATTGCAAAACTAGCCTAAATAACATACTCTTTAATCCTTCAAAATTTACTAAAATTTTCTGGAATCATATGTTATTTACATAGTTCAAGAAAGTATATTTTATTAGATAAAATAATAAAAATAATAAAATTTATGACACCATCCTTAACAAATTTTTTATCTAGCTTAGTTGCTGGTGGTTTAATTGTCGTTTTACCTATTAGCTTAGCATTATTTTTTGTAAGTCAAAAAGATGCCTTAACTCGTATAACACTAAAAACACTAAAAAAGTAGTACTTAGAAAACTTAAAAATTTGAAAGCTTTTTTGATGGCTTATTTATTAATATATTAAAATAAAAGAATCTATGATAAATATAGTATTTGGAGCTAATTTCGTTTTAGGTCTAGTAATAATTATCGGGGTACTAATCTTATATTTTTTAAGAGTTGTAAGACCAGAACTTTCACGTGATGAAGATATTTTTTTTACAACATTAGGTCTAATTTATGGTTCTATTCTAATTATTCATGGGTGGAGACTTGATCCAATACTATTATTTAGTCAGGTGCTTCTAGTTAGTATTTCTCTTGCAGCAGGATGGGAAAATATCCGTCTTAGAGGTTTAATTGCGAAGAAAATTAAGGAGCAATTAAAAGTACCGAAAGTTTATAATAATAAATTAAAGTAACGAATCTCTTTAATTTTTTTTTGTTTCAGTAATAAAATATCTTATTTCCTTATTTCCCTTATGTTTCTTACAAAAATTTTTATAAGTTTTATTTTTATTTGCTTATCGAATATCATTACCCCACCAGTTTTTGCTATCGAACTAGATGAAGCAACACGAACTATACCTGTTACTAGTGATGGAAAAACAACAGTGCTAACCCCTGAACAATTAAAAAGAGGAAAACGATTATTTAATTCTAGTTGTGGCCAATGTCATGTTGGTGGAGTAACAAAGACAAACCCTAATCTGGGACTTGATCCTGAAGCGTTAAGTTTAGCGACACCATCACGAAACAACATAGCTGGTCTAGTTGACTATATGAAAGACCCCACAACTTTTGATGGCTTGGAATCAATTGCTGAAATCCATCCAAGTATTAAAAGTGCCAATATATTTTCGCGTATGCGCTCATTAGATGATGATGATTTATTTGACATCGCAGGTCATATATTAATACAACCTAAAATTGTATCTGAAAAATGGGGTGGTGGAAAAATCTACTATTAATTTATTATTAAGTAAAGATTTCTAATTGTTGATATCAAAAAATAATAATAGATTTTTAGTTTGTTATATTAAAAACTACTTGATAGTAGAATCATAAATGAAAAATCTTTATCTGAGTTTATTCATTGCTTGTTTAACAGTAACAAGTTTCTCTGCTTCTACTTTAGCAGTAGATATAAATAATGGAGAAAATATTTTTACTGCTAATTGCTCAGCTTGTCATGCTGGAGGTAATAATGTTATCATGCCAGAAAAGACTTTAAAAAAAGAAGCTTTATCAGATAACCAAATGAATAGTGTTAGTGCTATCACTTATCAAGTAACTAATGGGAAAAATGCCATGCCAGCATTTGGGGGTCGCTTATCCGATGACGATATTCAAGATGTTGCTAATTTTGTATTATCACAATCCGTAAAAAATTGGAATTAATTAAAATTTTTATAATACTCTTTGGAATCTTTATTTTGAATAAAGTAGATTTTCATCTTTTTTTAAGTGGAGATCTTACTTAAACTTTAAAAATCTTTTTACTTTTAAAACTATTTCTGGTTTTTATCTATTACGCAATAAAAAAATGACAAAAAAAATCCTATACCAGGAACAGGCAAGACAGGCATTAGAAAAGGGAATGCAGATATTAGTTGAAGCTGTATCAGTAACGTTAGGTCCAAAAGGTAGAAACGTTGTTTTAGATAAAAAGTATGGTTCACCACAGATTATAAATGATGGTGTAAGTATTGCGAAAGAAATTGAATTAAAAGATAATATATTTAATACTGGCGTATCTTTAATAAGACAAGCCGCTTCTAAGACAAATGACGTGGCAGGAGATGGGACAACAACAGCGACGGTTTTGGCATATGCCATTGTAAAAAAAGGTATGAAAAATGTGGCCGCAGGTTCAAACCCAATTTCTTTAAAATTTGGTCTTGAAAAAGCAACAAAATATTTAATTAACCAAATTTTAGAATATTCTAGACCTATTGAAAATAATAGGGCAATACAGCAAGTTGCTACAATTTCTTCTGGGAATGATAATGAAATTGGCTTAATGATTGCCAGAGCTTTAAAAATTGTAGGGCGTGATGGAATTATTTCATTGGAGGAAAGTAATAATACCTTTACAGAACTTGTTATAACTGAAGGAATGCGTATAGATAAAGGTTTTATTTCACCATATTTTATTACGGATTCTGAAAAAGCAGAAGTTGAGTATGATAACCCTTTTATTTTGATCACGAACAAAAAACTTACTTTAGTTCAACGGGATTTGGTACCAATATTAGAAAAAGTGGCTTCTACGAAGCGTCCCTTATTAATAATTGCTGAAGACATTGAGAAAGAAGCATTATCAACATTGGTTCTTAATAAATTGCGAGGTATTGTAAATGTTGTTGCTATTCGAGCACCTGGCTTTGGTGATTTACGTAAGGCTATGTTGGAAGATATTGCAATTTTAACTGGTGGTACATTAATTACAGAGGAATTAGGTTTACGTCTTGATAGTGTTGAATTAACTTTATTAGGGAAGGCATCTCGAATTACTATAACAAAAGAATCAACGACTATTATTACAGAAGGGAATACCGCTGGTATTAAAAACCGTTGTGAACAATTAAAAAAACAAATAATAATAAGTGACTCTCCATATGATATCGAAAAATTAAAAGATCGAATCGCTAAACTTTCTGGAGGAATTGCTGTTATTAAAGTTGGGGCTGTGACTGAGACCGAAATGAAAGATAAAAAATTAAGGCTTGAAGACGCGATAAATGCAACCCGGGCAGCAGTCGAAGAAGGAATTATTCCCGGTGGTGGAGCTACATTAACTCATTTTTCAATACCCTTAAAAGTATGGGCAAAACAAAATTTAAAAGATGATCAACTTATTGGGGCATATATTTTAGCTGAATCAATCAAAGAACCGTTGAAGCGAATTGCAGAAAATACAGGGGAAAATGGCAGTGTTATTACAGAAATCGTTGAGGAAAATAATTTTGAGTTTGGTTATAATGCAGAGATAAATAAATTTGGAGATATGTTTAATTACGGAATTGTTGACCCAGCAAAAGTAACTCGTTCAGCATTACAAAATGCTATTTCAATAGCAAGTATGATACTAACAACTGAATGTATAGTAGTTAGTAAAAAACCAAATTAAATTATTGATCGAACTCTGTGAGATATTTTGAAAAATTGTATTTCGGGGCTGACGGGACTCGAACCCGCAACTTCCACCGTGACAGGGTGATACTCTAACCAGATTGAGATACAGCCCCAATACTTAATATTGTACATTAAGGTAGAAATGGATTGCTAATTTAATTAAAAAATTTAAATTTTTTTAAAGTTGCACATTTAGTCTGATTTATCGATACTTTGGATTAAGAATTTAATATTTTAAGCATGTAAAGGCTCTGTAGCTCAGTGGTTAGAGTAGGGGATTCATAAGCCCTCGGTCGCAGGTTCAAATCCAGCCAGAGCCAAAAATAATATTTGGTGAGGTGGCTGAGTGGCTTAAAGCGTTAGATTGCTAATCTATTGCACAATTTATTGTTGTGCCGAGGGTTCGAATCCCTCTCTTTCCTTTGATTCTTTTTTGCATTTGTTTTATTCTCTAATTTATAGTATACTTGATAAATGAGTATTAATTTTGTAAATGTTAACGAGTAATTCATTATTTATTAGGATCCATAAATTATTATAAAGCTTTATATATATATATTATCTAATCTATTTTAATGCGTATCCTATTCATCTATGGAGTAATATAAATCTTAATATTACTAAACTGACCGACCGACCGACCGACCCATTTTTTTGCCCTTGACAAACAGAAAACTATTATTATATTATATACTATAAATTAAAGTAATTCTAATCTTTTTGATTACTTTAAATCATAGATCGTTTGACAAACTAGTTAATATTTCACTATCAAAAAAAATTTTATATCCCAAAAAGGACTTCTTATGACAAAAACAAGTGATAAAATAAGTAATAAAATAATAGGGGTAGATTTAGGTACCACAAATTCAGTCGTAGCAATTATGGAAGGTGGCCAGCCAACAGTTGTCAGTAATACAGAAGGACTGAGAACTACACCCTCAATCGTATCTTATACAAAAAATAGAGATCTGCTAGTCGGACAGATTGCTAAAAGACAAGCTGTTATTAACCCTGAAAACACGTTTTCTTCAATTAAACGATTTATGGGGTCAAAATTTAGCGATCTGACTAAAGAAGAAAAAGAAGTCTCATATAAGCTGGTCTCTGATAATAAAGATAATGTCAAAATTGTTTGCTCAAACTTGGATAAACAATTTAGTCCTGAAGAAATCTCTTCTCAAATTTTAAGAAAACTTTCAAATGACGTGAGTCTTTATATGGGAGAGACAATTAATAAAGCAGTGATTACAGTACCAGCTTACTTTAATGATGCGCAGCGCCAAGCCACAAGAGATGCAGGTAGAATTGCTGGATTAGAAGTGAAACGTATTATAAATGAACCGACCGCAGCTTCGCTAGCTTATGGCCTTGAAAAGAAGGAGAATGAAGTAGTTCTTATTTTTGATCTAGGCGGAGGTACTTTTGATGTTTCAATTTTAGAAGTTGGTGATGGTGTTTTTGAAGTATTATCTACATCCGGTGATACTAAGCTCGGTGGTGATGATTTTGATAAAAAAATTGTTACATATATCCTTAATAATTTCGAGAAAAAAGAGAGGATTAATCTAACTTCTGATCCTCAAGCCTTACAAAGATTAACAGAAGCTGCTGAAAAAGCTAAAATTGAATTATCTAATTTATCAGAAACAACAATAAATTTACCGTTTATTGCTGCTGGGGAAGATGGACCAAAACATATAGAAGAAGTTTTAACAAGAGCTAAATTTGAAAAACTCTGTGAAGATCTAATTCAACGTTGCCAATTACCAGTAGAGGCGGCAATTAAGGATGCAAAAATCGATAGAGAAGCAATTAAAGAATTAGTATTAGTAGGAGGCTCTACTCGTATACCAGCAATTCAATCGTTAGTTTATAAAATTGTAGAAAAGGAAGCTAATCAAACTGTAAACCCAGATGAAGTTGTAGCGATTGGAGCAGCAGTGCAAGGTGGAGTATTAGCCGGTGAAGTTAAAAATATACTTCTTTTAGATGTAACTCCATTATCTTTAGGTGTTGAAACTTTAGGATCATTAATGACAATAATGATTGCAAGGAATACAACAATACCAGTAAAAAAATCAGAAGTTTTTTCAACAGGAGAAGATGGTCAAGAAAGTGTAGATGTTGAGGTGCTACAAGGAGAACGTCAATTATCAAAAGATAATAAAAAATTGGCTAATTTTAGATTAGAAGGAATTTCCCCAGCACCAAGAGGAGTACCACAAATTGAGGTAACGTTTGATATTAATGCCAGTGGTATTCTGTCTGTAACAGCAAAAGATAAAGGAACAGGCAAAACACAACGTATTAATATACAAAACCCCTCAAATTTAGATAAGGATGAAGTTGAAAAAATGATTCGAGAAGCTGAGGAATCAGCTAAAATCGATAAAGAAAAAAAAGAAAAAATTGATTTAAGGAATCAAGCTGATTTACTTCTTTATCAAAATGATAAAGAAATAAGAGAATATAAAAATAAAATTTCTGAAGAACAAAAAGAAACTTTAATAAATTTAATGCGAGAAATTCGTGAGATATTGGAAGAAGAAGATTTTAGTAATCAAGCTCTAAAGAATAAAATGCAAGAATTGCAAAACCAATCAAGAAAAGTTGGTGAAGAAATTATGGATATACCAACTTCTGGAAACCAATCTCCAATTAGTGATGATGATGATAGTACAATTATCGATACAGATTTTACAGAAAATTAAACTGATAAAGCTGCAAAAGCATTTTTGTTTAAAATTTCGAAATTGATGTATAATTATTATTAAATAACATTAATTGGAGAAATTTTATGGTTAGTTTATATTTTTTAAAGTTATTTGTTTTCACAATTGTTACAGGTTTTAGTTCATTATTTATTTTTGGATTCCTATCTAATGACCCATCGCGTAATCCAAACCGAAAAGATTTTGAGTAGTAAATAATGTTAAACGAATTATCAAATTTGATAATTCGTTTAACATTATTTACTACTCAAAATCTTTTCGGTTTGGATTACGCGATGGGAAAAATTAAAGTATTGATATTAATTATGATACGCTAGACTTAGATCATATATAATGCGAGTGTAGCTCAGTGGTAGAGCGCAACCTTGCCAAGGTTGATGTCGCGCGTTCGAATCGCGTCACTCGCTTGATCAAAATTAGAAGAAACTACAATATTTATAAAACAATTCATTTGACAATTTTGTAAGTAGATAAAGTATAATTACTTTCTAGTAAGTTTTTCAATACTAAATACTAAATACTAAAAAAATAGATCCCTATAGAATATACAAAAATGATGAAAAAAGACCAATTAATTATTGGTAATAGAATTTTTAATTCAAGACTTATACTTGGTACAGGAAAGTATAAGAGTTTGAAAGAAATGGAAAATTGTTTATTAAATAGTGAAACAGAAATTGTAACCGTTGCTATAAGAAGACTTCATTTATTAAGCAGTCATAAAAAAGAAAGCTTAATAACATCAATTAATTGGAAAAAATTGTGGTTATTACCAAATACAGCTGGGGCAAAAACAACTGAAGAAGCAATTCGGCTAGCATTCCTAGGACGGGAACTATCAAAGCGAATTGGTCAAGGAGAAAATAATTTTATTAAATTAGAAGTCATTTCCGACCCTAAATATCTATTCCCAGATCCCATAGGTACTTTAAAAGCTGCTGAATTTTTAGTAAAGAAAGGCTTTACTGTTTTACCTTATACAAACACAGATCCAATATTAGCCAAACATTTAGAAGATATTGGGTGCGCAACTATTATGCCATTAGGATCACCAATTGGATCAGGGCAAGGGATTCAAAATATAAATAATATTCAAATAATTATTGAAAATTCAAAAATACCGGTAATTATAGATGCAGGAATTGGGTCTTCAAGCGAAGCTGCCTTCGCTATGGAACTTGGAGCTGATGCAGTTCTATTAAATACGGCAATCGCTCAAGCAAACATACCTGTAATGATGTCAAGAGCTATGAATCTCGCTATTCAATCTGGTCGTCAAGCTTTTTTAGCGGGGAGAATAAACCCTTCTAAATTTGCTCAATCAAGTTCTCCTATTAAAGGGTCTGACTTTCTAAGCTCAAAGCGATAATAAAAGGAATTTTCTATTATAATATATAATTCAAAGAAGTAAGGTTTTAAATGAATAAATTTTTTTATTAACAAGTTATTATAGTTTTTGTAACAAAAATACTTTAGTATAAGATTTTCACTAACAAATATTTCATTAAAGATTTATATCATCAATTATTTTAGATAAAAACTTAAAAAAATATATATATAATATTTGGAGGAATCAATGATAGAAATAAAAGAAAAATTATTTACAACATATTATTTTGTTATTGCTAGTAATAAATTTTTATTAATTGAGGAACCAGTTGAAGAAGTTTTGCGCGAGCGTGTACAGCACTATCAAAGGGTAAAAAAACCTATTGATTTTTGGCTAGTTCAAGTTCCTTCATTCCTTGGTTCATTTGATATGAAAAATTTGCAAGCCCGTTTGCCGAGAAATTGTTCAGCAATTATTTCGACTGATAAAAGTTTTATTACTTGGCTTAAATTAAGATTTAACAACGTAGCAATCGGGAATTTTATTTCGCCAACAAATGATATACCAAGTCCTTTATCTTCTAAATTAACTTAAAATCAAAATTATATCTATAGTAATCCCTACAAAATTGTTTATTAATTTACAATATTAAATTAATAAATAATAAATTTAATTATTCTTTATTATTTAATAAGCTATTATATAAAATGATAAAATTATTTTCTCAAACACAAACTATTTGGAAGAATTATAAGGTCCCATTAAATTCTATAAATGATATTGAAAATGAATTAATTGAGCTTAGCAATATTGAATTAAAAAGTCGGACTTTAAAATTAAAATACTTTACTTCAAAATTAGGATATCTAGATCAAAAAACAATAACTGAAGGCTTTGCTTTAACTAGAGAGGCTTCAAAAAGAACAACTAATCTTCGACACTACGACGTACAAATACTTGGAGGTTTAGTTTTAAATGATGGACAAATTGCGGAAATGAAGACTGGAGAAGGTAAAACTTTAGTTTCTACCTCTCCAGCTTTGGTAAATTCATTATTAGGAAAAGGGGTACATATAGTAACAATAAATGATTATTTAGCAAAAAGAGACGCAGAATGGATGGGTCAGATACATCGGTTTTTAGGTTTAAAAGTTGGTTTGATACAATCAGAGATGGAAAGTCATGACCGTAAAAAAAACTATTCACGTGATATAACATATGTAACAAATGTTGATTTAGTTTTTGATTTTTTAAAAGATAATATGGTTACAAATCAACAGGAATTAGTACAAACACCTTTTAATTTCTGCATCATTGATGAAGTAGATTCTATATTAATAGATGAAGCTAGGACGCCATTAATTATTTCGCGCGAATCAAATTTAATTGTTGAGAAATATTTTAAGGCTGATGAAGTAACTAAAAATTTAGAAAATAAAAAGCATTTTGATATTGATGAAAAAGCAAAAAAAATTAGTTTAACAAATAAAGGATTAGAACGTACTAAAATTTTATTGGATGTAGAAAATATTTATAGTATCCAAGACCCATGGATACCTTATATTTTAAATTCTCTAAAAGCTCGGTATCTTTTTTTCCGTGACGTTCATTATATTTTAAAAAAAAATAATATTGTCATTATTGATGAATTTACTGGGCGCATAATGGAAGGAAGAAAATGGGGTGATGGTTTACATCAAGCTATCGAAGCGAAAGAAAATATTCAAATGCTTAAGGGGAGTGAAACGTTAGCTTCTATTACTTACCAGAATTTTTTTCGGCTTTATCCAAAAATATCTGGTATGACAGGGACAGCTAAAACAGAAGAGTTGGAGTTTGAAAATATTTATGGATTACCAGTATCAATTTTGCCTACTTATGAGACAATGAAGCGACAAGATCGTTCAGATTTTATTTTTATTGATGAGATAAATAAATGGCGTGCTATAGCACAAGAATGCTTAAAAATGTATTCTACGGGTCGCCCTGTGTTGGTTGGTACAACAACGATTCAAAATTCAGAAATCTTATCGCAATTACTACATACCTATAATATTCCTCATCAACTCTTAAATGCAAAACCAGAAAATATTAAAAAAGAATCTGAAATTGTCGCACAAGCAGGTTGTTTAAAATCAATTACTATTGCAACAAATATGGCTGGAAGAGGCACAGATATTCTATTAGGGGGAAACCCTGAATTTAAAGCGCTTCGATCGACCCATTATCTTTTACAAAAATTAATAAATAATGATACCTTTTTTGTTTCGGGTATTAATTTAACAAATTTAAAGCAAGTTTTAAAGAAAAATCCAAATTTAATCGGTTATTTACAAAAAGATTTAGATAAACTTCTAACAGTTCTTTATGTTTCTAGTAAAAAACTAAATATCCTAGAAAAACTTATTTCTGAATTATATAAACAATTATTAATAAAATATGAAGCAGTACAAAAAAATGAATCTCAGTTAGTAAAAGTATTAGGTGGGCTCTATGTTATAGGGACTGAAAGACATGAGTCACGTAGAATAGATAATCAATTACGTGGACGTTCTGGTAGGCAAGGAAACCCTGGTAGTTCACGATTTTTTTTAAGCTTGAATGATCCATTAATTAGAATTTTTGGTGGAGATAAAATTCAAGATGCAATGCAAAAATTGAAAATGACTAGTGAAGTCATAGATTCTAAATTTTTATCAGATTCACTGAACGCTGCGCAACAGAAAGTTGAAGGGTTTTATTATGATCAACGTAAAACATTGAATAAATATGATCAAGTTTTAGATAAACAAAGGAAAGTCATTTATTATTTACGAGAAAGAGTATTATATACAATCATTATGCGTGATTTAGTTATGGAATTTAGCGAGGGGTTTATTGATGACTTTATTGATTATTTAGAATCTAAAAAGAAAGAAGGTAAAACGATCAGTTTAACAAAAAGAATTCTTAAACTACTAAATCGTCTATCGATTTCAAGTGATATGATCTACCAAAATTTGGATAATCTTCCTAAATTGAGGAAATTTTTATATGAGCAATTATGGTCTAGTTATGCATGTAAAGAATTTGAATATTCATGCTCTACTGATTCAAGGGTATTAGATCGATATAATCAGCTTATATTTTTTAAATATATTGATTTTTATTGGTATAAGCATCTAGAAAATATGAATTTTTTATTAGATGCTACCAGTTGGGAAGCTTATGCACAAAAAGACCCATATATTCAATATGAGGATCGTGCAACAAATTTATTAACTCTTACCCTTAAAGATTGTCGAGACTCAATCATATTTGAAATTTTTATTTCTAATATTATACTTACAGATATGGTTTAAGAATAATTTAATTAAGTACAAAATATCTGCACAAATTAGTTGACTTGGAGTATAATAATTTATATAACTTATATTTTATGCTAGAATTATGACAAAAAGAACTTTACGAGGAACAAAAAGAAAAGCTATTGCTGTTTCTGGTTTTCGTGCTCGAATGAAAAGTAAACAAGGTTGCAAAGTAATAAATAATCGTCGAAAAAAAAAAACGAAATAATTTAAGTATGTAAATATAATATTAATATATATATATTAATAAAAAAATAAAATAAAAAAACAATTTATTATGACTTTTCGAGAAGAGCTTTTACTTTCACTAAAAGCAGGTTATCCGATCATTTATATTGTTACTATAGAAGAAGATCGCTTGGAATATACTATTCGTAAGGCGATTAACATTAAAAGTCCCAAGCATTTATATATTTGGGATTTTATTGATGGTTATAAACTAAACCCTATTCAAAAAGGGTTTGCTAAGAGAAATCCATTAAAAGCATTAGAAGTAATTGAGGCGTTAAATTCCAGAACACCAAGTATTTTTATCCTAAAAGATTTTAAAAGGTTTTTAAAAGATTTAACAATTTCAAGGAAGTTACGTAATATTATACAAGCATTAAAAACTCAACCCAAAACAATAATCATTGTTGATTCAGAAATCGAAATACCAAATGAACTCAAGGATCATATGACAATTATAAAGTTTGATTTGCCAACAGCTAAGGAAATAAAAGAAGAAATATTACGATTAGTATTAAAAGTAGGGTTAAGGGGACGATTACCTCCAAAAAGTTTGGAGAAAATTGTTCAAGCTTGCCAAGGATTATCTTTAGAAAAAATTCGAAGAGTTTTAGGGAAAGTTTTAGCAATTTACAAAAGAATAGATAAAAACTCTATTCCCATAATTTTACAGGAAAAGAAGCAAATAATTAGTCAGACTGAACTTTTAGAATTCTGGTCAGTTAAAGAAAAACTTAAAAACATTGGTGGCGCTTTGAATTTAAAAAGATGGCTAAATGCAAGAGTTGATGCTTTTTCTGAAAAAGGAGTTAATTATGGGTTACTTACACCTCGTGGGGTATTAATAATTGGTATGCAAGGGACTGGTAAAAGCTTAATTGCAAAAGCAGTTGCCTATGAATGGAAATTACCATTATTACGCCTCGATGTTGGAAGATTATTCGCTGGTATTGTTGGAGAATCTGAAGCACGTGTTCGTCAAATGATAGTGATTGCCGAATCACTCGCACCTTGTATTTTATGGGTCGATGAAATTGATAAAGCATTTAGTGATTCAGAACATAATTTTGATAGCGGAACAACAATTAGAGTGCTATCAACATTTGTAACTTGGTTAGGGGAAAAAAATCTCCCGGTTTTTGTTATTGCTACTGCTAATGATATTCAATGTTTACCTGTTGAAATATTACGTAAGGGTAGATTCGATGAAATATTTTTTTTGAAAAACCCGAGTATGGAGGAAAGGGGTGTAATTTTTGAAATACATTTAAGACGTTTTCGACCAGATACATGGTACATATTTGATCTTCACAAACTATCACTTAATTCTCATCAGTTTTCTGGAGCAGAAATTGAGCAAACTATTGTTGATGCTATGTATGTAGCTTTTAGTGAAGAACGAGAATTTACAACTCAAGATATTTTAATAGCTATTAAAGCAACAGTTCCAATACTTCAAATTGATCCTATGCGCACGGAGTTAATACAGAGTTGGGCCTCTTCTGGGAAAATTCGGTTAGCTTAAATTTTTTAATAATTAATGAGTTTATACAAATTTGGGTATCAAAATGATTAAATATGTTTTTAAATATCTAGCAAATTTAAAATTAGCTATACTCCTTTTGCTAATTATTGCATTTTTTAGTAGTATAGGGTCAGTTATTGAGCAAAGTAGAGATATTCAATTTTATGAAAGCAATTATTCGTCTTTGTTTCTTGGTATGCCAATTTGGAAAATTGTTCTTTTTTTAGGTCTAAATAATATTTATAGTACTTGGTGGTTTTTATTTTTCCTTTTTCTATTAGGGCTTTCTCTATCGAGTTGTACAATTCTCCAACAGTTACCGACCTTAAAATTTTCCCGGAGATATTATTTTTACAAGCGGTTAAGTCAGTTTCATAAATTAGCTTTTAAATTAAATAAAGTTAAAGTATTTCAAAGTCATTTAAGTTATACATTAGTAAATAAAGAATATTCTTTATTTCAACAATGTAATAGCATTTATGCATATAAGGGTCTTATTAGTAGGGTTGGGCCAATTATTGTTCATTTTAGCATTATTTGTGTATTATTTGGGAGTACATTTGGAGCATTAAAAGGGTTTAATTCTCAAGAATTAATACCTAAAACAGAAATATTTCATATACAAAATATTATAAAAAATGGTTTATTTTCTTCAATTTTACAAAAACCCTTTCGCATTAATGATTTTTGGTCAACCTATACCTCTAAGGGTGATATTAAACAGTTTTATTCTGATATTTCAGTTTTAAATAGTAATGGTTTAGAAATTAAACGTAAAACTATTTCAGTTAATAACCCATTACTTTTGAATGATTTAATAATATATCAAACAGATTGGGGGATTCTTGGTTTGCGACTAAATGTTATTAATAAGGAGCAAATTCGAGGGGAGACAATTATACAACTCCCAATAACAAAAATTAATAATCTTGACCAAAAAATTTGGGTTAGTGCATTGCCTAGCAAATTAAAAACTATGAAAAGTTTTATTTTATTAATTAAGAATAATCGGGGACAAATAAGCCTATTTAATAAGGATGGGAAATTTCTAAAAAATACTAATATAGGACAAACTAATTATATTACAAATAGAATTAGCTTTAATTTTATTGATATAATTTCTTCAACAGGAATACAGATTAAATCTGATCCGGGTGTAAAATTGATTTATTTTGGTTTTTTCTTTTTAATATGTAGTAGCTTAATTAGTTATATTTCATTTTCTGAGTTTTGGTTATTATGTCTTCCTGAAAAAATTCTGTCAGGGGGTAAAACCAATAGGGCAAAGGTTAAGTTTAAGATTGAATTTTTAAAATTTAAGCAATCTTTTCTTGAATAGTTTTAGATTTGTATTTTTTTATGTTTTTGGTGTATAATATTTATTATATAGTACATAGTAAAATTAAAAAAAGGGGAAAACTTTATGTCGACTATAGAAACAATGAGAGACCCATACCCTAATATAGAGCCATATGATTATGATGATCAGGAAGTGTTAGGTTTGGGTGACAATGGTGAAGAAGGAAATTTTTTATCTATTTTTTGGGATTTATATTGGGATGAAATCCTTATTTTTTTCGGTATTTTACTTTTTCTCTTTATATTAGATAAAAAAGTTTGAGGTCAAAGCACCTTGGAAATTTTTTATGAAATTTAAGGGATTGTTTAGTCAAAGAATATTTTCAATGTTAGCTTATTACATACCATATATTGATTTATTGAATATGCAAATACCAATAATTCAAAGAGGCCACCCATTTCTTGTTAGGCTTGTTTTACCAAATTTTATAGTTGATTCAATGGAGTTTTGTCAGCAAGTACCTTTTCTATCGCTAGTTTATTTACTACTAACTTACGGTATTTTTATACGTTACAAAATACCAGAAGATCGCTTAATTAGGTTTAATATCATGTCTAGTATTATACTTATGTCGTTTCAGGGAATTTTTTACGAACTTTTTGGTTATTATACAACTTTTTTCTGCAAAACTCCTGGAGATGCTGCTGAGGTGGCTTTAGTAACATTTATTTTGTGGTTATATATATTTATCCCTTGCTTTATAAGAGGAGCACGTGGGGAATACGTAAGTAATATTTTTATACGTGAAGCTATAGAAGTCCATTTGGGTAGAGATGGGCCAGATTTTACATGGTGGGATCGAAAAAAGAAAAAACGAAGAAGACCAAGAAAGCCAAAAAAATAAAGATTTAAAAAAATTTTATTTTTTTGGCTTTCTTACGTCAATATTAAATAGGCCGAGTTGGATTTGAACCAACGTAGGTAAACCAGCGGATTTACAATCCGCCCCCTTTAACCACTCGGGCATCGACCCTGATATTTATACTAATATGCTATCAGTTTCTCTAACAACTTTATTTAGGAATGCGAATATATATATATATATATGTATATATATTTTTTTTTATTTATTTGCATTTTTGATTATATTCTATTTTATGTACTATAATAATATATATATATTGATTATTGTTTTTTTGTTCGCCGTTTAAATTAAATGCTTTGTAATATTAAATTAAAATTTTATTAATATGAAATTAGCTTACTGGATGTATGCAGGGCCCGCTCATATTGGAACTCTTCGAATTGCAAGTTCTTTTAAAAATGTTCATGCTATCATGCATGCCCCATTGGGAGATGATTATTTTAATGTAATGAGATCGATGTTAGAAAGAAAAAGAGATTTTACAGCAGTAACTGCAAGTGTTGTTGATAGACATGTCTTGGCTAGAGGATCACAAGAAAAAGTTGTCAATAATATAAATAGAAAGGATAAGGAAGAAAAGCCTGATCTAGTTGTTTTAACACCAACTTGCACTTCAAGTATTTTACAAGAAGATTTACAAAATTTTGTAAATAGAGCTTCAATTGAAACAAATGCTGATGTTTTATTAGCAGATGTTAATCATTATAGGGTCAATGAAATGCAGGCAGCAGACCGTACTTTAGAACAAATTGTTCAATTTTATATAAAAAAGGCTCAAAAGAATAAACAATTAGATACATCTAAAACAGTTGAACCATCAGTGAATATTATTGGTTCTTTCAATTTAGCATTCCATAATCAGCATGATATAGCAGAATTAAAACGACTAATGTCAGATTTAAACATAAAGATTAATACTATCATTCCGGAAGGTGCGTCTGTCCAAGAATTAAAGAATTTACCGAAAGCTTGGTTTAATATTGTTCCTTATCGCGAAATTGGCTTATTAACTGCCGAATACTTAAAAAAAGATTTTAATATTCCATTTATTGATACGACTCCAATGGGAGTTGTAGAAACAGCTAATTGTATTAGGAAAATTCAATATATTTTAAATGATAATGATATGGATGCTAATTTTGAAAAATATATTGATATACAAACACGTTTTGTTTCTCAATCAGCTTGGTTTTCAAGATCTATTGATTGTCAAAATTTGACGGGTAAAAAAGCAATAGTATTTGGTGATTCAACTCATGCAGCTGCAATGACTAAGATTTTAACAAGAGAAATGGGTATTAATGTCGTTTGGGCTGGTACCTACTGTAAGTATGATAAATCTTGGTTTGAAAAAGAAGTTGGCGATTTATGTGATGAAATTGTTATCACTGATGATCATAATTTAATTGGTGATTTAATAGCAAAAGTTGAGCCTGCAGTTATTTTTGGAACCCAAATGGAACGACATGTTGCAAAACGCTTAAATATACCATGCGGTGTTATTTCAGCTCCTGTTCATATTCAAAATTTTCCATTAAGTTATAGACCATTTCTTGGGTATGAAGGTGCTAATCAAATTGCAGATTTAATATATAACTCCTTTACATTGGGAATGGAGGATCACTTATTAGAGATTTTTGGAGGCCATGACACAAAGGAAATATTAAGTGATAGCTTATCTGTTGGTTCAGAAATAAAATGGGATGTTGAATCACAAGCTGAATTAACAAAGATTCCCGGCTTTGTTAGAGGGAAAATAAAACGTAATACCGAAAAATATGCTCAACAAAAAAATATGGAAATTATAACCTTAGAAGTTATGTATGCGGCTAAAGAAGAGGCTCAATAATATATGATCTAAAATTATATATATAATTATTAGATCATATATTATATAATTGATATATATATATATGTATCAATTACGGGACGTAGCGCAGTTTGGTAGCGTATCTGCTTTGGGAGCAGGGTGTCGCAGGTTCAAATCCTGCCGTCCCGATTTTAAGTTGATTATATAAATTATATCTTTATGTAAGTATACTAATATATATTAGTATACTTACAATATGTGCGGAGTGGAGCAGAAAGGTAGCTCGTTGGGCTCATAATCCGAAGGTCGCTGGTTCGAATCCAGCCTTCGCTAAACATGTACACTAATACGATGTGCGGAGTGGAGCAGAAAGGTAGCTCGTTGGGTTCATAACCCGAAGGTCGCGGGTTCGAATCCGGCCTCCGCTAAACATGCAGATCTAAACCGATTAAATTTTCGAATAAAAAAAAAATTTAAAATGTCAGCTTTCCCAATAAAATATATGCCCGTTTTTGGTGGTAGTACTGGTGGTTGGTTACGCTCTGCTGAGCTTGAAGAAAAATATGTCATCATTTGGAATTCGACAAAGCAACAATTTTTTGAAATGCCTACTGCTGGAGCAGCCTTAATGCTTTTAGGTCAAAATCTTCTTTATCTTGCTCGTAAAGAACAATGTCTTGCGCTAGGTACTCAATTACGTACTTTAAAAATAAAAGATTATAAAATTTACCGTATTTTTCCTGGTGGTGAGATACAATTCTTACACCCAAAAGATGGTGTTTTTCCGGAAATATCAAATATTGGACGAACTCCAGTAGGTAAAAGAGATTTTTCTATAGGTAAAAATCCAAATCCCGCTTCTATTAAGTGGTAACCAACTAGTAATTAAACTTGCTGGATTTAAATTAAAATCATTGCTTAATTTTAGCAATGACTTTATGCTTTAGTACTGAATTTTTTAGTGGAGAGATGGCAGAGATGGTCGATTGCGTCTGATTTGAAATCAGATGAGCGTTTACGCGTTCCGTGGGTTCGAATCCGACTCTCTCCTTTGAATATTATGGGTATATGATTTATTTATGTTTATAAAACTTGCTTATATATATATATATATAATATATATAGTTGTATATATATTATAAAGGATAAATATAAATGGCAAATAGTAAATCATCAAAAAAGCGTATAAAGATAAACAAAAGGAACCATGAAATTAATAGTTCATATAAATCTTTGGTTAAAACTTTTACTAAAAATTATTTAAATGCACTTCAACAATACCAGAATGATCCGAATAATCAAAATTATGAATTAGTTAAAAACTCTCTAACCCGAATTTATGGCTATATCGATAAAGCAGCAAAAAAAAATATACTTAAAAAAAATAATGCAGCTAGAAAAAAATCGAGATTATATGCAAAGTTTAAAATAGCTCAAACTGCAACTTAAATTACTTATTTTTAATCATTTTTAAATTTTTATTTATTTTTAATGCTTTATTTATATTATGAAAAATATTTTAGCCCAGAACCAACAAAAACTTAATCTAACTCTTCCAGATTTATCAGAAATTCAGAGATTAAGTTTTTGTTGGTTTTTAACTGAAGGTTTACCACAAGAATTATCAAATTATCCTTCACTGTTAAATAAAAAAAGCGGAATTGAATTGCTAATTTATGCCCAAGAATATAAAATATACTACCCAAGTTTTAGCATTTTAAATGCATTAAAAAAACGGGGTAATTATAGTCTAAGAATTTATATCATAATGGTGTTGAAAAAAAACGAAACGATCGAAGACGATGTAATACAAGTGGAAGACTTTTCAGCCAAAGAGAGAGTATTCTTTGGTGAGGTCCCTTTAATGACTACTAAGGGAACTTTTATTTTTAACGGTTGTGAAAGAATTATTGTTAGTCAAATAGTAAGAAGCCCTGGTGTTTACTATAAGCGGTTACAAAAGGATAAAAAAATATTCTATGAAGCAACAATTATCTCTAATCATGGGTCTTGGTTAACATTTGAATTAGAGTATAATTTAATTTGGGTAAAATTTGATAAACAATATAAAATTCCAATAAATTGGTTCCTTGTTGGGTTAGCATTAGATGGAAATGAAATTTATGAAACTTTAAAAAATTATAAATTTCTTCAGTTAAGTATTGACTCCATTAATTTAGTTATTTATGATAAAATGTTCGGTCAAGATAAATCTACTAGTTATAATGCTGGTATTCTTTTAGCTATTTTTAGAATTAAGGAACTTCTTAGTAATAGAATATTAAATAAAAGTGTTTATGATTTAGGTGAGATTGGTCGCATACAACTTAATAAAAAATTAGATCTTAATTTACCATTAAATGTAAGACTATTAACAGCTTTAGATATCTTAAAAACTATTGATAATCTTATTGATATTAGTTCTTATAATGAAAGACTAGATGATATCGATAATTTGGAAAATAGACGTGTACGTTCAGTAGGGGAACTTTTACAATTACAAGTTAGAGTTGCGCTTAATAGGTTGAAAAAAAATATTTCTACAAATGAAAAATTAACGGCTGATACATTTAGAATAACACAAACAAAAAAGCGTGTCTCTAAAAAAAATAAGAAAGGTCAAATTAATAAGACTAAAACTGATAAGTCTAATAAGGAAGATGAATCTTTTGAAGAAACTTTAATGCCAAGTTCTTTAGTAAATTCAAAAATTTTAACTTCAGTAATTCGAGAGTTTTTTGGATTAAGTCCCTTATCACAATATTTCGATGAAACAAATGCTTTAGCACAACTTACTCATAAAAGAAGAATTAGCTCATTGGGTCCAGGTGGTTTGAATAGTGAGCATGTAAGTTTTGCTGCTCGCGATATACATCCAACGCAGTATGGAAGATTATGTCCAATTGAAACGCCAGAAGGACAAAAAGCTGGTTTGATTGCATCATTAGCAACTCATGCTAAAATTAATGAATATGGTTTTATTCAAACCCCCTTTTTTCGTGTACATAAAGGTAGAGTACTGAGAAATACAGCTCCAATTTACTTAACTGCAGAAAAAGAAGCCAATTATAAAGTTGCAGCAGCAGATGTTTTATTAACCCCAGAAAATTTTTTTAAAAATACATCTATTCCAGTCCGTTTTCATGATGAATTTATAGTAGTGAATCCTCTTAGTGTTAATTTTATGGCAGTATCTCCTATTCAAATTATTGCCCTAGGCGCATCTTTAATCCCTTTTTTAGAACATGATGATGCGAATCGCGCATTGATGGGTTCCAATATGCAAAGGCAAGCAGTTCCATTATTGTATCCTCAAAAACCTCTTATTGGTACGGGTATTGAATATCAAGTTGTTGCCGACTCGCATGTAGTTCTTATCAATTTATTAAAAGGTATAGCTGAATCTGTATCTGCAGAACGCATTGTAATCGTAAATGGGAAAGATTCGGGGAATTCTAAAATTTATTTTTTGGATAAATATCGCCGTTCAAATCAGGAGACTGTAATTAATCAAAGACCAATAATTTGGCCAGGGCAAATGGTCGAAACCGGACAAATTATGGCGGATGGACCAGCAACTGATGAAGGAGAACTTGCATTAGGTCAAAATTTACGAGTTGCCTATATGCCTTGGGAAGGTTATAACTATGAAGATGCCATCTTGGTAAGCGAAAAATTAGTTCATGAAGATCTTTTTACTTCGATCCATATCGAAAAGTATTCTCTCCAATTAAAAGATACTAATCGAGGTTTAGAAGAGTTAACAAAAGAAATTCCAAATAGTGAATCCAATTCACTAATTAATTTAGATTTAAATGGTTTAGTTAAAAAAGGAACGTTTGTTAGAGGAGGAGATATTTTAATTGGGAAAATTACACCTATAATTGAATCGGAAGAATTACCTGAAAGTAAATTATTAAGAGCAGTCTTTGAAATTAAATCTCCCGAACCTGAGGATACATCTTTAAGAGTTCCAAATGGGGTCTCAGGGCGTGTTATTGAAATACAAACTGCTTCAAGGGAAAAAGGGGATAATTTATCTTTAGGCGTATATCAATGGATTTGTGTTTCTATAGCACAAATAAAAAAAATAAGGATTGGGGATAAAATCTCAGGAAGGCATGGAAATAAGGGTGTTATCTCTAAAATAATACCAATCCAAGATATGCCATTTTTACCAGATGGTACAACGGTTGATGTTGTGTTAAACCCTTTAGGAGTGCCATCAAGGATGAATGTAGGTCAAATTTTTGAATGCTTACTAGGATTCGCTGGGGATTATCTGAATCATCGATTCAAAGTATTACCATTCGATGAAATGTATAGATCTGATGCTTCTCGCATATTAATTAATAAAACATTAAAAAAGGCAGCAATTCAAACAAATAAAGCTTGGCTTTTTAATACTACTGCTCCAGGGAAAATTTTATTAACTGATGGAAGAACCGGTGAATTATTTGATAATCCGATCCTAGTTGGAAAGCCCTATATATTAAAACTTATTCACTTAGTTGATAAAAAAATGCATGCTCGTTCAACGGGTTCATATTCTTTAGTTACCCAACAGCCTTTAAAAGGAAAATCAAGACATGGGGGTCAAAGATTTGGAGAAATGGAAGTATGGGCGCTTGAGGCTTTTGGTGTGGCTTATACTCTTCAAGAATTACTAACTCTAAAGTCAGATGATATGAATGGAAGAAACGAAGTTTTTAGTGCTATTATTAAAGGTCGCCCAATACCAAGACCTGGTATTCCTGAATCTTTTAAAGTTTTACTCAGAGAATTAAATGCATTAGGGTTGGATATTACGACAGAACAAGTAGGAGAAATGAAGAATGGAGAAATGGGTACTTTTGACGTTAATTTAATGACTCTTGTTAGATCAAGATTACTTTAAAACTCAAATTTGTTTTCAAAACACAAAAATAGAAATTTCATAAAAAATCAAAAACATGAAACAAGAATTTAAGTATGTAAAAATTAATTTAGCTTCTCCAGAACGAATTAGAAAATGGAGTGAAACAACATTACCAAATGGCGAAATAATTGGTGAAGTTTCTGAGCCTGAGACAATTAATTATCGAACATATAAGCCTGAAAAAAATGGTTTGTTTTGTGAGAAAATTTTTGGACCTGTTAAAAATTGGGAATGCACTTGTGGCCTTTATAAACACAAAGATGAAGATGGTTTAATTTGTGAAGTTTGTGGTGTTGAGGTAACAGAATCAAGAGTAAGACGCCATAGAATGGGGTACATTAGGTTATTAATTCCTGTTGTTCATATTTGGTATTTAAAAGGAGCTCCAAGTTTTTTATCTGCTGTTTTACGCTACCCTGTTAATGAAATTGAGGAGCTTGTTTATGGAAAACACTCACAACGAGATCTTTCTGAATGTGAAGATTTTTTTTTTGACGATGATGGGTTTATGGCTGGAAAAAATTTGGATGGTACTGAATTTTTATATGATCAATTAAAAAAAATTGATTTAAAGAATGAGATTGAAATCAATCGAACTATAATGTTTGCATCTGCTGCGGCAAAAGCCGTTGAAGATGCGATTAAACGAATCCGTATATTTGAAAATTTTTTAACTACTAATACTAGGCCAGAATGGATGATTTTAAATATTCTTCCGGTTCTCCCACCTGGGTTAAGACCTATGGTAAAATTGGACAGTGGAAGATTTGCAACTTCAGATTTAAATGAACTTTATCGAAAAATTATTATTAGAAATAAGCGACTAAGTCGATTACTATCAGTCCATGCACCGAATATGGTTGTTTTTACGGAGAAGCGAATGATTCAAGAATCTGTTGATGCCTTAATTGATAATGGAAAAAGAGGATCTAAAGTAATAGACCCACATAACCGCCCATTAAAATCCCTAGCAGAGATTATTGAAGGAAAGCAGGGGCGGTTTCGTCAAAATTTATTAGGAAAAAGAGTAGATTATTCTGGACGTTCTGTTATTATTGTAGGTCCTCAACTGAATTTGAATCAATGCGGGTTACCTTATGAAATGGCTATTGAGCTCTTTTTACCCTTTCTTATACATAAATTACTTTTTCAATCATTAGCAAATTCAATAAAAAAAGCTAAGAAAATTATTTATAGCAATAAGGCTTTTATTTGGTATTTGTTAAAAGAGACATTAAGAAAACATCCAATTATTTTAAATCGTGCACCGACTTTGCATCGTCTAGGAGTACAGGCTTTTGACCCTGTACTTGTTAGAGGTCGTGCAATACAACTTCATCCTTTGGTTTGTCCAGCTTTCAATGCAGATTTTGATGGGGATCAAATGGCGGTTCATATTCCCTTATCATTTGAATCCCAATTAGAAACGCGATTATGCCTATTGGCTCCCAATAATTTTTTGTCTCCTGCTACGGGTGAGCCTAATATTCAACCATCACAAGATATGGTTTTAGGGTTCTATTATTTAACGGCACAAAACCGAATGAATTTAAAAGGAGCTAATAATTACTTTGCTAATTTTAATGAGGTAATTTCCGCTTATCAACAAAAACAATTACATATACATTCTTCTATTTGGGTTAGATTCCCAGAGGATATTAAATTAGATACGGAATTAAAATTTTTAAAAACTATTCATTTGCCTGAGAATAATTTCTTACATATTTATAGCAATTTACAACGTAAAGAGACTAAAGATGGTAGGCTATTAGTACAATATTTACGGACTACGCCTGGCCGTATTATTTTTAATCAAGGCATTAATAATATATTTAAATAAATAGGAAGTGAAATGATCAAAAATTCAAAAATCTTTTCCAATAATGTTATTAATAAAAAGGAATTGAAAAAAATTATTGAATGGGCATTTAAAAATTATGGGCATCGAAAAGCCGCTTATTTTGTTGATCAGTTGAAAGAATTGGGGTTTGATTATGCGACTAAATCCGGTATTTCTATCAGTTTAGAGGATTTAAAAGTACCACCTATTAAAAAATCTCTTATGGAGAAAGCACTAGGAAATGTTTTTAGCACGGAAGCAGAAGTTAAAAATGGTCAAATAACCGATGTGGAAAGATTTCAAAAAATTATTAATATTTGGAATGTAACGAGTGAAAACTTGAAGGAACGTCTTATTGAGTTTTTCAAAAAAACTGATCCTCTTAATTCTGTTTATATAATGGCTTTTTCAGGTGCCCGTGGAAATATTGGACAAGTCCGTCAATTAGTCGGCATGAGAGGGTTAATGTCAGACCCAAATGGACAAATTATTGATAAGGCCATTTCAGCTAATTTCCGAGAAGGCTTATCTATCACAGATTATATTATATCTTCTTATGGAGCGCGAAAAGGTCTAGTAGATACAGCAATAAAAACTGCTGACTCTGGGTATTTAACTCGTCGACTTGTTGAAGTGGTACAAAGTATAATTATTAGTGAATTAGACTGTAAAACGGAACGAGGTATAATATTACAGCATGAGGGTATTAACAAAGATGAAGTACTATCTTCGTTTAAGGAAAAATCTATTGGGCGTGTTTTAGCAGCGCCAATATTAAAGCCTAAAACTAATGAAATTATTGCAATTCGAAATCAACAAATAACATCCCCACTTGTTGAAAAATTATTTGATTTAAAGATCGGAACAATAATAATTCGGTCGCCATTAACTTGCCAATGTCGACGAGCAGTTTGCCAGCAGTGTTACGGATGGAACATCGCGTCAGGTACCTTAGTCGATTTAGGTGAAACTATCGGACTGATTGCTGCTCAATCTATTGGAGAACCCGGAACCCAATTAACAATGCGAACTTTTCATACTGGTGGAGTATTTACCAGTGCGTTAATTCGCCAGGCTTGTGCAGAATCCTCCGGGTATATTGATTTTTCACCAGAACTTGATGTCACCCCTTTCCGAACAAATTATGGTCAAGATGCTTTACTAAGTCACTCTGAATCTTCTCTAAGCATTATTAATAATGCAAATGAGAGTATAAATGTTAGGGTTAAAGCACAAACTTTAATTCTTGTAGAAAATAATGCTTGGATTAAGCGCGGTGATGTTTTATTTGAAGCTGCTCCTAAGACAAAAGAGATAAAAATAGCAAAAAAAGAAATAAAATATATAGTTGCTCAAGAATCTGGAGAACTTATATTAGAAGATCGAGGTTTCCCACAAAAAATAAGTAAGGAAAGTTTTAGAAGGAGACCCAATAGAAACTATATTTTTTGGATTTTATCTGGTCAGGTTTTTAGGATTCCATTTAGTGTACTAATAAGAGGACGCAAATTAAAAAAAGTTTATAAAAACCAATCCATAGCACAGGCAAAAATAGTTACGACTATTGATGGTTTTGTTAAATATTGTAAAACTGGAGTAAACCAGGAAGTAAATAGTATAAAGGTACAAAATTTTTCTCGAAGTCTAAAAAATTTCAAAATTTATATTGAAAAAACTAATTTTGAAATAAGTAAATGCAAGCTTTACTTATCTCATACCTATGATATTTCATTAAAACCGAAAATGTTTAATGATCAAGTATTTTTAATTGGGGCTTTAAATAATAATAATTATAGAACAAAAACAGGTGGTAAATTCTATATACTTGATTTCCCTGAGCCAAATGTCTCAGATACTAATACTAATTGTAAAAGGCAATGTGGCTGCACGATTTTTTATTTACCAGAAGCTACAATTGAGACTGACTTTAAGAAGAAAAGTTTTAATTTTAAATCCGGGACATATGTTAATAAAAACCTGGAAATTTTTCCAGAGTATTTCATTAATTTAGATGGTTTTATTCATGTTAAAACAGAAAAACAAATTAAAATAATAACTATTAAACCAGGGTCTCGATATTTTTCGAAAGATAAAACGGTAAACTTTGATCAATTTACAGAACAAATATATTATCCAGGCGAGCTTTTATTAGAAACCTTTGAAGTTCAAGTATTAAGTTACTTAGAAATTGAAACTAGTAAGAAGGGCACATATATTTATTTACGACCAATTACTCGTTATGAAGTAACCAAAGAAAATTCTTTTAAAGATTTTAACCAAAGTTTTTTCATTAACACAAAATTAAAAATTGAGAATCATAATTTACTTATTACTTCTGGGAAACATATTAAGGTAGATACACCAATTCAATTTATTTCTTCACCCTTAACAATAGATCACACACTTACTTTAAAGAATACTGAAATTATTTGTGAATTTAAAGGCCCGAAGAAAAAAAATTCATGGGGACAACTAAGATTGGGTTATGTACAAACTTTTCTTTTTGAAACTTTAATCCCTAAAGAAATAAGAAGGAGAGATATAGCATTAAATTTAATTGTCGAAGAAGGACAATTTGTTGAGGCTTATAGTGTTTTAGGAGCATTTGAGGTTATTTTGCCTTGGGATGACTTTATATATGATATCAAAATTAAGACAAACCCTCTAAAATCTAATCTATTACTAGCAACTAAAACAGATTATAAATCAATGTTTTTTGAAAACTTTACTCATAAGTATAAACAAAATTCATTTATACATGTAAACAATACATTTAACAATAATTTATCTATTAGAGAATCTGGGATATTAAGTAAAGTTTTAGGGAATAAATTCATATATCAATTAGGACAACCATATTTATTTTCTAAAGGTGCGGTAATTCGTAAAATCCCTGGTGATTATATTCAAAAGCAAGAAATTTTAGGGCAATTAGTATATGAACGTTTAAAAACCGGTGATATTGTTCAAGGTTTACCAAAAATCGATGAAATTTTAGAGGCTCGTAAACCAAAAATCGAATCAGTAATTTCAACTAGGCAAGGCTTTATAACTGATATTGAGTATAAATCAAATTTGATTTACATTACAACAAAACCTTCTTCAGATCTTGATCATTATTTCGTACCACGTTCTGAACGCTTGTTAGTGAAAAAATTTGAATATGTTTATGTGGGGCAACCCTTAACAGAGGGTCCCTTAAACCCGCATACTCTTCTCCATGTATATTTTAAATATTTTTTTTCACTCGGTACATTATCAATGTATGAGTCAGCTTACCGTAGCATAAAAAAAATACAAACGTTGTTATTTAACTCGGTTCAAGCAATTTATTTTTCACAGGGCGTTATTATTTCTAATAAACATATTGAGTTAATTATTAAGGAAATGACGGGTAAAGTTTATCTCGAATACCCAGGAGAAACTAATTTTTTACCTGGAGATATTTTAGACTTAGAGCAAGCTAATTATATTAATCTTTCTATACAAAATAATAATAAGATGTCGTATCGTCCAATTTTATTAGGGATTACTAAGTCTTCTTTAAAAAATGATGGTTTTCTAGCAGCAGCTAGTTTTCAAGAAACAACAAGAGTTTTAACACAAGCTGCTATTCAAGGAAAAACAGATTGGTTAAGAGGGTTAAAGGAAAATGCTATTACGGGCCGATTAATTCCAGCTGGTACAGGGTTTTATGCGGATCGAGATATTTCGTTCAATAAAACTTTATTACCCAAACCCTTAATTGAAGAGAAAGATAATTTAAGTTTAAAAAATCAATTAAAATTAAAGCAACTAAAGTTAAAACAAGTTATTAAATTTAAATTTAAATATAATAATAAATAAATAATACAATTAATTCATTTATTATTATTAAAAATCAACTATACTATAATTTATAACTATTATTTAAAGATTAAATATTAAGGACTATTACTTTTATGGCTAAGATTGAATTGGCTCAACTTCTAGATGCAGGAGTACATTTTGGACATAAAGCTCATCGATGGAATCCAAAAATGTTTCCCTATATTTATAAAGAACTTGATGGTATCCATATTTTAGATTTAATTCAAACCACTGAATTTTTAAAACGGGCCTGTGATTTTAGTGAAAAAGCAGCAAGAAAAAATCAAACTTTTTTATTTGTCGGTACAAAAAGACACGCTTCCTCATTAGTTGCTGTTGAATCACAGAGGTGTGGTGCGTTTTATGTGAATCATCGTTGGTTAGGCGGAATGCTAACTAATTGGGTAACAATAAAAGGTAGAATTCAACGTTTAAACGACTTAGAAAAGCAAGAAAAAGTTACCTCGTTTAAAAATTTACCTAAGAAAGAAGCTTCAAATTTAAAGAAGGAATTAGAAAAGCTTAAAAAATATTTTAACGGTGTTAAGGAAATGAAAAAAATTCCTGATATAATAGTAATTATTGATCAAAGACTTGAGATAATTGCTGTTCAAGAAGCACTTTCTTTAAATATTCCAATCATATCCATCTTAGATACAAATTGTGATCCAGATTTAGCTACAGTGCCAATCCCAGGTAATGATGATTCAATCAGATCCATAAAATATATTATTAAGAGTCTAGTAAATAGTATTTGTTTAGGACAACAGAATTCCATAAAGGGTTAAACACTACAACAACTTATTAATTAAAAATTATCAATTATTATTATGACTTTAGAAATTAATTCAGCATTGGTTAAGAAATTAAGAGATAAAACTGGCGCTGGAATGATGAATTGTAAAAAAGCTTTACAAGCTGCAGAAGGGAATTTTGATGAAGCAATTAAGATATTACGACAACAAGGTTTGGCTTCTGCAAACCAAAAAATGAATAGGAATGTAACAGAAGGTCTTATACATAGTTATATTCATGCAGGTGCAAAAATTGGTGTTTTAATTGAAGTAAATTGTGAAACTGATTTTGTTGCTAGACAAGAGAAATTTTTTGAACTATCTAATAACCTCGCAATGCAAATTGCTGCATCACCTGAGGTGAGATATATTAAATTTGAAGACATACCGAAAGAAATTTTTGATGCTGAAAAAGAGATTGAATTAAAGAAGGAAGATTTACTTGATAAGCCTGATGATATAAAAGATAAAATAACATTAGGTCGAGTAGAAAAAACTTTAAAAAAATTAAGTCTTCTTAATCAACCGTTTATTAGAGATCCAAATATTACAATCGAGGAATTAATAAAAGAAAAAATTTCTCTTTTTGGTGAAAACATAAGAATACGTCAATTTGCTCGCTATACTTTAGGCTTACATAATGATTGATTAGATGATTTAAAAGTTTCCTATGTAAAAAATTTCTTTATACACAAATCTTAAACTAAGATACTTCTAAATTTTTATTCTACATCATTTATCTGTGTGCTTATTTATGCATAGGGTATTATATTTTATATATTTTATTTAAATTAAATATGGATATTATTCAAGGTACAAATTTTTCTCATTTACCTACTTTAATTCTTTTATCAGATATTGAAGTAGGTAAACACCTTTATTGGGAATTGGATGGGATTACATTTCATGGGCAAGTATTAATTGTTAGTTCTCTTGTAATTTTACTTATACTTTTATTTTCTTTTTTAGGGACTTCAAATAAAAAACTAATACCTGATGGCTGGCAAAATTTTATGGAATCAGTAGTTGAATTTGTTAAAGATATTGCTGCAAATCAGCTGGGTGAAAGCTCTTATCGCCCATGGTTGCCATTTATTGGTACCTTATTTTTGTTTATCTTCGGTTGTAACTGGGCAGGTGCTTTAGTACCTTGGAAATTAATCAAATTATCGGAGGGTGAGTTTGGCGCTCCAACGAATGATATAAATACTACAGTTGCTTTAGCATTATTAACATCGTTTATGTATTTTTATGCTGGTCTTAGCACAAAAGGGTTTGGTTATTTTAAACGTTATATAGAACCTACTCCTCTTTTATTACCTATTAATATTTTGGAAGATTTTACAAAACCTCTTTCATTAAGCTTTCGATTGTTTGGGAATATTTTAGCAGATGAGTTAACTGTTTCAGTATTGGCCTTACTGGTCCCCTTAATCGTACCTTTACCAGTTATGGTTTTAGGAGTATTTGCAAGTTCCGTGCAAGCTTTAATTTTTTCAACTTTAGCTGGAGCCTATATTGCTGAGGCCGTTGAAGGGCATTAGGCTAAAAAGCAAAATATCTAGAAATTTGTTAATTTTTTCTTTTTTACCTAAAAATGAATTATATGGATTCAATTGTTTCTGCTGCATCTGTTATAGCTGCTGGTCTTGCTGTTGGTTTAGCTGCGATTGGTCCAGGAATTGGACAAGGAACTGCTGCTGGTCAAGCTGTTGAAGGTATTGCTCGTCAACCTGAGGCAGAAAATAAAATTCGTGGTACTTTACTTTTAAGTTTTGCCTTTATGGAGGCTTTAACTATTTATGGTTTAGTTGTTGCTCTAGCTTTATTATTTGCAAATCCATTCACTAGTTAAATTTTTCCCAAGGCGTTAATTGATTAAATTAATCGTCTTGGGAAAATTTATATTATTTATCCTTCCCATATAAAAATTTTATTTTTAGTACTTAAAATAAAAATGATTTTTAATTATAACTCTATCTTATTCCTAGGAACTGAAAAAACTGGAGGTCTATTTGATTTTGATGGTACTTTACCAATAATTGCATTACAATTTGTAATCTTTATGTTTATTTTAAATTTTATTTTATATACTCCGCTTCTTGATACTATTGATGAACGAAATATTTATATTAAGCAGAGTTTAGATGAAGCTTCTAATATTTTAGCAGAATCAAAGCAATTAAATGCAAAATATGAAATTAAGGCATCTAAAGCCCGAAAAGTTGCTAAATCAGATTTAATGATTTATCAAAAATTATATAAAGAAGTTTTAGATGAAAAGATGAAATCATCACAAAAATTCATTGATGAATTTTTAATTGAAACGACTAAAAATTTTGAAAAAAATAAAGAAAATATTTTAGTTAGCTTTGATAACGAAATTGATTTGTTAAGTAGTGAAATCATGGCCAAACTTATTATATGATTAAATAGAATTTTTGTCTTTGTCACTCAACCCATGAAAATTTATATAGATTAATTAATTAAAAAAATGATAAATTCTATTGAGTACTTAACATCAAATGATAATTTTAGTTTTGAAATCAATACCGATATATTTGAAACGAATATAATAAATTTGGTAATATTAATAGTATTACTCTTTGTTGTTATAAAAAATTTTTTGGAAGAAAATTTAAATGTGCGTAAAAAAAAAATTGTACAGGATATAGAAAATGCTGAAACTCGACTAGCCGATTCCAACCAGCGTTATCTCGAAGCAAAAAAACAATGGTCGCAGATAGATATTGTTATTCAAGAAATTAATAGTCAAATGGAAAAAACAAAGCAAAATGTAGTCAAATTAAAATGGACTCAAGCAAGAGAAGACCTTGCTAAGAGATTTACTACAGCTATAGGAATTTTACGTAATCGAGAAACAAAAACATTTGATGATGTCATTAAAGAAGTTTCTCAAAAAGCTTTAACAAAAGTTGTTCTGAAACTTAAAAAGCAATTAGGCAATGCAGAGCAATCAAATATTGTTAATAGTAAAATAAAGCAATTAGGAGATTAATAATGAGTAATACTTTGTTTGGTTCAAAAATAGCAAATCCCTATTCAGAAGCTTTATTACAGTTAGGTCTAAATTTATATTTAAAAGAAGAAAATGATACTCAGGTATTTTTTCAAATTATCTTTGATATGGAGAATATATTGGCAATACTAAAATTAACTCCGATGTTAGAAGAGTATTTATCAAACCCTTTGATACGTGATATCGATAAGAAGAATGTTTTAAAAAAATGTTTAACTAAAAAAGTTAGTCCTACCACAAAAAATTTTTTGATGCTTTTAGTAGACAAAAAAAGAATTGGTTTTATTCAAACCATTACACAGACTTTTTTAAATAAAGCTTATGATTTTGTTTGCCTTAAATTTGTTGAAGTATATTCTGCATATCCGCTGAATAAAGGTCAACAAACCCTATTAATAGAAAAGCTTAAAATATTATTAGGGCCTGAATTTACAACGTCTAAAATCTATTATTCAAAAATTAATATAACATTTCAGGTAGATAAGGAAATTTTAGGAGGCTTTATTATAAAAGTAGATTCAAAAATTATTGACTTAAGTTTACGGGGGGAATTACAATCATTAGCTAAGCAAATGGAAACAAACTTAATTTATTAAGTAAAGTTTATCTATAATTTAAAGTTTTTATTCAAGGTAGAAAAAAATTATTTATATTTTAATATTTATGACAAATCCTAATGAAATAAGTAATATTATCCGAAAACAAATAGAAGACTACAGTACTGACTTAAATATTGATATCATTGGGACTGTACTACAAGTAGGTGATGGTATTGCTCGAGTTTATGGTTTAGACGAAGTGATGGCTGGAGAATTACTTGAATTTGATGAAGGTACGATTGGTATCGCTCTAAATTTAGAAAATGATAATGTTGGTGCAGTACTTATGGGTGATGGGCGAGAAATTTTAGAAGGTAGTACGGTAAAAGCTACCGGTCGGATTGCTCAAGTCCCCGTAGGTGATAATTTACTCGGACGAGTTTTAGATCCTTTAGCTATTCCGATTGATGGTAAAGGTGAAACCCAATCAACAGAAACACGCTTGATAGAATCAATGGCTCCAGGTATTATTAGTAGAAAATCCGTTTGTGAACCATTACAAACAGGTATTACTGCTATTGATGCGATGATCCCAATTGGAAGAGGTCAACGTGAATTAATTATTGGTGACCGACAAACAGGCAAAACATCGATTGCTTTAGATACTATTATTAATCAAAAGGGTGATGACGTTATATGTGTTTATGTAGCAATTGGACAAAAAGCTTCTTCAGTGGCCCAAGCGGTTACTAATTTGCAGGAAAGAGAGGCATTAGCATATACTGTAATTGTTGCTGCAAATGCTGATCAACCTGCGACACTTCAATATATTGCACCGTATACTGGTGCAGCTATCGCTGAATATTTTATGTATACTGGTAAACATACTTTAGTAGTATATGATGATTTATCGAAACAAGCTTCAGCATATCGACAAATGTCTTTATTATTACGTCGCCCCCCTGGCAGAGAGGCTTACCCTGGAGACGTTTTTTATTTGCATTCAAGACTATTAGAACGAGCTGCAAAATTAAACGATGTGCTAGGAAGCGGAAGTATGACAGCATTACCAATTATTGAAACGCAAGCTGGTGATGTTTCTGCTTACATACCTACAAATGTTATTTCTATTACTGATGGTCAAATATTTTTATCGGGTGATTTATTTAATTCAGGGTTACGCCCCGCAATTAATGTTGGTATTTCTGTGTCTCGAGTAGGTTCAGCTGCGCAAATAAAAGGGATGAAGCAAGTCGCAGGGAAGCTTAAATTAGAATTAGCACAGTTTGATGAATTAGAAGCATTTTCTCAGTTTGCCTCAGATTTAGATAAAGCAACACAAGCGCAATTAGCTCGAGGACAAAGGTTAAGAGAAATTTTAAAACAATCACAAAATTCGCCAATCCCTGTGGCAGAGCAAATAGCAATAATTTATATTGGAACAAATGGGTTTTTGGATGATTTAGAAATTGGAGAGATTGCACCTTTTATTAAACTTCTTCGTGAGTACATTCTAAATTCAAAACCGGAATATTTAGAAATTATTAATTCCTCAAAACAATTTACTTCAGAAGCAGAAGCCATTTTAAAAAATTCTTTTTTCACGTCTGCATGATCCTAATTCAGACATAGTGTCGTTTATTAATAGTCTTACTATTTAAAATAAACCTAATGTTATTGCTTTACTTATTGGTAGACAAGCCCCAATACCTAACCAAATAGCAACAACTGTACCTATTAAAAATAGGGTAGAAGCAATTGGTCGGCGAAAGGGATTTTGAAATTTATTAACATTTTCTATAAATGGTACAGTTATTAAACCAGCTGGTACTGAAGCCATAGCTAAAACTCCTAATAGTTTATTTGGTAATACTCTTAATAAATTAAAAGTTGGAAAAAAATACCATTCAGGTAAAATTTCCAACGGGGTTGCAAATGGATTAGCTTTTTCGCCTAATGCTGAAGGTTCCATAACTGCTAGTCCAATAACTAATACAAATGTTCCTAAAATACAAATGGGAAACATATAAAAAATATCATTTGGCCAAGCGGGTTCCCCATAATAATTATGACCCATTCCTTTAGCTAATTTAGCACGTAGTTTAGGATCTGTTAAATCTGGTTTTTTTAAAATTGACATAATATTCTATTCCTATTTGTTATAGATGACGAAACTAAAATTTTATTTTTTTAGTAATATTTATATAAACTTTTAACTAATTTAATTATAATGGACCTGAAATACCTTGCTTTCTAATCATTAAAAAATGAGTAATCATTAATGCAGCTGCAACTAATGGTAATACAAAAGTATGTGCACTATAAAAACGTGTTAAAGTACTTTGTCCCACGCTAACTCCTCCTCGTAATAATTGCACTATTGGGGGCCCAATTATAGGAACGGCTTCAGGTACTCCTGTTACAATTTTACAAGCCCAAAACCCTACTTGATCCCAAGGAAGTGAATAACCAGTAACTCCAAAAGATACTGTAGTCACAGCTAGAGTTACACCAGTAACCCATGTTAATTCACGAGGTTTCTTAAACCCACCAGTTAAGTACACACGGAATACATGTAAAATCAGCATAAGCACCATCATACTTGCAGACCAGCGATGAATAGATCGAATAAGCCAGCCAAAATTTACCTCAGTCATTATATACTCAACTGATGAGAATGCTTCACTAATGCTAGGTCGATAATAAAACGTCATTGCAAACCCCGTAGCAACTTGAACTAAGAAGCAAGTGAATACAATACCACCAAAACAATAAAAAATATTAACATGAGGTGGAACATATTTGCTTGTAATATCATCAGCAATAGATTGAATTTCTAACCTTTCTTCAAACCAATCATAAACTTTACCCATAAGTACAATTAGCTTTTATAATTAAAAGTTGATTATACACAATTAAACTTCATAATAAAATATAGATAATTGCCAGAAACCAGATTTGAACTGGTGACACGAGGATCTTCAATCCACTGCTCTACCAACTGAGCTATCCCGGCTTTTATTTGAAACTAATTATACTCTATAATTAGTCTTAAATAACCATATATAATTCGAAACTACATTAATCGATATCAAAGATTTCGTCAAAAAGTTTTTTAACTTTATATCCTGAATCTATAGATTCTAATGGATCTTTTCTTAAACGGTGTCGCAGGCATAAGACAATAATTTTTTCAATATCTTTAATGGAAACAGCTGTTCCACCATGGAATGCAGTATAAGCCTTTGCCGCTCTATTAGTAACTATATCTCCTCGTAACCCATCAACATCTAATTCACTACAAACCTGTGAAATTTTTACTCTAAAATCATAGGGCATTTCAATTTTGTCTAATAATTTTTGTGCGTCAATAATTTTTTGTTTTAAGCAATCTTGTTGATCTTTATATTTATCAACCCACGCATGAGGGTTTAAGTCAAAAAGCGTTCTTTCTTCCACAATTTTTACTCTTAAATCTGGATCTTTAACAGTTCTTATTTCAGCATGCATGCCAAAGCGATCAAGCAATTGTGGTCGTAATTCGCCTTCTTCTGGATTGCCTGAACCCACCAGAACAAATTGTGCAGGGTGGCGAACCGAAATTCCTTCTCTTTCAACAGTATTCCAACCTGAGGCCGCAGAATCTAATAAAATATCAACCAAATGATCATCCAATAAGTTCACTTCATCAACATATAAAATACCACGGTTAGCTTTTGCTAATAGACCGGGCTCAAATGCTTTTACGCCTTCGGTTAATGCTTTTTCAATATCAATTGTACCACAAACTCTATCTTCTGTTGCTCCTAAAGGTAAGTCAATCATAGGTATCTTAATGAATTCTGTTTCAATTTTTCCTTCATTTTCCTCAGCAGGGTGACGATTAAATGGATCATCCTTAATAACTTCAATTTCAGGAAGCAAATCTGCGATTGCTCTTATTGTAGTCGATTTACCAGTACCGCGATCGCCCATAATCATTACTCCGCCAATTTTAGGATCAATAACATTTAATTCTAGAGCAAGCTTCATTTCTTCTTGTCCAACAATAGCTGTGAAAGGAAAGATTGGAGTATTATTTTGTTTAGTCATATTTTTATTTAAAGATTTTTATTTAACAGTTTTAGTTCGAGTTTCGATTCAAAATAATTTCTATATAATCCATTATATAGAAATTAGAATTTTAAAGAAAGATATGGGTTAGTATTAAAATTATAAATATAATGTTTTGCCTAAGCGGAAAGCCAATAATGCTGGTAGTATTGCTAATGCTAATGCTAATAAAACATCTGTATTTGTTAACATATTTATATTTATATTTAACTTTTTATATTTAAACTCTTAATCTATAGTATACTACGATCAACTATAATTAATAACTTCAATATTTTATATAACTTTCGGTTTTGCCTCCATTATATATATAAGTATAAATAAATAGAATTAATTAAAAAAATTTACATAGTACAAAATGAATTCTGTTTTCCCATTAATTTATTCGATTCTTTTATTTTTTATTCTTTTTTTTATTAGTTTTTATATTATTAAGCAAATAAGTAATACTCAAAATTCAGAGAAAAAAATAATTAGATTGCAAAAAAATATTCAAAATAAGAAGTCTTCCTACGAGGATAATTATAAATTAGGTCAACTTTATTTAAAAAGAAACTTTTTTAGTAAAGCTATATTATTATTTCGGCAAGCATTAGAAACCTGGGACCATAATGATAAAATTGGCATTGGAAGTTTATACAATACATTAGGTTTTACTTATTTTAATTTAAAGCAATATGACTTTGCTATTTATTATTATAAAATCGCCATTCATGTTTTACCGGATTATATACTAGCATTAAAAAACCTTGCTTATACTTATGAAAAAGTTAGCCTATACAAAGACGCTTACGATTTTTATCAAGCAGTTCTAGTTTGGGATCCCAATAATGAGTTAGTTTTATCTCGTATGTTAATAGTTGAAAGAAAATTAAGCTTAAAAACTTACTAAAGAGTTATCTGCCTCTTTTATTTAAACCTACGAATAAAAAAACTAATAAAAATTTGACAATTTACCAAATCTTTAACTATAATTTCTATTTAGAAGGTAAAAGCGTATTTTTACAAATAAAAACAAGAAAGGTTAACCAAGTAGCTCTAACATATGTTAGAGCTACTTGGTTAACCTTTCTCGTTTTTAATATTCAGGAAATTATCGAGAGTTTGATCCTGGCTCAGGATGAACGCTGGCGGTATGCTTTACACATGCAAGTCGAACGAAAGTTTCTAAAACTTTAGTGGCGGACGGGTGAGTAACACGTGAGAATTTACCTTTAGGAGGGGAATAACAGTTGGAAACGACTGCTAATGCCGCATAACATTACAGCAATGAAAGAAAACATTCGCCTAAAGAAAAGCTTGCGTCTGATTAGCTAGTTGGTAGGGTAAAAGCCTACCAAGGCGACGATCAGTAGCTGGTTTGAGAGGATGACCAGCCACACTGGAACTGAGACACGGTCCAGACTCCTACGGGAGGCAGCAGTGGGGAATTTTCTGCAATGGGCGAAAGCCTGACAGAGCAATACCGCGTGAGGGAACAAGGCCCATAGGGTTGTAAACCTCTTTTGTCAAGGAAGAAGTTCTGACGTTACTTGACGAATAAGCATCGGCTAACTCCGTGCCAGCAGCCGCGGTAATACGGGGGATGCAAGTGTTATCCGGAATCACTGGGCGTAAAGCGTCTGTAGGTGGTTTAGTAAGTCTATTATTAAATCTTGAAGCTTAACTTCAAAAATGTAATAGAAACTATTAGACTTGAGGATGGTAGGGGTAAAGGGAATTTCCAGTGGAGCGGTGAAATGCGTAGAGATTGGAAGGACCACCAAGGGCGAAGGCACTTTACTGGGCTATTTCTGACACTAAGAGACGAAAGCTAGGGGAGCAAATGGGATTAGATACCCCAGTAGTCCTAGCCGTAAACGATGGATACTAGATGTTGCATATATCGATCTATGCAGTATCGTAGCTAACGCGTTAAGTATCCCGCCTGGGAACTATGCTCGCAAGAGTGAAACTCAAAGGAATTGACGGGGACCCGCACAAGCGGTGGAGCATGTGGTTTAATTCGATGCAACGCGAAGAACCTTACCAGGGTTTGACATTATATGAATTTATTTGAAAGAATAAAGTGCTTTCGAGAACATATGAACAGGTGGTGCATGGCTGTCGTCAGCTCGTGTCGTGAGATGTTGGGTTAAGTCCCGCAACGAGCGCAACCCTCGTTTTTAGTTGCTTGAAAAAGGTATCTTAAAAGACTGCCGGTTATAAACCGGAGGAAGGTGAGGATGACGTCAAGTCATCATGCCCCTTATATCCTGGGCTACACACGTGCTACATTGGGCAAGACAAAAAGTCGCGAATTTGTGAAAATAAGCTAATCTCTAAACTTGCTCTAAGTTCGGATTGAAGGCTGCAACTCGCCTTCATGAAGCTGGAATCGCTAGTAATCGCTGGTCAGCTATACAGCGGTGAATCCGTTCCCGGGTCTTGTACACACCGCCCGTCACACCATGGAAGCTGGTTATACCCGAAGTCGTTATTCTAACCGATATTTTTGGAGGAAGGCGCCTAAGGTAAGGCTAGTGACTAGGGTGAAGTCGTAACAAGGTAGCCGTACGGGAACGTGCGGCTGGATCACCTCCTTAATTGGAAAAAGAATTTGGTCGATATAATGCTTTCCTTAGAAGTGTAATATAAAATACTCTATAAATAAGGTTTTTATATTCTGAATAAATCTTAAAGAAGGGCTATTAGCTCAGTTGGTTAGAGCGCACCCCTGATAAGGGTGAGGGCCCTGGTTCAAATCCAGGATGGCCCATTTGGGGGTATAGCTCAGTTGGTAGAGCGTTGCCTTTGCAAGGCAAATGTCAGCAGTTCGAGTCTGCTTATCTCCATAACTATTCCACTTGTTGGAGCTAAATTTTCAAAGTTAGAAATAAATTTTTTTAAGTTCAAGGAAATAAGGGCTTACGGGGGATACCTTGGTATTCAGAGGCGAAGAAGGACGCGGTTACCGGCGAAACGCTTCGGGAAGCTGGAAACAAGCTATGATCCGGAGATGTCCGAATGAGGAAACTTTATAAACTGTCTATTGAATTTATAAATAGAAAAGAGCGAACCTGGCGAATTGAAACATCTTAGTAGCCAGAGGAAAAGAAAGTAAAAACGATTCCCTTAGTAGCGGCGAGCGGAACGGGAAGAGCCTAAACTTTTTATCTATACATTAATAAAGATAAAGAGGGTTGTGGGACAATTAAATTTAGGTGTAGGGTTAGACGAATTAGTTGGAATACTAAATCCTAGAAAGTGAAAATCTTGTAGTCGAAAACTTTCCAAATCTTTAAATTGGATCCCGAGTAGCATGGGGCACGTGAAATCCCGTGTGAATCTACGAGGACCACCTCGTAAGGCTAAATACTACTGAATGACCGATAGTGAAATAGTACCGTGAGGGAAAGGTGAAAAGAACCCCGGGAGGGGAGTGAAAAAGAACATGAAACCGTAAGCTTACAAGCAGCAGAAGGACGACTTTTAACGTCTGCCTGCGTGCCTGTTGAAGAATGAGCCGGCGACTTGTAGTTGGTGGCAAGGTTAAAGTAGTAAATACTGGAGCCATAGTGAAAGCGAGTCTTAATAGGGCGTACGAGTCACCAATTACGGACCCGAACCCGGATGATCTAACCATGGCCAGGATGAAGCTTCGGTAATACTAAGTGGAGGTCCGAACTGACTGATGTTGAAAAATCAGCAGATGAGCTGTGGTTAGGGGTGAAATGCCAATCGAATTCGGAGCTAGCTGGTTCTCCCCGAAATGTGTTTAGGCGCAGCGGTTAGCGTTATAGCTTAGGGGTAAAGCACTGTTTCGGTAAGGGCTGGTAATTCGGTACCAAATCGATGCAAACTCTGAATACTAAGTGTATAGCTAACCAGTAAGACTATGGGGGATAAGCTCCATTGTCAAGAGGGAAACAGCCCAGATCACCAGCTAAGGCCCCTAAATAATTACTAAGTGGTAAAGGAGGTGGGAAGACTTAAACAACCAGTAGGTTTGCTTAGAAGCAGCAATCCTTTAAAGAGTGCGTAATAGCTCACTGGTCAAGTAATCCTGCGCCGAAAATGAACGGGACTAAGTAATTTGCCGAAGCTGTGAGATATAATTAAAATAATATAGATAATACTAAAAAACAAAAACTATATCTAATATCGGTAGGGGAGCGTTCTGCTCTAGATTGAAGCGCTAGCGTTAGCGGGCGTGGACGAAGCAGAAGTGAGAATGTCGGCTTGAGTAGCGAAAACATGGGTGAGAATCCGATGCCCTGAAAACCTAAGGTTTCCTCCGGAAGGCTCGTCCGCGGGGGGTAAGTCAGGACCTAAGGCGAGGCTGAAAAGCGTAGTCGATGGATAATAGGTTAATATTCCTATACTATTCTTTACTGGCAACGAGGGACGAAGACAGCTAGACTAGCCAAATAATGGTTATTGGTTTAAGTGTACAAGGTGTTGACAAGTGGAGAAAATACTTCGAGCTGAGTCATTATGAGGGGGTATCGTGCGCGGTATATGAAGTAGTTGATGTTATACTTCCAAGAAAAGCTTGCACTGTCATAAGTAAAGAATACCTGTACCCTAAACCGACACAGGTGGGTTGGTAGAGTATACCAAAGGGCGCGAGATAACTCTCTCTAAGGAACTCGGCAAAATAACCCCGTAACTTCGGGAGAAGGGGTACCTTTTAGGTTGCAATAACAAGGTCCAAGCGACTGTTTACCAAAAACACAGGTCTCCGCTAAGTTTTAAGACAACGTATGGGGGCTGACGCCTGCCCAGTGCCGGAAGGTTAAAGAAGTTGGTTAGTTTATGACGACGCTAATACCTGAAGCCCCGGTGAACGGCGGCCGTAACTATAACGGTCCTAAGGTAGCGAAATTCCTTGTCGGGTAAGTTCCGACCCGCACGAAAGGCGTAACGATTTGGACACTGTCTCAGAGAGAGACTCGGTGAAATAGACTTGTCTGTGAAGATGCGGACTACCTGCACCTGGACAGAAAGACCCTATGAAGCTTTACTGTAACTTGGAATTGGTTTCGGGCTTTATTTGCGCAGCATAGGTGGGAGGCTTTGATGTTTGTCTTACGGGATTTATTGAGCCGTCAGTGAGATACCACTCTAATAAAACTAGAATTCTAACCTTGTATCGTTAGCCGATCAGGGAACAGTTTCAGGCGGGCAGTTTGACTGGGGCGGTCGCCTCCTAAAAGGTAACGGAGGCGTACAAAGGTTTCCTCAGATCGGTCAGAAATCGATCGAAGAGTACAAAGGCAAAAGGAAGCTTGACTGTGAGACCTACAAGTCGAACAGAGACGAAAGTCGGTCTTAGTGATCTGGCGATATTGAGTGGAAAAGTCGTCACTCAACGGATAAAAGTTACTCTAGGGATAACAGGCTGATCTCCCCCAAGAGTTCACATCGACGGGGAGGTTTGGCACCTCGATGTCGGCTCATCGCATCCTGGGGCGGTAGTACGTCCCAAGGGTTGGGCTGTTCGCCCATGAAAGCGGTACGTGAGCTGGGTTCAGAACGTCGTGAGACAGTTCGGTCCATATCCGGTGTAGGCGTTAGAGTATTGAGAGGATTCTTCTTTAGTACGAGAGGACCGAGAAGAACATACCGCTGGTGTACCAGTTATCATACCAATGGTAAACGCTGGGTAGCTACGTATGGAAAAGATAACCGCTGAAAGCATCTAAGTGGGAAGCCCACCTCAAGATGAGTACTCTCATTGTGAAAACAAGTAAGATCACGGCAAGACTAGCCGTTAAACTGCTCCTTATGGAGCAGACTTAAGAATAGGCATTAAGTAGAAGTATAGTAATATATTAAGCTAAGATGTACTAATAGATCGAGGACTTGAACTTTTTTCTAGCTTTGAAAATTCTTATCTTGGTGTTTAAAGGATGGTGGAACCACATTGACCCATATCGAACTCAATAGTGAAACATTATAACAGTAACAATACTTAAGGAGGAGTCCTTTGGGAAGATAGCTTATGCCAAGATTTTAAACTTTATGTTCTCTTAAATAAATAAGTTATAATGTCATCAAGAAATTTGAAAGACTACTAGTACCACATACTCCTAAATTTCAGTCTATGGAATATGCAATCATAGAAGCCAGCGGGCGACAATTTTGGGTAGAGCCCAAAAAATTTATTGAACTTAATCGTTTAATCCTTAATATTGGTAGTACTATAGTAATGAAACGAATATTATTCGTAAAAAAAACTATATTTGTTGGTGAACCTTATTTTTCAGATGCTTTAATAAGGCATGTTCGAAAAACAACAACTCTTGTAGGCCAACCCTATTTAACAGATATTTTAGTTAAAGGTATTATAAGTAAACATTTTTTAGGTCCTAAAATTATCGTTTTTAAAATGAAGCCAAAGAAAAAATATCGTAAAAAAATTGGCCATAGACAAAAATTAACTAGATTATTAATCAATCAAATTGATGCTGAATAAGCTTGTCCTATATATCGATTACTTTAATTAATATATTATTTATATTAATTCATTTATATAATATAAAATTGGAGTATAAATAATTGTGTCTATTGGAATATTTGGAAACAAAATTGGGATGACCCAAATTTTTGATAACGATGGATTAGCTTTACCAGTGACTGTAGTTCGTGTTGGTCCATGTTTGATCACCCAAGTTAAAACTATAATAAGGGATGGCTATAATGCTGTACAAATTGGGTATTCAAAGGGTAGGGTTGAAGATTTAAAAAAGCCAGAATTAGGCCATTTAAAAAAAAATGGTTTACCGCCTTTTTGCCATTTGCGTGAATATAAAGTTTTAAATATAGAAAATTATTCTTTGGGACAAATAGTAACAGTTAACAATTTTGAAATTGGTCAATTTATTAATGTCACTGGTAACTCTATAGGTAAAGGTTTTAGTGGTAATCAAAAAAGACATAAATTTAAACGTGGGCCAATGACTCATGGCTCAAAAAATCATAGAGCTCCAGGTTCAATAGGTCCTGGGACAACACCAGGACGAGTATTCCCAGGTAAATTAATGGCGGGTCAATTAGGTGCGAAGCAAATTACAGTTTCTAAACTAGAAATTTTAGGTATAGATTGCAAGCAAGACCTTTTAATTTTAAAAGGGAATGTACCCGGAAAACCTGGGAATTTATTAAGCATTATTCCTTCAAATTAAATATAAATGTTGAAAAATAAATAAATAAAAGTTTGGATATGAATTCCCAGAAAATTCTTACTTTTCCTGTTAAATCCTTAGCAGGAAAGGAAAGTACAGATAAAATAACATTAACTTTAAAAGTCAATGAAGAAAGTAATACAAACAATTATATAATCCATCGCGCATATATAACACAAATGTACAATCAAAGACAGGGAAATGCTAGCACCTTAACTCGAGCAGAAGTACGAGGCGGCGGCCGTAAGCCCTGGCGACAAAAGGGCACAGGAAGAGCTCGGGCTGGTTCGAATACTTCACCTTTATGGAAAGGTGGTGGTGTTTCTTTTGGTCCAAAACCAAAGATCTATGAAAATAAAATTAATCGCAAGGAATGGCAATTGGGTTTACGTAGTTTATTAATAGCAAAACAAAAAAATATCACAATAATAAATGATATTAATTCTATTGATTATAAAACTAGTGATATTAAAAAAAAATTAGATAATCTTGGTATAAACCTATTAGACAAAACCTTAATTATTGTACCAAATATTGGAAAAACTTTACTTAATTCGACACGTAATATAAAAACTATTAATTTATTAATGGCTAATAACTTAAATATAAAGGAGATTTTATCCGCGAAAAATTTATTTATTACGTCAGATAGTCTAAAAACAATAGAGGAAACCTATAATGGCTAGAATAAACTTTAGTTCAAGTATTGACTTGATTAAATATCCTATTACAACCGATAAAGCAAATATCTTATTAGAAAGCAATCAATATACATTTTTGGTTGATCCCAGATTAAACAAAAATACTATAAAAATAGCAATTGAATTTTTATTTGATGTAAAAGTTCTTAAAATTAATAGTTGTAATCTCCCCACTAAAAAACGTCGTGTAGGTCAATTTCTTGGTATTCAACCACGTTACAAAAAAGTAATAGTTAAATTGGCTAAGGAAAATAAAATCGATTTTTTTTCTATTGAATAATACTAAAATACTAACTAACTTTTAATTTAAAGACGAAGAGGAGTAAAATGCATGGCTATTCGTATTTGTAAAGTTTATACTACTGGAACAAGAAATACAGTTTTTTCTTCTTTTGACGATATTACGAAAACCAAACCAGAGAAGCAATTAATCATAAAGAATCATCGAAAAAAAGGTCGCAATAATCAGGGTAAAATTACTGTACGTCATCATGGTGGAGGTCATAAAAGACAATACCGTCTTATAGATTTTAAAAGAAAAAAACATAACATTTTAGGTAATGTCTCGGCTCTCGAATATGATCCAAACCGTAATGCGAGAATTGCATTAATCCATTATATGGATGGAGAAAAACGCTATATTATTTGTCCTGATTCTTTAAAAGTTGGTGATACCATTTTATCAGGGCCAAACCCCCCTCTTACAATTGGAAACGCATTACCTTTAGATAATATTCCTTTAGGGACTTCAGTCCATAATATTGAACTATCTTATAATAGAGGTGGTCAAATTGTTAGAGCAGCGGGAACTTCTGCTCGTATTTTAGCAAAAGAAAATGATTATGTAACATTACGCTTACCGTCTAAAGAAATTCGTCTTGTCCATAAAAGTTGTTATGCAACAATTGGTATTATAAGTAATAAAGATCATAATAATCTTAAATTGGGTAAAGCGGGTCGTAAACGTTGGCTTGGCATTCGACCAACGGTAAGGGGTTCCGTTATGAACCCATGTGATCATGCCCATGGTGGTGGAGAGGGTCGTGCAACAATTGGAAGACCTAAAGCCTATACTCCTTGGGGTAAGGCGGCCCTTGGAGTAAAAACGAGAAAAAAAGAAAAATATAGTGACATCTTTATAGTCCGTTCAAGAATCTAAAATTAACTATCTTACAAATTACTCTATTAATATTAAATTTAAAATTTTTATGGGGCGCTCATTACGCAAAGGACCTTTTATAGCTTATCATCTACTACAAAAAATAGAAAAACTTAATAAAACAGGAAAAAAAAATATTATTAAGACGTGGTCACGCTCTTCTACAATCATTCCAGCAATGATTGGTCATACAATTGCTGTTTATAATGGTAAACAACATCTTCCTCTTTTTATTTCTGATCAAATAATTGGCCATAAACTAGGAGAATTCGTCCCAACGAGAAATTTTCGATCGCACGTAAAAAATAGTGATAAACGAACAAAAAAAAAATAAAATTCAAAGAATATTTAATTAATAAATGGAAAATAAATCAACGGTAAGAGCTGTCAGTAAGTATATTAGAATTTCGTCAACAAAAGTGCGACGTGTCTTAGACCAAATTCGTGGACGTTCCTATTTAGAAGCCTTAATGTTATTACAATTTATGCCTTATCGAGCATGTGGACCAATTTGGCAAGCTTTGAATTCTGCTGCTGCTAATGCAGAAAATAATATAGGGTTAAGTAAGGAAAATCTAAAAATAAAAACAGTTTTTGCTAACCAAGGTCCTGTATTACGTCGATTTAGACCCCGTGCTCAAGGTAGAGGTTATCAAATTCGTAAACCGACTTGTCATATAACTATAATTTTAGAAACTACTGATTAAATTTATCCAAATATACTTATAAATAATTTATATATAATAAGACTAGGTTATGGGACATAAAACACATCCATTGGGTTTTCGATTAGGCATCATAGAAGAAGATCGATCATTATGGTATAGTGGAACAAGCTCTTATATGACTTTCCTTAAAGAGGATTATCTAATCAGAGAGTTTATCTTAAAATTTTTAATTTCAAATAATATTGCTTCTTCAGGGATTACTAATATTATTATTAAACGTAATGAGCAAAAAAAAAAAGTTTATATTGAAATTCAAGCTGTTGTTCCTGGACGAATCGTAGGTAAATCGGGTTCTATACTGAGAGCTTTGGATAAAAAACTTATTACCCTTTTAAAAAATAAAAAAGTTTTGGTTAATATTGTCGAGGTTAAAAAACCCTATACGGAAGCAACAATACTAGTTGACATTTTAGTAAAAAAATTAGAAGAAAGAATTTCATTTAGGAGATGTATAAGAGAAATTCTTCAACGTTATCGTACAGATGCTGAACTAAGAGGAATTAAAATTCAAATAGCAGGCCGATTAAATGGAGCAGAAATAGCACGTACAGAATGGGTTCGGGAAGGTCGTGTTCCTCTACAAACATTACGTGCTGATATTGGTTATTGTTATAAAACAGCGCAGACGGCTTATGGTATTTTAGGTATTAAAATATGGCTTTTTAAAAATGAAGTCTTAACAAAAACATTTATTTAATAATAATAACTTAAGAAAATGCTTAGTCCGAAAAAACCTAAATTTAGAAAGCAACACCGTGGACGATTAAAAGGAAAAGCATGTCGAGGAAATAATATTAATTTTGGTGATTATGCTATCCAAGCATTAGAACCAACCTGGTTAACTTCACGCCAAATTGAAGCTACTAGAAGAACAATTACGAGATATACAAAGCGTGGTGGTAACTTATGGATCACAGTCTTCCCTGATAAGCCAGTGACGGCAAGAGCTGCAGAATCTAGGATGGGATCTGGGAAAGGTTCAGTAGACTATTGGGTAGCTGTAGTTAAGCCTGGAAATATTTTATTTGAATTGAGCGGTGTTCCTTTAACTCTTGCAAAAGACGCAATGAAAATTGCTTCTTATAAATTACCAATTAAAACAAGATTTATTATAAAACAAGAGGAATAATAAAAGTATTATGAGTTTACCGAAAATAGGAGAAATTAAGACATTAACCCATAATGATTTAGAAAATGAAATTTTAAGTATAAAAAAACAATTATTTAAATTACGTCTTTATAGAGGAACAAAACAATCTTTCAAATCACATCAGTTTAAACATGGGAAACATAGACTAGCTCAATTATTAATGGTACAAAAGCAATTAGAATTTTTTAATAAGGAATAATATTTTATGGTAAAACAACAAAGATTTGGTATTGTTATAAGTAATAAAATGCAAAAAAGTGTTGTTGTTGCTGTTGAATATCGTTGTAGACATCAATTTTATTCAAAAATTATTGTTAGAACAAAACGATATTTGGCGCATGATGAACTTAATATTTGCGACATTGGTGATGAAGTCTTAGTAGAAGAAAGCCGCCCTTTAAGTAAGAAGAAACGTTGGGTAGTTATAAAAATATTAAATAAAGCAGTAATAACTAATTAAAGTTCTAAAACTCCACTATGATACAACCACAAACTTATTTAACAGTAGCAGATAATACAGGCGCAAGAAAAATTATGTGTATTCGTGTACTAGGTGGCAGAAGACGTTATGGTACCCTTGGTGATATTATTGTGGGGGTTGTTAAAGAAGCAACACCAAATATGTTAACTAAGCGTTCAGACATTGTTAAAGCTGTTATTATTCGAACAAAAAAAACTGTTTCACGCAAAGATGGCACAAGTATTAGATTTGATGATAATGCTGTAGTCATTATTAATATTGATAAAAACCCTAAAGGTACAAGGATATTTGGCCCAATTGCACGCGAAATTCGAGATAAAGATTTTACTAAAATTGTTTCATTAGCTCCTGAGGTGATTTAAATGGAAAAAAAGATTAAAAATAAAAATAAAATACATGTTAGGATAGGTGAAAAAGTTAAAGTTATTTCTGGTAGTTATAAAGGAAAAATTGGTTTTATAAAAACAATAATTAAACAAAACAATAAAATTATTGTTGAAGGTATTAATATAAGAATTAAGCATATAAAAGCTAGTCGACCAGGGCAAACTGGTGAAATTAAGAGAATGGAATTTCCAATTCACAACTCAAATGTATTACCTTACAAGGAATAATATTTTATGATAAACAATAATCAAATTGAAGCAAAAAATTTAAAAAACCTTTACAAAGATTCAATATTCCCTAATTTAATGCAACAATTTAATTATGTTAATAGGCATCAAGTTCCAAAAATAATTAAAATACAAATTAATAGAGGATTAGGTATAGATGGGCAAAATAATAAAACCTTACAAAAATCAATAGATGAAATCCGTACAATTACTGGGCAACAACCAATTTTAACAAAGGCAAAAAAATCCATTGCAGGTTTTAAAGTGCGTGAAGAAATGGTTTTGGGAATCACTGTAACCTTAAGAAGTAATAAAATGTATGATTTTTTAGAAAAATTAGTACATCTTGTTTTACCACGGATTAGAGATTTTCGAGGGTTAAGTTCAAAAGGCTTTGATAGAAAAGGGAATTTTAATTTTGGACTAAGGGAACAATTAGTTTTCCCAGAAATTAATTATGAGAATGTTGATCAAATAAGAGGATTTAATATTTCTATAGTTACAACAGCAAAAACAAAAACTGAAGGCATTGCTCTTCTAAAAGAATTTGGTTTTCCATTAACTGATTAAAAAGGAGTCTTAAAATAACGTGACCACAGATATTATTGCAGATATGTTAACACGTATTAGGAATGCAAATTTAGTTCGCCACCAAATTGTCCAAGTTGTAAAAACTAAACTAACTCTTTCAGTGGCACAAATTTTAAGGGAAGAAGGTTATATTTCAAGTTTTGAAGTAATTGAAATATCAAATAGAAAATATTTATTAGTTTGTTTAAAATACCATAGTCAAAAAAGACAACCAATTATAACAGGGCTTAAAAGAATAAGTAAACCAGGTTTAAGAATTTATGTTAATAAAAGTAATTTGCCAACTGTTTTAAGTAATTTAGGGATAGCAATATTATCTACTTCTAAAGGTATTATGACTAATAATACAGCAAAAAAATTGGGTGTTGGTGGTGAAGTTATTTGTTATATTTGGTAATAAAAGGTGAAATTATATGTCAAGAATAGGAAAACTGCAAATACCGATACCAGAGAATGTAAAGATTGAATTAAATGGGCAAATTATTCATGTTTCAGGGCCCTATGGGAAACTTTTTAGAAAGATACCCGATTTAATATTGTTGGAAGTAAACACTAATAGTATCAATGTAAAAAAAAATATTAATACAAGGATTGCAAATCAATTATATGGTCTAACCAGAACTCTAATCAACAATATGATAATTGGAGTTTCACAAAAATTTAACCGACGACTACAACTTGAAGGAGTTGGTTATCGTGCTCAACTAGTAAATAAAGATTTAGTTTTAAATCTAGGTTATAGTCATCCAGTAATAATAGACATTCCCATTGGCATTGATATTAAAGTTGAAAAAAATGGGGGTATAATTATCACAGGGTTTGATAAAGAGCTTGTAGGGCAATTAGCTGCAACAATAAGAAGTAAACGTCCGCCTGAGCCTTATAAAGGCAAAGGTATATTATATGATGGTGAAATTATTAAACGTAAAGTAGGGAAATCAGGTAAAAAATAAAATATGGGAAAAAGAGAAAAAAAAAGAATTAAAGGTAATGATTTTAAACCACGTTTATCAATATACCGCTCTAATAAGCATATTTATGCTCAAGTTATTGATGATTCATGTTCAAAAACAATTACTAGTTGTTCTACTCTAGAATTAGAAGTCAAAACAAAATGTGAAAGAACAGCAACAAAATTAGCTTCGAAAATTGTGGGGGAAATTATTGGTAAGAGGTTAATAGAAAAAAATATTAAAGAGATAATATTTGATAGGGGAAAATATCCTTATCATGGTAGAATAAAGGAACTTGCCGAAGGGGCACGACTAGTTGGGGTAATTTTCTAAAGGTTTTAGATTTTGACTATAAATAAAGAAAATAATTTAGTATATTTATGATTATTCCAAATAAGAAAATCCGTTGGGAACAAAGATTAGTAAAGATTTCTCGTGTTTCTAAAGTATTAAAAGGTGGTAAAAAAATTAGCTTTCGCGCTACCGTTGTTGTTGGTAATATGGAAGAACAAGTTGGTGTTGGAATAGGGAAAGCTGATGCCGTTAATACCGCTATTAAAAAAGCAGAAACAAATGCAAAAAAAAACTTAATAACTATTCCAATAGCTGAGGGAAAAACAATTCCTCATGCTATTATAGGAATTGCTGGTGGCTCTAAAGTTTTTATTCGCCCCGCTGTTCAAGGAACAGGTGTTATTGCTGGTGGTTCTGTTCGAGTTGTATTAGAACTTGCTGGTATTAAAAATATTTTATCAAAACAACTTGGATCTAATAATGGATTAAATAATGCCCGTGCTACTATTAGTGGACTAAAAAATCTAACTACAATGGAGCAAGTCATGGAAAAACGCCAAATATCGCTTGAACACCTATTGGGAAAATAAATCTAAATTTATATAGAAAATAGTTTAGAATTTTAAGAAAAATACTTATTTAATACTTGTTATGAATTTACAATTAAAAGTTAAAAACCCTCCTTCGTTTCGGCAACGTTTTTTGTTAACGGTTAGTTTACTTACTTTAGTTCGAATTGGTAGCTTTATACCTTTACCATATATAGATTTAAAAACATTTTCTCCTTTATTAAATTCAAATAATTCAACAAGCGCAGTTGCTACAATTTTAAATACTTTTTCAGGAGGCGGTACTTCTTCAGTTGGGATATTAAGTCTTGGAATTTTACCTAATATAAATGCTTCAATTATACTTCAGCTTTTAACTACTATTAACCCGACACTTTTAAAATTACAAAAAGAGGAAGGTGATTATGGTCGCCGTAAGCTAACAGATTATACTAGATATCTAACTTTTTTTTGTGCGATTATTGAAAGTCTAGTTACAACTTATAGCTTTCGACCATTAATCTTTAATTGGAATTATTTAGTTTTAGCACAAATAAGTTTAACACTAATTGCTGGTTCAATGGTTATACTATGGTTTAGTGAATTAATTACCAAAGATGGTGTGGGAAATGGTTCTTCATTACTAATTTGCTTCAATATTGTTTCAAATTTTCCTGATCAACTTAAAGCTATGGGGTTAGCATTAGCAAATCAAAATATTTTAATAATTTTTCTTATAGGGGGGATTTTTTTACTTACAACAATTGGATGTATTTATATAAATGAGGCACTTGTTAAAATACCATTAGTTTCCGCAAGCCAATTATTACGTAAAGTAAGTAAAAAATCTTTATGGAGTAATAGTAATTTGCCTCTTCGCGTTAATCAAGCAGGTGTAATGCCATTGGTTTTCACATCTTCTGTTATGGTAATCTTAGCCTCTGCTGCTAAATTATTTTATGCAGAATTAATTAATATGGAAATCTTTTCATTTTTAAATTTTCTTTCCGAAACTGTAACATTAAGTCTTGGAAAACTTTTTTATTGGTCAGGGTATGGATTACTAGTCTTTTTCTTTACTTCTTTTTATTCTACCATACTTTTAGATCCAAAAGATATCGCGGAACAATTTCGTAAAAATTCTGTCTCGGTAAAGGGTATTAATCCAGGAATATCTACTCAAAATTATTTATCACTAACTATTAAGCGATTAACTTTTATAAATGCTAGTTTTCTTATTGTTGTCTTATTTTTGCTTAATGGGTTAGAATATTTGTTACCTATAAGTAATCTGAATCTACGTGGTTTTGGGCTAACCTCTCAACTTATTTTAGTTAATATACTAATTGACACTTTTAGAAAGGTTCAAAGTTTATTAAATGCTGAAGGTATGATATAGTATACTTCTATTATGATATAATAATAAATAAATATTAAAATAAATTACGTAATAATTATGAAAGTTAGACCTTCAGTAAAAAAAATGTGTGAAAAATGTCGAATTATTCGTCGTCATGGCCGTGTTCAAGTAATCTGTGTTAACCTTAAACATAAACAACGCCAAGGTTAAATTTAAAAAGGAGATAAAATATATGGTTCGACTTCTTGGAGTAGATTTAGCAAATAATAAAAAAATTAAGTATGCTTTAACAGCAATTTATGGTATTGGAATAGCCCGGGCGTCAGAAATTTTGGATAATGCAGGCTTAAATAAAGCTGATGAAGCAGGGATTAGGACAAAAGATTTATCGGATGAGGATGTTAGTAATCTTCGAAAAGTTTTAGAGAGAAATTATCAGCTTGAGGGAGATTTAGTGCGTTTGACGCAATTAAATATAAAGCGCCTAATGGAAAATGGCTCTATCAAGGGTCGTCGACATCGTGCTGGATTACCAGTTAGGGGGCAGCGAACAAGAACGAATGGTAGAACAAAAAGAGGAGCGAAGAAAACTATGGCAGGAAAAAAAAAATAAAAAACTGTTAGAAAAATTAATCACCATGTGGAGAAAAAAAAATGAAAAAAAAAATGAAGCGTAATACCGTTACAGGAACAATGCATGTATATGCTAGTACTAATAATACAATTGTAACTATAAGTGACTTAAATGGAAATACACTCTCTTGGGCATCTTCTGGGACTGTTGATTTTAAAGGATCGAGAAAAAGTACTCCCTTTGCTGCGCAAAAAGCTGCCGAACAAGCTGCTTTAAAAGCCAAAGAGGGTTATGGTTTAAAAAGAGTGGAAGTTGTTATCAAAGGTGCTGGACCAGGACGAGAGCCTTCTATTAGGGCGGTTTATCAGAAGGGAATAAGAATTGTTTCCATTAAAGATGTTACTTATATACCATATAATGGTTGTCGCCCACCGAAACGTAGAAGGATTTAACAAGGTCTAATTTATTTCATCCTAATCAGGAATATAAAATAATTATTTTATATTCCTGATTATTTTATAACCCTAATTATTTTATTTTACACTAAATCTATAAGGAGAAAATATATATGAGCATCGAATGCGAATGTATTGAGTTAAACTTATCGAATCCGACTGAGCAATTTGGACACTTTATTTTTACATCTTTGGAAGAAGGGGAAAGTGCAACATTAGCTACTATGTTAAGACGTACATTACTTACTAGTTTACCCGGCCTTAAGATTATTGGTTTTCGAATAAGTGATGCTAATAATGAATTTTCTAATGTTCAAGGTGTTCGTGAGGATCTTCTCGAAATTGTATTAAATTTAAAAGAAATTGTTTTCCAAAATTGGGCAAATGAGACATCTTGCTATGGGAGATTAAAAGTGCAAGGTCCAGCTATTGTTACCGCTGGCTGCTTAGAACTTCCAAATGATGTTAAAGTCCTTAATCCTCAAAGCCCTCTATTGACAGTTACTGAGGAAACTTTTATTGAATTGGAAGTAAAAATGGAACGTGGAAAAAACTATGCATTAGCAACGGATCGCAAGCCGGTAGGACCCGGAGATTTTCTTGCAATTGATGCTAATTTTACACCAGTACTAAGAGTTAACTCTCATATCCACCCGATACTTGAAGAAGTGGAAAATAGTCATGAAGAAGTTCATCTTATGATCTATACAGATGGGAGTTTGTTACCTCATCAAGCGCTTAAAATGGCTGGAAATAAATTAGCATCAATGATATTATCGGTTACAGAACCTGGAGTCTTTGATAAGGAGTTAGATAATAATATGGATAATATGATAAATGAGGAGGAGGATAGGATTTTTGAGGAGGATGATCAGGAAAATATGATGATTGAAGACTTGGAAGATCTTCAAAAGACGATGATAAATGAGTCAAATATGATTTTTGAAGATGCGGACAAAATTAATGAGCAAATACAGGATGACGAAGATGATGAATTGGAAAGGATTTTGAACAAAATTAACGAGCAAATACAGGCGCCATTGGACAGGAGCCTATCTAATCTGGGATATGGCAACGAGGACAATAGTATGATAAATAAAAACAAAATTAAAGATGTGAAAATAAAGAAAACCCAGACTAAAAAAAGAAAAAATAAGGTGGAAGAAATTCAAAAAAACGAAGACTCTGAAATAATTAACCCTGCGGAGGCTAAGCTAAGACAAAAATTAGAACAAATGGAAACTGGGAAATTAGAAGACTTAGGATTGTCTAATCGGATAAATAACATTTTAAAAAAAGCCAATATTAATTATATTAGGGATTTATTACAATGCTCTTTAGCTGAACTAAAAAAAAATTAAAGGCTTAGGAGCAGTATCTATAAAAGAGATTAATCAAAAGATAGCACTTTTTTATGAACAACCTATAGATTACTAAAAATTTTTAAGCTACGAGTTAACTTTATTTAAAAATTTAATATTATTAGGACTATTATGAAAAATACTTTTATTCCATCGAAATTGGCATTAAAGCAACAGTGGTATATTATTGATGCTAAAGATAAATGTTTAGGCAGGTTAGTTACAAAAATTTCTAATTTATTAAGAGGTAAAAATAAAGTTATATTTACGCCTGCGCAAGATATTGGTGATTATATTATAATAATAAACGCAGAAAAAATAAAAGTTACTGGGAAAAAATTTACTCAAAAGATTTACTTTCGCCATTCTGGGCGACCTGGTGGAAAAACAATTGAGAAATTTGAAGATTTGCAACTTCGTATCCCAGAACGCATCCTTGAAAAGGCTATCAAAGGTATGTTACCTAAAAACAGTTTGGGTCGTAGGCTATTTACTAAATTAAAAATCTATAAAGGTTCTGAGCATCCACATTTGTCTCAAAACCCTCAACTTATAGAATTATAATATTAAAATTTATATTTTACTTTATGAAAATTAAAAACCAAGTAAATCCTTATATATATGGGATTGGAAGAAAAAAAGAATCTACTGCTATTGTCTACTTAGTACCTTTTTCAGATTCAAACTCGCAAGCAAAGTTTGAAGTAAATGGTTGCTTAGGGGAGCAATACTTCCAACAAAATTTTACCTATTTAAACCAGATTAATTTACCATTAAAGAAAGTTAATCTAGAAAATCAATATAATATTATTGCTACAGTCAAAGGTGGGGGATTAACAGGTCAGGCTGATTCAATAAAATTAGGTATTGCAAGAGCTCTTTGCAAAATAAATAAGCTTAATTTTAGGTCCATATTAAAATATGAGGGATTTTTAAAACGGGATGCAAGAGTTAAGGAACGTCGCAAATATGGTTTAAAAAAAGCTCGAAAAGCTTCTCAATACTCAAAACGCTAATATTTATAATATATTAATACTTAATCAATAAAAATATTTTATCATTTATGCCAAAAGATAATATACACCCTAAATGGTTTAACGATACGAAAGTTTACTATGATGGACAATTAATCATGATTGTAGGATCAACGAAACCTGAATTAAGCGTTGATATATGGTCGGGTAATCATCCCTTTTATACAGGCTCACAAAGAATAATAGATACTGAGGGTCGGGTTGAAAGATTTATGAAAAAATATAATATAGAAACTTCTAACTAAAAATAAGTTATATTGAAGTATATTATTAGATAAAAATAACAATTAAATTAATCCTTACTTACTACTTTAATATATCTATGCCTACTATACAACAACTAATTCGATTAGGCCGCAAAAAAATTAAAGCAAGAACAAAATCACCTGCCTTAAAGGGTTGTCCTCAACGCAGAGGTGTCTGTACAAGGGTTCATACAAGTACACCAAAAAAACCAAATTCAGCAATAAGAAAAGTTGCACGTGTTCGATTAACTTCTGGTTTTGAAGTCACAGCCTATATTCCTGGGATTGGTCATAATTTGCAAGAACATTCGGTCGTATTACTTCGTGGGGGTCGTGTAAAAGATTTACCAGGAGTACGTTACCATATAATTAGAGGAACTCTTGATACAATTGGAGTAAAGGATCGACGTCAAGGCCGTTCAAAATATGGAATGAAAAAACCAATAATATAAAAACAACGATTAATATTTAAATTATGTCACGTCGAACAAAAAAAAAAAGAAATTTTCCGATTCCTGACCCTGTTTATAATAGTTATTTAGTTAGCCTAATGACCTCAAAGATTCTTAAAAGTGGTAAAAAAACAATATCTCAAAAAATAATTTATGAGGCATTTGATATTATTAAGCAAAAAACCAATAAACGGCCATTAAAAACCTTTGAAACGGCTGTTAAAAATGTAAGTCCTTCTGTTAAGATAAAAGCGAGGCGGGTTGGTGGATCAACATATCAAGTACCTATAGAAGTAAAAAAATTCCGAGGTATTAATTTAGGTCTATGTTGGATTATAAATTATGCAAGAGCTCGTTCTGGAAAAACAATCGCAATGAAATTAGCAAATGAAATAATCGATGCTTCCAAAGGTTCTGGAAATGCTATTAGAAAAAAAGAAGAAACTCATCGTATGGCTCGCTCAAATAAAGCATTTTCTCATTTACGTTATTAATAATAATAACTATCATTAATTAAACATTGTTTAATTAAACGCCAAAAGTAAAAAATAAAAAAATAAATAAGGATCTTAAACAATTATGGCTCGTGAAAAATTTGACCGTACGAAACCGCATATTAACATTGGAACAATTGGACATGTAGATCATGGTAAAACTACTTTAACAGCTGCAATTACTGCAGCGTTAGCATTAGCTGGTGGTTCCGCCGCAAAAAAATATGAAGACATTGATGCCGCCCCTGAGGAACGTGCACGTGGAATTACTATAAATACTGCACATGTAGAGTATGAAACTGAGACTCGCCATTATGCTCATGTAGATTGCCCTGGGCATGCGGATTATGTAAAAAATATGATCACTGGAGCAGCTCAAATGGATGGAGCAATTTTAGTCGTTTCAGCAGCTGATGGTCCTATGCCACAGACCCGTGAACATATTTTATTATCCAAACAAGTTGGGGTACCTCATATTGTAGTTTTTTTAAATAAAGAAGATCAAGTTGATGATTTAGAATTAGTTGAGTTAGTAGAATTAGAAGTTAGAGAACTATTATCTAATTATGATTTCCCAGGTGATGATATACCTATAGTGACTGGTTCTGCTTTACAAGCTTTAGATGCTATAGCTACTCAGCCAGGTTTAAAAAAAGGTGATAATAAGTGGGTTGATAAAATTTATAATTTAATGGAATCTATAGATAATTATATCCCCACACCTATTAGAGATATTGATAAAGCATTTTTAATGGCAATTGAAGATGTATTCTCAATTACTGGTCGAGGTACTGTTGCGACTGGTAAAATCGACCGAGGTATGGTAAAAGTTGGAGAAACTGTAGAATTAGTTGGTTTAGGGGAGACTAAATCAACTATTGTTACAGGAGTGGAAATGTTTCAAAAAACTTTAGATGAAGGTGTCGCTGGAGATAATGTAGGAATTTTATTAAGAGGTTTACAAAAAAATGAAATTGAGCGTGGAATGGTTTTAGCTAAACCGGGAACAATAACTCCACACGATAAATTTGAATCAGAAGTTTATATTTTAACAAAAGAGGAAGGTGGGCGTCATACTCCTTTCTTTACAGGTTATAGACCCCAATTTTATGTTAGAACAACAGATGTTACAGGTCAAATCTTGCAATTTACAGCAGATGATGGTTCTAAATCAGTTATGGTTATGCCAGGCGACCGTATTAAAATGACTGCTGGGTTAATTTCTCTAATTGCCATTGAAGAAGGTATGAGATTTGCTATTCGTGAAGGAGGTCGTACTATTGGTGCTGGTGTTGTTTCAAAAATTATTATTTAAGAATTTTATGTCAAAAGAAAAAATACGTATCATTCTCCAGTCTTTTAATCATAGGGTTTTAAATGACTCCTGTCAAAAGATATTAAATCTATGTGCAAATGAAAAATCTATCAAAGAAGTCTCAGGACCGATTTCATTACCTACAAAAAAAAGGTCTTATTGTGTTCTAAGGTCACCGCATGTTAATAAAGATTCGCGAGAACAATTTGAAATTCGTAGATACAAAAAAATTATAGATATTTATTCAAATTCACAGAAGTTAGTAAATACAATACTAATGCTAGAAGTTTCAGCAGGAGTTTCAACAGAGTTATTTAGTTATAAATAAATTTTTTTTCCTAGCTTCTAATTTTAGAAGCTAGGGAAAAAAGTTATTTATAACTAAATAACTATTAATTCGTTGACTTTAAAATTAGCTGTATTTGTGCCACTATAATTAACTTTTGTAAACCTGACTAAGACAGGGTAGGTTGAAGTAGCTTTTTCGATAATTGCAACAGTCCCAATATCATTAAACCAGTATGATTCTTTTCTTAATATACGTACTTTTGAGCCTTTTTGTACCATAAATAATTCAGGTTTCAATAAATGTATTAAAAAATAGTTATATTATACTTATATACTTGGGGGCCGATAATTTAGCGTAAAACTTTTAACTAAGCTTTAAAGTTGTTATTATTATTTAAGATATGTTAATAATAATAACATTAGTATTATTTTTATTAAAACAACAAATTATTATAAAATTTTAGGGAAAGTTATTATGAAATCAGGGCTTCCGGAAATTTTTTTTACATTATTAATAGCTTCAGGTCTTATTTCAGGTTTTGTTTATTTAAAATGGGATGATTTTTTAGATGTCACTACAAATTTAATTAATTATGGAGCTAGTCATCCAGGTCAAATGATTCCATTTGATAAATTTTTAAGTGGTATTGAAACTGGCGAAATTATAAAAGTAGATCTATATGAAAATGCTGAAATTGTAGTCTTCAATGTTTTTGATACTGTAAATCAAACATTGCAACGTGTTGGTGTAAAAATACCAATTAGAAACTCAGAATTGATTTTAAAATTAAGAGAGTTAAAAGTAAATTTCACATCCCACCCCACTGTAACATTTGCTTCTGCTTGGTCTATAATAAGTGCTTTAATAATCCCACTTCTAATTTTATTAATTTTTCAGCTTTTATTTTCTGAAGGTGCCAATTATGACTTTTTTGGTGGGCTGCGTAAAGCAAGAGCTAAAATACAATTAGATGCAGATACTGGTGTTTCATTTGATGATGTTGCAGGGATTGATGAAGCTAAGCAAGAATTTGAAGAGTTTGTCTCCTTTCTTAAAATGCCGCACTTATTTTCAGCGGTAGGAGCTAGTCCCCCCAAAGGTGTAATAATACTTGGACCACCTGGAACTGGAAAAACTTTGTTAGCAAAAGCAATTGCGGGTGAAGCTGATGTACCATTTATTAGTATTTCAGGATCAGAATTTGTAGAAATGTTTGTTGGTATAGGGGCCTCACGGGTTCGAGATTTATTTGAAACGGCAGAACGGAATTCTCCTTGTATTTTATTTATTGATGAAATTGATGCTATTGGTAGACAGAGAGGGACAGGAGTTGGTGGGACGAATGATGAACGTGAACAGACATTAAATCAAATTTTAAGTGAGATGGATGGGTTTAAACCCACAAGTGGCATAATTGTTATTGCTGCCACAAACAGAGCTGATGTTTTAGATTCTGCCTTATTACGTCCTGGTCGTTTTGATAGACAAATAACAATAAATCTGCCTGATATTTATGGACGCATAGAAATTTTAAGGGTTCATAGCAAAGATAAAAATATAGATTCAAAAACATCTCTTAAATACGTTGCACAACGTACAGCTGGTTTTTCAGGGGCTGACTTAGCGAATATACTTAATGAAGCGGCCATCTTGACTGCCCGAGCTAATTTGGAAACTATTTCTATTAAACAGATATATGCAGCAATTGACCGAATAATTGCAGGGTTAGAAGGTGTTGTACTAAATGATTCAAAAAATAAAAGATTAGTAGCCTATCATGAGGTTGGACATGCTTTAGCAGGTACTTTATTAAAAAATCATGACGATGTTCAGAAAGTAACTTTAATTCCACGCGGTCGAGCTCAAGGACTAACTTGGTTTACCCCCGAGGAACAACCGTTAATGACAAGAGGACAATTATCTTCTCGATTAATCGGTACTTTCGGTGGTAGAGCGGCAGAAAAAATTATTTTTGGTGAAATGGAAATAACTAATGGTGCTAGTAATGATTTTTTTAAAGTAAATTCTTTAGCCAGACAGATGGTTACAAGATTTGGTATGTCTAGTTTAACTCCAATGGCGATGGAATTACCAAAACCGACAATATTTTTTGGGCGACGCTTACAAACTAGTCCAGATTGTTTTCTTGATATTGCAGATCAAATTGATGCACAAATTATTGAAATTGTTGAGGATGGGTTTGATAAAGCTTGTGCGATCTTAGAAAGAAATCGTTTATTATTGGATCAATTAGCAACTTTATTAACTCAAATTGAAACCATTGATGGAAAGACTTTTGAGAAATTTGTTGGTAGTTATACTAACTTACCAAAACAAATGGAATTGAAACCATTATCTTAAGTTTACTTAGCCATAATATCATTATGATTAAGTAAACTTAAATTTAATTACCTAAACTTTGCCAATCTACATCAACATCCTTTAAAATTAATGATGAGTTATAGATTTGTAGGATAATTAATAAAAAAACTAGAAAGAATAACATAGCTACACCCATAATTAACGTTGTAGCCCAACCTGGTGCTACTTTCCCATATTCAGAATTTAAAGGTCGTAAAACATCACCTAATTTTGTTTTAAAAGCCATAATTTAATAAAATAAATTAATTAATAACAATTTCTTACTAGCATACTCATTTAATAAAAATAAAATAAATTAAAAACTATGGAAACATCAACAATTTTAGTTATTTTTGTCTCTAGTCTATTAGTTGGAATAACTGCGTACTCAACTTATACAGCATTTGGACCAGGTTCAAAATCTTTAAGAGACCCTTTTGAAGAACATGAGGACTAACGCTTAACGCTACTAAATTTTAATTAAATTTACTATCTATCTATAAAATTTTATTATAGATAGTAAACGATCATCTATATAATTATTCTTTTAAAACTTTAGGAGGGTCCCGGAAGAAAACAGCAAAAAAGAGAACCATTAATGTCCCTATTAATAAAGTTGAATATACTAATGAGGGTTCTGATATTTGTGAAAAATCTATACTCATATTTTTTCCTTTTGATTAATTAAATTAGTAAATTATACCAAGCCTTGCTTACGCGTTGTTTCATCACCTAATTTTTGGAATGCACCAAATTCTACTTGTTCCGTAACTTCTGATCCAATACCAGTAAACACATCGCGGAAAAGAGTACGTGAACCATGCCATAAATGACCTAAGAAGAATAATAAAGCTAAATTTAGATGACCAAAGGTATACCACCCACGCGGACTACTTCTAAATACACCATCCGACTCTAGACTTGTTCTATCAAACTCAAAAACTTCACCAAGTTGAGCTTTACGAGCAAATTTTTTCACAGTTGGGGCGTCTTTAAATAATTGACCATTTAATTTCCCACCGTAGAAACTCACATTAACCCCGACTTGTTCTATACTATATTTAGATTCAGCTCGTCTAAATGGTATATCTGCGCGAATAATACCATCTTTATCTATTAAAATAACAGGAAATGTTTCAAAGAAAGCAGGCATACGACGTACAGCCAACTCTCTACCTTCGCGATCTCTAAAAATTGGATGGCCTAACCAAGCTTCGGCAATACCATCTCCCTTATTCATCGGGCCTGATCTAAATAGACCACCTTTTGCTGGGTTATTCCCAATATAATCATAAAAAGCTAATTTATCAGGAACGTTTGACCATGCTTCACTTTCAGATAAACTTTCATTTAAAGAACTTTCAACCCGACGTTCAATTTCTTGTTGGAAGTATCCACTATCCCATTGATATCTAGTTGGACCAAATAATTCTATTGGCGTCGTTGCTGAACCATACCACATAGTTCCTGAAGTAATAAAGGCAGCAAAAAATACAGCTGAAATACTACTTGAAAGTACTGTTTCAATATTCCCCATCCTTAAAGCACGATATAAACGTTGGGGAGGGCGCAGAGTTAAATGAAACCCACCAGCTAAAACCCCAAAGCTACCAGCAGCTATATGATGTGCTGCAATTCCGCCAGGGTTAAATGGATTAAAGCCTTCTGGACCCCAAGAGGGTGATACTGGCTGAGCTTGTCCTGTTAACCCATAAGCATCTGAAACCCAAACACCAGGTCCAAAAAGTCCAGTGACATGAAATGCACCAAACGCAAAACATAGTAGACCTGATAAAAACAGATGAATCCCAAATATTTTTGGTAAATCTAATGAAGGTTCGCCTGTTCTCGGATCACGGAATAGCTCAAGATCCCAGTAAACCCAATGCCAAACTGCTGCTAAGAAACAAAGTCCCGAAAGTACAATATGAGTATAAGCAACACCTTCATAACACCATAAGCTTACAATCGGCTCAGATTTTTCTCCTGCTATATCCCACCCAGTCCAAGAATCTGAAACACCTAATCGAGTCATAAAAGGCATAACAAACATTCCTTGGCGCCACATTGGATTTAGAATAGGATCAGAAAAATCATATACAGATAATTCATATAAAGCCATTGAGCCTGCCCATCCTGCAACTAACCCAGTATGCATTAAGTGAACTGCAATTAGCCTACCAGGGTCATTAAGGACAACAGTATGAACACGATACCATGGTAATGCCATTTATAAAAAGCTCCTAAATAAATTGAACAATTTTTTGACTTTCTTACTATGAAATATTACTTTTAGTAATAGACCCTTGACAAAAGGCCAAACTAGTTGTAATATTTAATCTTATGTTATTATTTGTATAAAAATAAATTTTTCTTGTAATATTTATACTATTCTATTACCCCATATATAGTTCTATGGCTGTCTATAAAGTAAAAATTGTAAGTGAAGAAGAAGGTATTAATCAAACTTTTGACTGCCCAGATGATGAGTATATTTTAGAAACAAGTGAAGATAATGGCATGGAATTACCATATTCTTGCCGCGCTGGAGCTTGTTCATCTTGTGCGGGAAGATTAATAGAAGGAGAGATTGATCAAAGTGAACAAAGTTTCCTAGAGGACGACAAAATTACGGCCGGGTTTGTATTAACATGTGTGGCTTACCCTAAATCAGATTGTACTATTGAGTCCCATGTAGAAGAAGAGATATTTTAATAGTCGAGTAAAATACTCGTTTAAAAAAAAGACTTGCAAAAGTAAACAAATTATTTTTGCAAGTCTTTTTTTTAAACGAGTATTTTACTTAAGAGTAACGGTAGCACCTGCATCTTCTAGTAATTTTTTAGCTTCTTCAGCTGCAACTTTAGTTAATCCCTCTTTTAATACTTTTGGAGTGTTTTCAACAGCTTCTTTCGCTTCTTTTAAACCCAGTTCTGTTACAGATCGGACTACTTTTAATATAGATATCTTTTTATCTTTAGGTACTTCGTCTAAACTTACATCAAATTCAGTCTTTTCTTCTACTACAGCTGCCTCTTCAGAAGCTGCAGCACCAACACCCGCCATCATAACTCCTCCTCCGGTTGAAGCATCGACATTAAATGTTTCCTCAATTTTTTTAACTAATTCTACAGCTTCTAATAGAGTTAATGTTTTTAATTCATCGATTAAGGTTGAAATTTTTTCAGTCATATTAATATTATTATTTATTTATTTATCAAGGGATATTTATAGGTTTATCTAATAGTGAATATTAACTTGTAGAAAGCTTTAGAGCAGAAATATCAAGTTCAATTGATGGACCCATAGTGCTACAAATATGAAAAGTTTTAAAATATTGACCTTTTACACCCAGTGGCTTATTATTTTCTACCGATTTATATACAGCTGTTAAGTTTTCTAATAAATCTGCATCAGTAAAATTACTTTTCCCAAAAAGCAAATGAACAATTCCTGTTTTATCGGCTCTATATTCTAATTTTCCCTTTTTAAATTCCTCTAAAGTTAACTTAATATCAGTTGTTACTGTTCCAGCTTTCGGTGATGGCATTAAACCTTTGGGTCCTAGAATCCTCCCTAATTTAGCAAGCTTGGGCATCATATCGGGGGTAGATATTAAGATATCAAAATCAAGATTACCTTTACTTATTAATTCTATTAAATCTTCAGAACCAATAATGTCAGCTAAACCTTTATATTCCTCTGTAATGGATTCAAAAGGCATTAAAACAGCTATACGCTTTATTTTTCCCGTACCCCTAGGTAAGATTAAGGTACTTCTTAATTGCTGATCACTATATTTAGGATCAATAGATAAAGAAATATGTGCTTCTATTGATTCTACGAATTTGGCATTTGCGGTTTCCTTTAAAAGACTAATCGCCTCTTCTTTAGGATATAAGCGGGTTTCTACTTTTTGTTGATTACTTCTCGTTCGCTTCTTTAATTTTTTCATCGTTTTTCCGATCTATTAATGAATATCTAATCAATTATAGTAATTCCCATATTTTTTGCAGTTCCTGCAATAATTTTGAAAGCACTTTCTAAACTTTTTGTATTTAAATCTGGTAATTTTGTTTTAGCTATTTTTTTTAATTCATCTTTTGTAATTGAACCCACTATTTGTTTATTGGGTTCTGAGGACCCCTTTTTTATATTTATTGCTTTAACTATTAGAACTGAAGCAGGGGGGGTCTTTAATATAAAAGTATAAGATCTATCTTCATAAACTGATATTTCTACTGGAATAATTAAACCGTTTTGATCAGCAGTTCTTACATTATATTCTTTACAAAATGCTGCAATATTCACACCATGTTGACTAAGAGCGGGTCCGACAGGAGGTGCAGGAACAGCTTTACCTGCAGCTAAGGCTAGTTTTATTATACTAGTAACTTTTTTTACCATATATTCTATATGTATTGAATTTAATGATTTTAAAATTTTTACGATAGTTAAAAGGTTTCTAGCTTTTCTAAATTTGTAATAATCTTGCGTAATATTGTTTAACACGCCCTGAAGGAATTGAACCCTCGGCACTAGGCTTTGGAGACCTATGTTCTACCATCTGAACTAAGGACGTTTTATTTATCTTATAAATTATATAATCGCTTGTTAGGTCAAACCAAAGTAATGCATTGAGTTAAATTAAAATATAACCCAGTTTTATCTATACTAAATAGACCTCATATATGAAAATAATGGAGAAAATTTAAAATATTATATATTAAAAAAGCGAAGATATTTATGATCAAATATTAATTTTGTTGTACCAATTGGCCCATTTCGATGTTTTGATATAATAATTTCAATAATATTTTTTTCTGCGGTATCTTTATTATAATATTCATCCCGGTATAACATAATTACCAAGTCAGCATCCTGCTCAATAGAATTATGAATAATTAAGTGGTTTGTTAAATAATTAGAGTATTTTGAAACCTGTAGGTCATAAACAGGTGCTATTTTTTTATAACTTATATTAGTAATTTTATCCCATGTTATAGAGTTTTTATTAAATTTATCGGGTATGGATTTTAATAATAATTTATTACCTAGAAAATTTTCATTAACTAACTGATCGATTTTTTTCCAACCCTTATTTGTCAAAATTTTATGATTACTACTTATTAATAAAGACCAACCTAGCATAGTTTCTAACTTATAAATAGGTTTTTGACCAGTAAACTTAATGTCAAATATTTTTTGTTTAGAAACAGAAGATCCTGTCCAGCAAAAAATTGAACGCAATTTCATATTAAATTTTTTCTCAAAAAAAAAATTAATGCAACCACTTTCTCTCAAATCTGCTAGAAGTGGTCGTTTATTTACACGGCTTTCAACATTTCTACTTAACTGAGATAAAACAAGAATAGGTATATCTAAATCACGGGCCAATTTTTTTAATGCTCTGGTAATTTTAGAAAGTTCTTGAACTCTATTTTCATTTTTATCAATTCCTTCCAAAAGTTGTAAATAATCAATAATAGCTAAACCAATTTGCCTTGAAAATTCAAAATTAAGGGTTTTTATCTTTAATTTTATTTCACCTACGGATAAATTTGGTGTGTCGTCAATAAAAAGTTTTAGAGTTGATAATTGGCTAATAATATTATTTATATTAACCCATTCTGTCTCTTTAATCCTAGAAGCTCTTAATCTTGTATTTGTTATTTCAGCTTCAGATGCTAATAATCGATATAATAATTGTTGCCGAGTCATCTCTAAACTAAAAAAAATAACTCCAGTCTTATGTTTAGATGCAATATTTTTTGCTATATTAAAGGCAAAAGCTGTTTTTCCCATCGAAGGTCGGCCAGCAAGAATAATCAGGTCTGACTTTTGAAAACCTTGTGTTATAACATCAAAATCAATAAAGTTTGTTTTTAAACCAGGTACTTGCTTTATTTTTAGACCTCTTTCAATTTCTTTTAGGATTTGCTTTAACCCTTGTTCAACACTAATTAAATGCTTAACTGGTTTATTTTCTGATATGAGAAAAAAATTTTGTTCAATTTTTGTAAAAATTGTTTCTAATGGTATTTCTGTTAGATAGCCCGTTTCAATTATTTCCTCACCAAGTTTAATTAGTGAACGCCTGACATATTTTTCATAAATTAATCCTATATATTCTTCTAAATTACCTAATTTGTGGATCTGATTTAAAAGATTTAAAAGAACCTGAGCCCCACCAATTTTACTTAAAAACCCATTATCTTGTATCCAAGTAATTAAAGTTATATAATCAATTGTTTTACCTTCTGCATATAGTATTAATAAGGCTTTATAAATAATTTGATGATTATCTAAATAAAAAGCTTCAATAGGTAATCTTTCACTTACTATTAAAATTGCTTCTGGAATTATTAAAATACTTCCTAATACTAGTTTTTCAGCTAATAAGTTATATGGAAGTATTATATCCGGTTCCGATAATTTTAATTTATTCAT